GGAATAGACCTCTCTGACGGTAGTTTCGTAGCCTGAGAAAAGTGCTGCGAAGCGCAAGAGCGTATCGAGAGAGGATATTTAGAGTGTAGTGGTCTATGCTGGTCTTCTTCCTTTACTGCAAGCTAGTGACTGAGCCCAAAGCGGAGAGGAAGCAGAAACTTAAATCTCCTCGCTGAGTAGTGAGGCCGCTTAACCCAGTGAAAGAAAGAGGATCGGAGTGAAGCTTCTTTTCCCAAGAGGTTCAGAAGCGGAAAGAGAAGGGGGAACGGTCAAAATTGACAGATATGGGGATGGATCAAAGCCCCCTTCATTAAGCACTGGGCTTTCGCTGATAGCACCGACATCTAATTGAATGGATTAGGGATTTGTCTCAGCATAGATTCACATTCTCTCATCGGGATCAGAGTTCCTTCACGGCCAAGAGCGAACCCTCTTTCTCTTTCTTTTAACGGCCGGCACTACTAGTACTAGCTAGTTTTGACACTACTGCATGCACTTCGAAGAATTCCTTGGACTCCATTTCATTCTCGCGGGAGTCCTACGGAAAACGTCACATTGTTTTGCCCAACCATGCCGCCAGCACGCACCTACCTGATCCAGAGCCACCAAGCAAGGGACCTGCCCCGTTGGAGACACCACAGCCTCTGGGTTCTTTAAAGAAAGGTATGGGATCGATCTCTGCATCGAAGGCCTTGCATCTCTGCCCGCTCCCGATTTTGGACTTGGTCTTAGCCGCCGTGGCGTGGGATTAGCGCCCCCCAACCAATCGACGATTCGTCCGTCGTAAGGTCCTGATAAACGATAGGCTAGCCGGTCGGCTTTTCTCATGGCAAAAGAAGAAAAGAAGCGAAGGGCACTCCAAACACATCCAATCTTCCAAAGGGCGTGGATTGGAGCCCAGTGCCTGCAACAATTACGGAGGAAGGTGGTTGGTTGTTCTCTTCCCTCTTCCAGAGCCTCGTATCTTAAAACAGGTCTCTGATCCGTTCTTATCATTAGTCGGAAAGCCTGCCCGCTGTACCTCTACCTTCTTCTACTCCTCTGTTGAGTAATCGGTTTCTTCTTAAATGAAAGCCAAACATGTTCCCTAGTCACCTCACTTTTTTGGTCCCGGCCTCTCATGGTTGTCTTTTGTCACTGGTCTATGCTTCTTAGTATAGTAGGTATGATGCCCAGCAACGGGCACCTGAAACCTGAACCGGAACCAAAATATATAGTAGGAACCGCCGCATTCGTCACTGATTACCGAAAACCCTCTTTCCTCTGGTCTATGATCTCTGGTCCGCTTTGGCTATTGATCTGCTCCTCTTGTTATTGAACTGGCGTGTTCAATTGGCATTGCCTTGTCCCCAACCCTAACAGGCACACCCGAAGAAATGAGCAGCCAGCTTATAAATCTCCAACCAACCCCACAGCCCAAGTAGGCCAAAGGAAAGGGTACTGCTAGTGACCCAAGACCAGTCAAGACTGGCTCTCGGTTTGCACCACCGCTACGCCCTGCTGATTAAACCACTGACGAGACAGCACAAGCGGGGCTTTCTGGAGCATCTGCGTGAGTCCATCATGGACAAAGCAATCTTCAGTCTGTAAAGGCAAATCACAGGGTGGAAGGGACTCAGATGATGGTATCCCAAAATCAGTCCAAGCCCGTGACGACCCAGCTCTTGAAGTCTGACTACCCTCAAACCCTCCCCTGGCGACCTCCTCTTCTTTCGGCAGGCAGCCGCCAACTCGAGGATCTCATCTTTGGATTCCCGAAACGCGAGGGTCACGATCCCCCTTAGTCACGTAGGCTAAGACCGCGGGCCATGAAGAATGGTCCCTCTTCGTGCTCTGGTAGAGCCATCAACGAAGATGGATTCCCAGGTTCTGTATACTCCACTCTCATTTGCGCTTTTCCTGAAACCAGACGTCAAAGGATAGGCATTATGAGCCCTGTATGTTGGCGTGGAATCGTCGATTGCTTCTTGGTTTGCTGGAAACAAGGCTTTCATAGTGCTCTATGGTCGAGCGGCTGGACACTCCTTTCATTTCCCGTCCATTAACCCGAACGTGAGACTGTTGAAGACATGAGGAGATGTAGCTTCAAAGATGCTGTTCAAACTTCCTATTTCATTCCCCACTTCAATGTGCCAATCAATGCGCTACGCTGGCAAAAGGGCTGTCAGAAAGAGTCCAATCCCGAGGAGAGTTCATGCGTGAAGTTTCTTTGTTGAATGAAGGTGAGAAAAAGGGCTTCTTTGATCGGGAAATGCACGCACTTCTTTTGTTGTCGTTAAGGTCCCTTCCCCCTGAGTTCAAGAAGCTATGAGGAGTGGTAAACTCTGAAAGGAAAGATGGAAACAGGGGAGTTGGCTGATAAAGATGGGCAGTAACGATTGCGTAATATCCATTTTTCGGCCTCGTCATCGAAAGCGGCTTCCAATTGCTCGGAAATTCTCAGCTATATGGGGAGCTTGGATGGTGAGCAAAAACAATTGATCAAGAAGTTGGTCAACTTTCGCATGAAAGAAGGTAAAAGAACGAGAGTTCGTGCTATTGTTTATCAAACTTTTCATCGCCCAGCTCGAACTGAACGCGATGTAATAAAACTTATGGTTGACGCTATAGAGAATATAAAGCCCATATGCGAAGTAGAAAAAGTAGGAGTAGCAGGTACTATTTATGATGTCCCTGGGATTGTAGCCAGGGATCGTCAACAAACCTTAGCTATTCGTTGGATCCTTGAAGCAGCTTTCAAACGACGTATAAGCTACAGGATAAGCTTAGAGAAATGTTCATTTGCTGAGATACTAGATGCTTACCGAAAGAGGGGAATTGCACGTAAGAAAAGGGAGAATCTTCATGGACTGGCTTCCACCAATCGAAGTTTCGCGCATTTCAGATGGTGGTAAAGTGAGACCGCATAAAGAGCTTTTCCTCATTCAGTCAGATTTTTCAGTAAGATATGGTTTGACCCTTTTTCTTTTTGTTTGAATCTTCATATAGACTACGTTCCTCATACTCCTCCCTTCATTCATTGAGTTGGAGGAATCCATACCATAGGAGGCCCGCCCGTTATGCATTGCATGAAAGAACCTTTCTTTGTATGACTTCTCTTTTGCCTCAGGTCGAATGAAGGAGATCAATCAAAAAAATAGGCCATGAATGAAGAAGTAGTGGGCCTTTCACCCTCTTTCTTTCGTCTGACTCGGGGAGCTGATCTGATAAATGCACTTCAAAGGGAGGGAAGCTAGGTTTCCCATGTTGGTATGGCCGAGCATAAAAGATTTGGAAGTTAGGTCAAAAATCAAAAAGAAGAGGTAAAGAGAGAGAAGAGAACGGAATCGATAGCCCCGGCAAGAGAAAGAAAAGTAAGGACTCTCGTTTTCCGCATACGCATATAGGCTGTGAAAAAGAAGTCTACTTTTAGATTCTAATAGAGAAAGAGAGAGATTCGTCTACTTTCTTAATCTTAATAAGGTAACGGAACGAACTTCAAGTACTTCGTAGGACGCCGCCGTTTGCTAAGATGTGCTTCTACATCGTGAGCTTTAGTGCACAAGTCGTCGAATCCCTTAAAGGTTTTGGGCAGGAGTATCGACGACAAGTCGTGCCTGAAGTTGTTCATGCACATCTTGAGGAGCTCTTGCTGAGTAAACTTCTGGGGACAGGGGCTCGCCACCTTGCAATGAACTCCGTGACAGGTTCATTATCCCTTTGCTTGGTCTTATGAGGACATGCCGGGAATTGATCCAGAGATTGTGCAACACCGAATCCCTCTCCACCCGGATGCCTCTTAAGCAGAAGCTTAGGAGAATGCGTGCCCAATGGTCTATGAGCTGTCCAAAGGATCTAAGGGCTATTAGCCGATCTAACTATGAGCAAGCTCCTGTATGAGCTTGCGAGTCGGCTATCTCGTCCCTTGAGCGATCTATCCCTGCTTTTGTTTGTGACTTTCTTACTTATTCGCTTACGCGCACTGCTGCTTCCACCTTAATAAGGCAAGCAAAGGCGACGGGTCAATTGGCCAAGCCATCATCATAGGGGATATAGGCATCGTCGAACAACGGATCCTGACCTTTACCTTTCACTTTGACTGACCCCTCTTCCGTTGGTCTACTAAATTGACCTCTCCCTCTCCTTTGGGTTAACTCAGATCTTTCTCCTTCTTTAAGCTAAACCTCCCAGGCGGCCTCTCTTTGGGAACCTCTGTTGCCTGACCTTGCTGGTGACTGCTTACCAGAGATTGGTTCTCTCGGCGGGTTGATCGACGTTCCTTTCAGCTGCGGGCTAAATAAGAATGGCTTCAACGATTGGATGAGAATACAGGAGCACAAGAAGGCGGAAATGGATCCTGCAAGTCGCCGGAAGACGATCCTACTCAAACTCTTCCAATCGACGTCTTCAAGAATCTCTCTTCTTTCTCTGACCTGGAAGGAAGAAGTCTCCCTCCCTTCCCTATAGGCTATAGGAGAGTGCAGATGCATTCCTTCAATTGATTCGATTGGTCAACTAATCCATGAATGGTACGAGTACTCAGACAGTCTGACTAGTCAATGAGTCTATCCCTAGACTCTGACCATCTAAAAGGACCTTCCCTAACAATTCTTCTAACCCGGCTCCTCCTAACTCATAGGGAAGACCAACTCACTGACCACCTGACCCAGGTGAAAGCGTAATTATCCTATAAAGGCATAAAAAGCTAGATGAATATTGGAATATTAGAAAAGAGCAAGAAGACGGTCTATTCCCAAACGTCTGCAAACCAAAGACCGGCCAGGAGCCGCTACTTGACTGATTCATTGCCTGGCATCATGAAGTGAACTAGACTGGCTTCGGTCTCTCTCTACATGAAGCACCCGAGCTTCATACAGGGTCTCATTAGGTTCTTTCCCCGGTCTTGCCGGCTCACCTCGACATTCTAGCCCCTCTTTCTTTCGTTCCCATCGGCATCTTAAAGGAAGTGAGCCATTGGCTATGGGGCACGAACGGTCTAAGAAGAAGTGACGGTGGATGTATCGAATGTGCACAGAGAAGGAGCAAAGCAGTCCCAATGCCCACAGATCTGCTATTGGGTTGTGACAGTGAATCAGATGAATAGATTGTATCTCTTTTTTCAATCGGAATTGATAGAGCTGAATCCAATCCCCTAGCTAGGTTTGAAAGAAGACGCTCTTTGAAAGGTAACTGCAGTCGTCAGGGGCGTAGCCTTCGTAAGGCCTCCAAGAGAAATCCTTTCTTTTTTATTGTACTGAGCTAGGTAAGTATAGCAGTGAAGGAAAGCGGCGGTCTTCTCTCTTTCTACTTCATTTCTTGGTATACTCCATTCAGTTTTAACTGCTAATCTTAGGGGAACAGGAAAGCCGGCGACTCATAGGCAGGTGAAGCGGATAAGCAGGTAAACATTCGGGCAAGAAGAGGGTTTTGAATGTAGGGGCTTAGTAAAGAAAAGAGGCTACCTTTTTTCGTTTCAGTAAGACTGGGAAAGCGGAAAGCATGGAGAGGGGGCTGTTGACGCACCCGTTAGCACCGGATGAATGACGCAAAGTGCCTGAAGTCACGAGGTAAGGTTTTTATCCTTCAGGGCGATAGGCATACCAGAAGTTTAGGTCATGCGCGAATGCAGAAAGGGGACAAGGAGAAGCGCTAGTCCACTAACAACTGAACCCCTCAAGCGAACGAGTGGATCAACCTCCTTGAATTTGAATGTTCCCAATTCCATTTCCTATTGAGCGCATGAAAATGCAAGATGGAGGCTTTTCTGAATGAAAGGAAGATCATCCCTTGGGAAAGAGATCGGCAATTCGCTCAGGCTCAGGTGGTTAGTTAGTTGTAATTGAGTAGGCAGTTCTTCTCTTTGCCTTTCAGCCGGCTAGTCCGCTTATCCCTCTGTGAGCGGAGATGGTGATACAGGAAGTGTTGTGGCTTTGGTGGAAGGCTGGGATGGTAGACTCTCTTTTAGTTTGGGACGATCTTTCCGGTTTAGGAATTCACTATGGAATTCAGTCACTCGGGTAAGAACTTAAGGCATTGAAAGACGTGAACCGGGGTCGTTGGGGAAGAAAGATAGGGCATTAGCAGCTGAAACGAGAGAAGCCACTAACCTAACTGCCATTAGAGTCCCGAATCAAAGCCTTCCCTTGAACAGGAGCGAAAGCCAAAGGGGGAGGAGCAAAGGCTTAATTAAGTAGCCGCTGGTGTCGAAGCTGAAACTGCAGGATCGAGCAAAGACCCATGCTTGGGAATTCCCAAGCAATCATTTGAAGCACTTTTTCTGCCTTTTTATATCAAATTTACGGGAGTCCATATTTCATGAACAAAAACCCAATCTCTCTTCAATCGTTTCTCCCTTGAATTCCCACTTCGTCAACCCTTATTCGTTGATTGCATTCAGCAAGGGCTTCATAAGTGTCTAGCGAGCAGTGGTCGACTTATCCTTTCGAAGACTGTGTGAGATTGATGGGTGAACCCTCTGACGGTGTCGTGGAAGCTGATCCCGGTTCACCTCTCTCTTTCAGACCTCCTTCATACTTTCCAGGTCCGCCCCAGCCAAAGAGGTCAGTTCAAGACCCTTTAGCTCATCCCCTTTGATCAGGGCTCCCCGAGGATGATAAATGTAAGGATTCAACAAAGTGTGAACCAAGACTTGAGAGTCTGATTCAATCCAAATCTTTTGAAGCCTCGAGCCAAGGCAATCCGGAGACCAGTACGGACAGCCCAAGCCCAGAGTTCAGCAGTCAAGTTTGTAGCAACGCCAATTCTAGCTGCATAACCTCGAAGCCAGACGCCTCCTCGATCCCACTCATGTTCGGATTCACTAACCATTCCCTTTCTCTTTTTGCATTTCTTATTTCTTGGTCGGTCGCTTCCTTTCGCTTTCATGCGGAAGGCCCCCTACCGGCCAGAAAGAAAGAATTATTTTATATAGTATAGAGCGTTGCGTTGGCTATGGTGCCATTTGCGAAGAAATGAGTTTATGCGCTTTCTTCTTAGTGATGTTATTGTCGACAAACGATGGGATCTTGATCGGATTCAAAGGTCGCTGCCTACTTACTTCTTTACTTCTCCACCTCACAGTCTATAGCCTGCCTGCCTTGGTCTGAGTTGAGAGGCTGAAGGGAAGATCTCTGATGCTACTACCAATATCAGGTACCGGGTGAATCATATCGAGCGAAGAACCCTACCTTGCTGTCGTATCGAAGCGATCGGGGAAAGAAGCTTACCCGAACCGAGCAAATGCTTTCACGGTCTTCTATTCCTGCTTCCTTTTGAAGAAGCATAGTAGCTGCTTCTGCGCACGTCTACTCTACTAAATAAAATAAAAGAGTGAATTTTCACAAGAGGTAGGGTCAATTGTCTATGAAACTGATTTCATGAACCCGCTGTCCCAATAGGTTCAATTCAATGGCGTGAAGGCCAGAGGAATCAGAGTCTGCCCCTGAAACCGAGATGACATCTAGCAAGCCGGAAAAGAACCGCATCGAGGAGACTTAGAGAGTCTCAGATTGGTTGGAAGCAGCATTCATGTCTGATTTCTCACCTTCTTCCCCGAACACTTTTCTTTGATTTGATGAAGCAGAAGCAAAAGGAGTTGAAAGAACGGAACTTAGAGAAGAAGGGCGTCAAGCAGCTCGAACACCTGTAGAGGAGCGAGCGGAACGAGAAAGAAAGAAACTTCCAGCATGAAATCGAGAAAGCCCTCTCTGAAAGCCCTTTCTTTCCGGCTTCAAGCCTTTCCTTCTTACTTCTTAGTCGAGTTCTATTAACATATACCCTCCCGCTTCAAGATCTAAACTTCCCTCCAGCTCAGGAGTAGGAGCGGGGACCTAACGATTTCTCTTTCTCTGAGGGACGCTTACAACGAGAACTCCGAATGAACGCGGAGGAGCTCCGGGTCGCCAGGGAGGAACTGCGCTGGTTAGAGGAGGAGACCGCGAATTCGGGCACACCAGCAGAGCCTTTTGGCGTCTCTATGGCACCACATGAGAATGGCTCATGAAGAAGAAGATCTTATTTTTGTTAACAAGATTCGTAAGAATGGCAAGCTCTCTCTGCTGGTGGCCAGCTAATGCTAGTGAAGCATCTTTTATCTTAGATTACTATCCATGTTCTGGCAGGTTCTCCAATCCCTAAAGGGGTGCTTCAGGATATCAACAGAATTCTAGCATGATAAGGATCATAAACATCATTGGGTTGCCTGGCATCACATAACCCTTCCCATAGATGAAGGTGGTCTTGGGATTAGCTAATTCTATGATGTTTCGACTGCGTATGAACTCAAAAATGATTTAGACAAAAGTATCTCCGGCCATCCTTGCTCTTTCGAAGCCGGGAGCTACTAACGGCTCTAATATTCTTTGATGCTGAATTGCAAATACCTCATAGGAGATGGGCATAACACGTCGTTCTGGCTGGATCATTGGTTCTTGGATGGTCCGCTTATTGAGCACGCTATTGAGTGGCCCACATCTTTTTCCTTAATATCTGAAGTGAACGCGGAAGGTAATTGGAACCTTGATTGCTTGCCTCGCCCGGAGCTTGCTTGCTTTAAGATGTTGATTGCTCCTCGCCGTACCTCTGGACACAAGACTTTTCGCTTTCAAAGGACTTCGCCTCCTCTTGGGCACCCACTATCGTCCTTAGTTGTGTTGTAGGGGCCAGGCGGCATAATCCTGTGAGTCCGGATCCACATGTCATAACCTTTCTAACTGGCCTAAAGCTTAAAGACAAATGGCCATAGAGAGCGATGAACTCATCAGACAGCTGCCAGCTAGCCTTGCACTTCCTTATTCACTCTTGAACTAAAGTAATGCTAGACTTAAGACTTGATCTCCTGCGCCTATTGCGATTGATAGCTTTTCCTTTCCCGCTGGTTTACTTGTGTCGGTTTCCCACGGGGTTCTAAAATAGATTACAGTACCTGCCCTTTCCAATTCAAAATACCCTGTTATTATTACCTAAAAAATCTAACCGTCTTAAGAACTTTAGAAAAAAGAAGAACGAAGACTTAACCAATCGACCAATGGGCCTTTCTTTGTAGGCGGCGAAGGGCAGGTTAACACTCCTCCCTTTGACCCTACGCATAATTAAATAGAAAATTTTTGACTTCCATGGTCATCCTATATTGCGAATGAGTCTGGACCATCTCCTATTGTAGTATCAAAATGAGTATGACTTTACTTTGAAGTTTAGCCCTGTTTCAACGGTATGACAACCTTCCCAATCACTCGGTTCAATCCTTACCTGAGGACTCCGCATGCACCTTCGCTTAACCTTCGATGTTGTCATCACCGCATGTCTTTGAATGGGCTTATACACGCTCGTCAAGTTACACCTGAACTGCTTTCTCAACGCGCGTTAAAAGCTCTGATAGAGAACCCTTCAAATAGAGCATTTGTAAGTTGAGATTCCTTCCCTATGTTTCAAAGCTAGCTTCTCTAGCTATCTATACTGTGTGACCCACCTCCTCCCTTCGCTCTCTTGCTAGAGCTGGTTCTAAGCCCCTTCCCCACCGGCCCATTACTTCGATAGTTACCTTACCTATAAACAATTATTCCAAGTGAAACGATAAGCATGTTAGCTTGGGTGTGTGCTTAACTTAATGGCTGGCTCTCCTCAGTACCAAATGCTGAAGGTGGATATGCGGGCAAGGTCTGAGGTAGTCAATGGCCTTTTCTTCCTCACAGCTCCTTCTCTGCTCAGAGTAAAAGAGGCAAAGTGCTAACTACTAAGGAAAGAAATTCCCTAATCTTCCTCTCTCTACTGGGTCGTTTAGAAGGGGTCCCGGCCCTAACTACAGCTCTGAGTAACTCCTTGTCTCATTGATCCGAGTCATCAAGGAAAGACAGTAAGAAGGTAATCCAGTATTTTGTGATTCTCCGATACTTGATTTTATCCTGGTCCTTTTGAACCAAATATTTTGAAACCTGGAGATATTTTTGTTTTTGTCTCTGCTAAAGCATTCGAGTCTTTACTTGAAGACTCTTCTCTCCTTCTTTCGATCTTCTCCTTCGGACCCTTCTCCTCGAATATTATTTTGGTTCTTGGATTATAAGTTGGATTGAATCTAAGGTTTTCCCTAACCCTATATATCTTTTTTACCTTTATCGTCTAGGATTTCAGTTCTGATTTGAGTAGCTTGATCTTCTGCGAACAGTTTCCCTCCCTCTTCTTCCCATTCGGGTTGGGTTTACCCAGAAGTAAAGAAAGACACAATGGAATCTGATAAGTGAGATTTCGAGTAAGTGTTTACATAATCTTCTTCTGTCCGAAGATCATCGAAATAATGAACCACCATTGATATCGACACGTCTGAGATCGCCAAATGTTCGGGAGTTCCTTTATTCAATCCTTTTCCTTCTTCTTGTTGCAGGATATCTCGTTCGTACACATCTTCTCTTTGTTTCCCGAGCCTATAGTGAGTTACAGACAGAGTTCGAAAAGGTCAAATCTTTGATGATTCCATCATACATGATTGAGTTGCGAAAACTTCTGGATAGGTATCCTACATCTGAACTGAATTCTTTCTGGTTAAAGAATCTATTTCTAGTTGCTCTGGAACAATTAGGAGATTTGCTAGAAGAAATACGGGGTTCTGCTTCTGGCGGCAACATGCTATGGGGTGGTGGTCCCGCTTACGGGGTCAAATCAATACGTTCTAAGAAGAAATTTTTGAATATCAATCTCATCGATCTCATAAGTATCATACCAAATCCTATCAATCGAATCACTTGGAAAATCCCTCTTCCCCCAACCCTTTTTTTTCTTTTAAAAGTAAGAAAAGGACTTAGACCATAAGGGGACCGGCACCAGCCTGCCCAAAACTGAAGGGACCTCCCCACTACCCACAACTGAACCGCTGGGGATACTCATTTCTAATCTGACTCAGATAGCTGTCACTGTCAACTAAAGTACTGTGCAGTACGCGGGCTCTCCCGGTAATAACCTCTTTCGTTTCGAGTGCATAAGCGCTATAATTGATATGATTTAGGTAGGAGAGTCGATTGATCAAGACTACCGCAAGAGCATATATAGTTCTTTTCTCTGTACAAGGAATCTAATTTATTAAAACCCTTTCCCGCTCGGTAAGAAGATAGCCTACTGTCCTACGGGAGTGGAAGAGAATTCCCTAAGACCCAGAGCCGACAGAAAGAAGCAGGCATCTGACTTGATCGCCCACGTATCAAAGGTAGTAGAATCCAATTCCTTTATCGATAGAACAGAACCGGATTCTAATTTCCCGTTCTTCTGTCCCAAGGGAGGTTTTTTCTAACAGCTGTGTACCAAAGGATTTTAATTTTTCAACACATACCGGGTAAGGGACGAAAACTGGATAGCCAACCCGGAATTGGATAGCCGACTGATCTTCGGGAGGGGAATCTATCTTCTTTCTTTATAATGTACCTGCTGGAATGGCAATCGCTTAACGCACAACTGGGTAAGGGAATCTCATTTCTTTTTCGCGGATAGAGAAGGTAATCTTTTGATTAGGACACCTCCATTGTGAAGTACCACACGAGTCATTTTCCTTGGACAGCATTACACTTTCATTAAATACAGTCCCCTGCCCTTCTCTTCTTTTTTTGTCTAGCTTCAGGCTCGAAGGCTAAAGAGAATTCATACCTTCCATGATAACCCGATTCTAATATAAAATATTAGCGGGACTAGTGACTTTGCACTTTCTTCGTTACATTCAATCTGGTATGCTCTGGTCTAATTCCCCCTAGAACGCCATTTCTAAGATAAGAGAGGGGGAGGTATCTTCTCATTCTCTGCGACCTATCCATGTAAACCCCCTCCCTTCTTCTTTTACTTTGAATACGAAAGGTTCTTTGGAGCCCTTGTCCTTGCTTTGGGGTAGGCCCCTCTTCCCCTTGCTTTTCCTAAAGTAAAGGAAGTCCTTTTAGTCAGACTAAAGTCAGTCGGCTACTCAAACTCTTTAACAAGCGTGGCATCTCCTCGAGTTGCGAAAGAGGCTGCAGCTTCCATTTCGGATCTTCGTTATGCTATTTCTTTTTCGTGTCGTGAGCTGCTCAGTACTCCCCTTCCTTAACTTAAAGACTGATTGAGGTGAGAAAGACGTACCGATTGAAGTCCCAACAGCCTTTTTTCTTTGTCAGATCAGAGGGAGATCTTTCTTCTCTTTAGGTCTGTAGCTTCATCTCTTTCTCTTCCCTGAGAAGGGCTTATGTAAACAAGACTAGCTGCTTCTTCTTTGCCTAGTGAGTTGCCTAGCCTTGATTGTTGTAGGATGGAATGCTTATCCATTCGCTTTCCAGTTTAGCGGTGCAAGCTTTCTTTCCATTCCCTCTTAGTGTTTTAGGTTAGAAGGTGTTCCATCTGTCGGCTAAAGTTGCTTTTTCCGCTTTCAAGTCATCCGATTCGGTCTCTTCTAAGTGGTCCATTGGGGTAAGCGCGGGAGCAGCAATCCATTCCGTCGCTCTATTCAAGCCTAAACCGTCACTTTACAGAAGGTCTTAAAAATGCTTGTTTAATGTCCCAGCTTCTTTTGAATTAGGTTCTTCTCTATGCTAATTACTGATTGAGTTGGAAAAGTTTATTGATATGCCTTGCTACTTTGCTTCTGAGCTAACTGTCTAACTAAAGCTTTAAGCAACACAACTACTGATGTAGATGAGCATAGCTATTTTAGCTATTATAATGTGAAAAACCTTTTCTACATTAATCACAGGTTAGCTACAGTCTTTGAATTTGGATCACGTAGGTGGTAAGCTAAAGCGAAGGACCTCTATGAATGCGGTGAGGTGAGCTTGATGATTGCGCTACTGGGAGATCGGAATAACGTAAATAAATAGAGCTCTCTCCGGGCAGGAAATGATCTATTGAATAGAGAGAACTCCACCTCTGGAGAGGATACAACACATTGAAATAAAGGAATTGGTTGATCTCTCCCATCAGACAGATCAACGGCACCGGGCATGGGATACACAGGCAGGAGAGTGACCGGGCAGACCAGATGAGCGAAATTTCTTTTTTGCGAAAGCGCTGTACCAACTTGCGTACAAGATTTTATATGGATTGGATACTCTAGTCAAATCCTCTTCAAAAGTCCTTTCGTACAGGCTATTCGACGGTCTACTGGCTTTCTTGCTTATGCGAGACTTCGAACGCTAAGCCTCGCTTATGCACCGAGAAAGATCGTCGATAGGAAAGCTCTGTTACGCACCAAGACGGCCCCTTCTCTTTACCCTTCCCGTCTCCTACCTCAGTCCTTTGCTGGCCCATCTCTTTTCTTCTCGCTAGAGTTATTCAGAGGACCCGGTAGACCTAGACTCGAACGGATAGAATCGTCCCCCCCCCTATTAAATTAAATAAGGCGATGCCGTTCCTTCACACCCGAAATGCTCACTTATAGAGCTTTAGAGAGTAGGGGCTTCTGCCGCTGTCATAAGAAATGCTACTGAGACGGAGACTGCTAATACTAACTAGACCGCGTGCGGATACCGGAGCTGCTTACCGATGGTCCTTCGCTTACTTCTCTGGAGTCAACGATGCCACTTTTTCCGTCACGGAAACTGCTGGATGGGACCGGCTCATATTGGCTTAATGCTCTCGTTCGTTCTCTCACGCGCCCGAGGATAGGGATCGCCGCTCGTGTCTTACTGGAGATATAGTTTCGTATTTTACAAAAAAAGTGCTAGGCTTGAATAAGAGAAAACAAACGGATGGCTAGTATCATATGTCAGTAGCAGTGAACATGACGCCAAGGCCAGGTAGGCGAAATTCTTCTTGCTTGGTCTTTTTTGGGTATGTTAAGTCTTTGGTGTAGTACGGTTGAGTGAGTTCGCTTGATCTTTGCTAATTGGCTGACATTCTTATTGCTCTATACCAGTATAGAGTAAGAGCCGGTAGAAGACTCATCCGTCCTTGTGTAGGATCAGATTTGGCAGTCCGGGAAGGAACTGACATACTTAATGACAGGTGCGCTTACAGTCTTATATAAGGCATGCCACGGTATTTCACCTTACCTTCCTTTCCCAGGACTGAAAGCTGCCTAAACTGAACAAAATGTCTTCTGCTGCTATCTTAATCTGCTAAAATGGACAAAATCGGCTTAAAATCTAATGCTTGCTGGCGGAAAAACCTCTCTTCTCAAAAGAAGAGAAGAGCTCGCGCACTAGCATTCCTTCTCCAGATCGGAGACTAGATAGGTTTTTTTGCTTGAATCTGGAATGGCGGGACTGATTGACCTATGTCACTTCCTTGCATCAACAGAAATAAGACCGGCCCCATTATTCTATCAAAGAGCCTAGCAACAACCTATGCGGATAAGGCGAAAACAGCTCCTTCTCTAAGACATTTTGCATCTGTCTGTACCCTCTGTTCTCAAAAGCGCTCGTCGAAGGCTCCTCTTGGGACATTAAAATGCAAATCTTCCTTTCGCGAAGGTCTACTATGCTCCCTCACAGTCTCTAGCATCAATTCCATTCCTGGATATCACGACTATTGATTCACTGGGCAACGCTAAACCACCCTCTTATTCGTCAAGACCAGTGCCTGCTACTCCTACTGCTTGCCTGGGACTGGGTATAAATCCCATCTCTCGACGAAATGCTTTACTTTAATAAGAGCTCCTCAAAAAGAAAAGGGGTAACCTTTTCTGAAACTAAGGATTTAAAAGCTCTCCTACGCTTCCTCCTTTGCTTTTGCTACTGATGGCATACTTCACTAAATCAGTCTGATCTGTCTAAACGGTGCTTGTTGCGGCGAGGAGATATAAGCTGGTCCATCTATCTTGGAGTTTTATTTGAGACAAATGTGCCTGCCCGGTCTCATCTCGAAGGCAGGGACCAGTTATCGGGAATGGAGGAAGCTGAAAAGCTTCACTTTCTTACTTTCTCCTTCTTTTCTCCTTTCTTATGAATCTTTATTTCTTTAGGGGCCTCTCTTATCTGCCTGTAAAGTTCCTTTCCTTCCTCTCTACCGTTGGTCTTTGTTTTGGCGTCGCCGAAGAACCACGTCACCCGTAGGCGGCAGAACCTTGATTACTTATGAGTGCCCTAGTTAGCTATCTCATCCAACCAATTCTCTTTTCTGTATGGTATGCTCTATGCAGTTTTTGTGCTTTTCTTTTCTTATTGCCTTATCCACTCACTTTCGTAGTCTAGTATTAGTCAATAAACTTCAACTATTAAGAACTCTAAGGCATCTTTGAATATCATTAACCGGTGTAGGATGGCAATTTGCTACTCGTATTAAGATGGCATTCTCGGACGGCCTTATCTATCTCTACTAAAAAACTTCTGTCTCTCAATCGGCAAAAGTCTCCCCTTACCTCTTTCAAGATAAGCCTGTAAAGTAAACCCCCTAAAAATGTCGAATAAGTGCCCCTCTCCCTCTACCTGTCGGTAGAGCACTTTCAGCCCTCTCGCTTCGCTCGAGCATCTTCCCATCCTCTCCTTATCAGTAGAGTGACTACGTTCCTCTCGCTACAAGTCTTCCACTCGTTCCCTTTCTTTCAAAAGAATTTTCCTTTTCGCAAGAAGCACCAAGTGGTATGGCAAGATAGCAGAGTTTGTAGTACAAAGTCTTTAGTGGCTCCAGCATATTCCAGCTTGTTTGTCAAAGCTCGAGATGGTAAGTTGGCGATAGTGTTTGTGGATGACCTCATCATCACTGGAGACGACGTAGAAGAAATCCGTCAAACATCTGTTTTTAGTAGATCAGGAGAATAACGAAGTATGGGATTAAGGCTAACTGCTTCTATTGGCCTTTCTTTCCCGCCTAAGGAGAAGACCTGCTATAGCTGGTGGTTCGTCTTTCCAGCTTAACGAATCGAATCTAGCTTCCTCTCTTTCTTTTCATGTATTGATTGATGGACCTAAGCTAAACTTAGATGAAGCTACTGGCCAAAGAATGACTTTCCGGATGAGCTCATCCTTCTTGAAAGGAAATGGTTGTTCTTGTTCCCGCCCAAGCTTTCGTCTTGGCAAGAGTTCGTTATTCCTGCCTGGGTAAGGAATAGAGCAAGGGGTCAGCCGTTTCCAGCTTAGCTTATAATAAAATGCCTTTTTCGGATCGCTTCCTCGCTTTTCGACTATGGGCTTTTAGAAAGCGAGAAATGCTTTGGTGATAAATAAATCCTCGCCTAGCGCAAGGATGAAGTTATCTCCGCCTCCCTTGCTATTGACTGAATCCGGACGTGATTGAGGCAGTCCGGTCTAGAGAAGAGAGGTCTATAGTTCCGTTTTGTTGTTGTGCGGGGTTCCAGTCAACCGAGCAACGAATACTGGCAAAGTTCGCAGTTTACCGTCCCCATTCGGTGTTACCTGATCGCCAAAGCAGAACAACGACTGGGTTAAAAGCCCGACACGACTCAGTGGTTTCTAAAAAGCCTACCGTGGCTGATAGCAAAGTCAAGTGCGATCCGAAGCTAACTGATGGCGCCCTTACTCCGGGTAGGAGAAAGCAAAAGGAGTCCTCCAAGGCGACTCTAAGATAATGAAAATCGTGGGAAAGACTTCGGTGAGAAGGGCCTATACTATAGTACAATGAGGCGACAAAACTTGGCATCGTAGGAGAGGGATATACGACCTATGCTCAGAGACGGAGTTCCAGGGGGTCTTGGGCCACAGGCTAGACAAATAAGACTTAAATCTGACTCACCAGAAGAGGAATCGTTCCGTGCTTAAACATCGGATTCTATCATGTTTTCGAGCTCAACGAAGGGTCTCTTACCCCAAATTGATGAAGGGCCGTGACGTCTCGCTGTCTATGACATACCGCTAAACAGCAGGTAAGCTTCTACAGCCTACGACTCATTCCAGATTTTTTTTTTGGGTCAATCTCCCTTTCTCTTATCTCCTCAATGATTGGGAAAGTAGCTTCGGGAATGTGAATCAATCACCATTTAAGGAACCATGAACGGAAACTACGACCTCATTTAAGAGAAGGTCAGTGTCCATTTCTGGGGGAGTACTCTTAAAATATTCTGATTCCTGCTCATACGCCCGATTTGAGACTTTGGTGTAAATCCCGACTTGATTTATCGGTTGGAAGGAAAGGGTTGTGGCAAGCAAGCCAAATATGGCTGCACCGTACCCGGTCTGAATCAAACGATATTGAGTAAGTACTGGCGGTCGCAGACTTAAACTTAAGATCGAATGAATAACAATGCATCTTGCCAACCAGTAGATCCAGAAGGGCCTCTTGATTAAAGATCCATTGGGATGCCCTTTTAGCTTAAGAGAATCTCGATATCCTGAGGCCGGTAAGGGCTTGTAAGGAAGCGCGCTATCTAATATCTAATCACTGGTGCTGGTTCTAGACCCATCTTTCAGCAGGATCACGAAAAAGAACTCTTTGAAGAGAAGAGACACAGAGCCAGGTCTGTACCGATGGCCTTTAAAGGAGAGGGGGAAGGTACAACAACTGCAGAGCTAGCCCATCCTTCTCACTTCACTCCTCTTACCCTAATTACCCGGCAGGCTTGGAACTGAAAGCCTTTGAAGTGGAATATAATGCAAACTGTGAGGGAAAGGGAACAGAAAGAGTAGGCCTCGGAGGGCCAAGAAGCGAAGACAGTTTCCGTAAAGAGTTAACCTCGAAGGGCGGCCGCCAAGGAAAAGTAGAAACAGAGTGCCAGCCGGAAGAAGGAAAAGAAATGCTTTAAAAAGGTAAGCTGCAGTTCGGAATTTCCATCTAAGCTATCGAAAGATAAAAACTCTCAACAGGAAGCCGCCCCATTCTATTACCAGACAAAATTCGGAGATCGAAATAGTTCAAAGTCTTGGTTAGCGGCTCGATCGGTAAGCTTGGTAAGAAGATGCTGACAAAGCTGGGCCTTCTACCTCTTCTGTTTAATGCCTCTCTTCAGATCTGTTTAGGGAAGGCAAGGGATCTGATTAGGCAGTCCCAAGGGAAGGAAGCGAAAGGTAAGCCTAGGCTAGGGAGACGGCGAAAGGGGTAATTGGGCTCTCATCTCAAGTAAGTAGCCGGTGAAGTAGTTCCGCAAAGAAGGGAGAAAGGGGTTTATACTGCTACGGCATCAGTTCTTCCATCTCTTTCTTCCCCGACTTGGGCTTACTCTTACTGCTTTAGGTAAATCCGTTGTGAACATTTACTTGCCTTCTTTTCTAGGGCATTCGTTTGGCGAATGTCGTAAGTATAGACCTACCTTTTTTAGGATAAAGAACTTCATTTTTTCGAGCTTTTGGTTAGCGGCTTGCTTACCTACCTACCTGATGACTGTATTCCTGCTTTCGATGCACCGGGCTCTCTCCTTGCCTTCGTCCCGCCGGGGCACATCCTTCTATGTTTGTTTTCCGGCTGACTCTGGTATGACTGTTTGCGAACTCCCAGCTCTTTTATTTACTGGCCGAAGCTAAGAGGACCCAATCCACGCTAACTAGTATGAGTTCATACCCGCTTTGAGCTTGAACGTGGCACTAAAGCTGAGCTCATGAAAGAGACTTCCGGTTATAAAAATCTTTCCTTTAGCTCATTTCCCGATTCGAGGACTTATTACTACTTCATTCTTGCAAGCCCAAGAATTGATGCAGACGAATACTAAACACTGTAAGCTGTACCGCCTATTTTGAATCTTCATCCCTTACCGGCGGCTTCGGAATCCAGTAGCGAGACATAGGTGAAACCGAAAAGTCGAAGTAGAAAGCTCGTACTTGATTCGCTCTCTTCCCTTTGCCTGACCCTGGATATAAGACTGATATCCCTCTCTCTAACTGATGAGCTAGGAAGATTATCTACTATACTCATAGTATAGAGAGACCGGCTCTTGGGATTGATTTCCAAGGAGGACTCCTTCTCTGATCTACGAGTCAGAGTTGAAAGCATTGGGACAAAGTTGTAAGCCGATAGACGAATCGGAACAGAAGTAACCTTGATGGTGAATTAAGTCGATTTCTTTCATCCCCCCCTGTTTGGCTAGCAGCCCGTATCCGTGGAATTGATCTCTTTTTTGGAGTGAGCAGCAAAACCCAATGGAGAAAAATCTACTATTCCTCGGGACGAGTTTTAAATTCTTATAGCTGATAGAGGCACCTATCGGTCGGTATTTGGCTATCCCGGAATGTTCCAGCAAAAGAATAAGAATAGGGGAAGAAAGTCGTTCCTTCCTCCAGTCCCAAGTCAGATGGCAAGAAAAAGGCTAGTGAAATAAATGCCTCAGAAGATGAACCCGCAGAAGGAGGATTACTTTCAGCAGCTCTCTTCCCCGGGCTAGGGCTTGAACTGGCCTCTACTCTACTTGACTTTTCCGGGGTTGGGCCTTTCTTTGCCAGGTATTCTTTTTCTTCAATTGAACTTCTCTCCGCCCATGCTTATTTCCCTATTACCGGCATTGCTAATAGGTCAACGTTCTTTTCAGGAAGCTAGGCAGGAGCCCGGTGCCATCTCCAAACGCCTTCTCCCTTCTCTTCTGGACGAGCAATATCAATAGGAGTAATAGAGAATTTTATTTCCTTTAGGGCTATAGAGATATCTTTTCTTTCTATGGCATAGATTTCTTCTATTGGGGTGGGGGTAAGCCATCTAGTTACATTTTTTATGCAGTATCAAGTAAGCCAGAAAGCACTCTAGTCAAAGTCTAGAATATGGATTGTTCTCTTAATGGACTTTCTTTCCTTCTCTCTTGGAGCGAGTCGAGTTGGAGTGATAAGGGTTGAAGTCCTGAGGCTAGTAGGGATTGAAGGTCTATCAGCAGTTTCATTTCCTCCAGCAATCAGCTCTTATCTCTTGGTGGTGAAGGGCGAGTTCCTTTCTTGCCCGGTTGGGTACTCGGTCTTCGAGACCATTCGTTCTCTCTCTTTTTCTTTTTCCGGCTAAGACCATAGATTTCTCAAAAGCTTCATCAGGAAGGATGGAGCGCCGTTAGCGAAAGCCGTTGCGAGTTAGCGCATCCCTTTTCTTGCTCCTTCGGTAAAGCTCTTAACAGATGAGGTAGGCAAGCATATCTTATTAAAAAAAAAAGGCTAGTTTTCAAGCTCTTATCTTTCTTCTTTCTTTCGGCAATGAATGATAAGCAAATAATAGAGATTAGGCTGGCTAGTAGTTCTAGTTATTTCTTATGGAATGGAAAAAGTTTAGACAGCGAGTAATCGGTCACACGCAGAGCGAGCAAGCCATTCTAGTAAGCTTCCTTTGGATGAGTCTAATTACCAGCTTTAGAGTACATCTCCCCTCTAGTGGGACGAGCGAAGCGAAGGGCTTCCCCGAGACTTTTTAGTTGAATCAGGAGCTTCCTCGTTCTTCTTTCTCTGGTTTTCTTTGTTCTTTTGATAGGCATTCAGACCATCTAACGACACGGTAGGGCAAGCCGAGTGCAGGGAGGTTAGGAGTTCCTGCTTCTAGCTAGCTCAATCAGTGCGCTGGAGTTCCGTCCTTTTTCTCTCTCTGCCAGGGAAGCGCTCTTCGGGCTGAGGTCCAATTCATATCGTATAGAATTTCATGAAGTCCGTGTTCCTGTTGATTAACCACCGCATGTCTGCCTTTGCGCGAAGTTAAGCAATTGGTTCCACTTCTTGACCGAGGACGAGGAGATCTTGTGAAACCTAATCCAGTCTATTTGCAGCCATGTGACACTACACTCTATTGGGCTGAATCCATCAACATCTATTGCTGGGCTTCAGTGATTGAATAGAGGTGGCAGATGAAGACTCTGCTCCCGCCCTTCATTCATCAGGTCTCAAAGTAGAGATTGTATGATAGGTAGGTGGAAAAGAGTAAACTTATATAACCATCACCTTAGTTCCCTGCCGTCTTTTCTTTCTTGAGGAGCAATAACATTCTTGAGTTCTCACTTGATCTCATGTCTTTTCCCTTAGATTATGTATAGTAGGCATTCTCTTTCTAGAACAAACGTTTGCATTTTGTATAGGAACCCCTTTCTCAAAAAGAAAAACCTTCCTTACAAACCGAGCTCGGGGCCACCCCACCGGACCCCTTGTTCAAATCATTCTTGCTCTCTCCCGGTCCGGTTCGTTGGAACCACTTCGTTCGAATCCATGGAACTACGAAGCTAGTCCGATCTGGGAAGGAGCAAAGAGCCCACATCCGTCTCGTTCCTTTCTCCTTAGGGTAACCTCCAACTCTATCCCGGTCTCTCTCCAACAACTTCTCATTCCGCATGAAACGATCGAAAGGATGGGTATCGCCATCGAGTCATCTAGTATCTGCTAATTCCATGAAAAGTGGAAAGTCTTCGACTGAACCAAGAATCACTTCATCTTTTTCTCTAGTGCTTGGAATTAGGATGTAACCCTCTAACCGCTAAGCTCTATTCGACTTCCCATCTATCTTATTTTTTTTTCTGCTTTGTCTCTCGTTTTTTCTTCTTTCTTCCGAGCATCTCAATCAGCTCTCGAAACCAAAGGAATTAAAATCTAATTAATGAGGGAACTACTGAATACCATGGAAGAAACTACATTTATAACCTTCCCCCGCTCTTGAGCACATCGCTTCTACGGTCCACGGCTAAAGGAAGAATCGAGAGCTGGTGCCCGGTTCCTCGGAGCTTCAGAACTGCCATAAACCGTTCGCTATCAGCTTGTCTGAGCAACGCGTTGAGCATGAGGTTGGTGAGACCACGAGACGGTTTCTTTCTTTGTCCCTAGAAAAGGAGATCCCAATTGGTACCGGTTAGGTAGTCTCACGGCACGGCTCCCAGGAAGAGAAAGTTCAGACAAATTCCCCTTCTCCGTTCTGTCACAACCAATTGGTTGATCCATAGTAGTAAATTCCCAAGTATTCTTGTCTGGGAAAGGCAGGTCATCGAAGCTATCAAGGGCGGCTGTGGCGGGTATAGCTGAGAGCCAGCCTGGTTCAGCTAGAATAACGTTAGTAGGTAAGATTTGAGTATACAACTATCAATAGATAGGGGAAACAGCCCAAGAGGGTGTATCAAAAAGGACAGCACCGAGGGAGTCTAGCTTGCATCTCTTTGTAGTGAATTCCTCTTTTGATTCAAGGAGAGCAGCATGCTTCAAAGCCCATCTAGAGCAGTCAGAGAACTAGGTCAAGATCTCAACTTTTGCTTAAGAGAACTCGGCCAGGTCAAAAAAGACATCTTGAGCCCTATCTATACCATACCCCGGAGGGTTCGGGAGAGACTATGAAAAGCTTCCATTTGGTGGGCATCTTCCTATTCATAAATTGCTCGTTTCAAACCCGGTCGGGTTCATCCAAGTCAATCTGCGTTAGTTTTCCTGGTCAGACACCGGTCATACAGAGACAAATCCTTTTGATAAAGTATTCCCGCGACCCAACTCCCAAGTGTGGGAAATCCCTCTTGGTGAAGCCTCTGCTTCAGCTTATACTTTCGTCGAGTTAGGATCTCAGACAGATGAGACTGGAAGCTTAGTGAGTTAGGCCGGCAAACACCAAAACCTCATGGCCTTTGCCAGAAAAATGACTAAAGGTGCCAATCACTAAAGAGGAATACCCCGAACCGAAAAGGGGATGTTTTCATGAACAAATCTCTCCAGATCTTGCCCACACCGCTGAACGCTCCGCTCATACGGATAAAGCCCACTCAAAGCCGCCCGGGGAGAAAACCCGGACGAAGCGCTTCGCCTTTAAGCCCTAAAAAGAAAGGTGCTACACTAATTATAGTAACCAGAACAGGGCCTTGGCCCCAGATGCTATCTCCGACCGAGCAAAGGGCCTTGTTAATAAATACCTAAATAGGCGTGGTTCGGGTTCTTAGTCTAGCCAAAACTGCCCCTTTCCTGTCCTTCAAGTTGCGCTAAGGTGCCCCCTTAAGATTGAGAGGGCTAACTCGGATAGGGCGGATAGTCAAGAAAGAGCGGATAGGTCCAGCAGAGGGATCGGGGGAACTTCACGCTGCTATTGACGTTTTTCTTAATACTTACTAATAGCTAGACGGAGAGCTTCCTACTAGCAACTCGGATAGGACTAATAGCAGCTAGGAAACAAGAGAGAAGATCTAGCTACCTTCTTAGGATTGGATAGGTCGGACCTTAGCCCATTCCTGTCTTGAATATGGATGGGGCCGGGCTTTAATAATTCCTTCTTAGGCGTGTGAGTGCACTCAAGGAGTTTGTTACTATTAAGGCAGGTATTTCATATTGTTAAATGGCCGTAGCTGCACGGTCTGCCTCTTCGCCTGCAATCGAGGATGTAGGACTTTTGACGAACTACTCGTAAGAAAAGAGTTGAGTTAATCCTACTTAGTTGAGTTCCGTAATAAACGAAGGGAGAGCAAGGAAGGCAACCCCCTTCCCCAGTACGCACAGTCCCAGTCCGCTTCCGTAGTAGCTTACGAGTAGAACTACTAGATAGAAAGTACTACTTCTCATTGATATACGATATCGCCATGGAGACGTTGACCTAGTCCATTGTAACAAGAAAGAAATAATATTACATAAACAAGGCATTACTTACGATCCAGTGATTAGGATAAGGTAGGTGGACAGACACAGAGTGAGTTCGGTCACGCCAGAGAATGCCAGTCGATGGGGAGTGGAGGTGGAGTGGCACCGGTTAGTAATCGATTGATTCCCCACATACGATACAAAGGAGTGGTCCAGGAAGTACTGGTTAGTGACTGATTGATTTCACACATATCGGGAGAGAGGACTAATCCACAAGACCTAGAGGAGAAAGGAGTATTCAGCAGTTAGTACAATGTAGAGCTGTTCTAATTGAAGACACCAACCATATAGGTAACGAGGATGAGGCTTACACGTAGAGCTACACATAGTGTGCTACAGGGGCCCCTAATCAAAGGAGCCTAATTCATAGGGAGGACACATAAGTAAGTTCCCAGGAGATCATTGCAGCTAGCCGGCCGTCATCCAGCCAGTGTCTCATCCACATCGGTTGAGGGTCCTTGCCATACAGCCGATACTCGTCTCTCTTTGGAATAGAAAATCCCTCCATGTTAGTTTGGGACAGATTTAAAAAACCTCCTCATTGCACATTTTTCCATGGTCAAAACCTCATTTGGATGGGTTCGCTGAATCCCCTCTCTCTCCTAATCGGGGCACATAGAGGACGGAGATGAGAAATCCATCTCAAGATGCTGAATCATTGGAGCCATGCCATAGCAGCAGAGACTGCTAGCTCAACAGGTCTTCACAACGGCACTACCCATGACCCTTTCACAGGAGGTTTGAGTTCAAATACGTGACCCTTCCTTATGTTGGGATCTATACAAAGGTCCAATCCATCGGATTTCACTTCATGAAATGTTTTTCTTTTTAGAAACCGGGGTTGTATGACTAGCTTCTCCTTCTCGGGGACATTAAAGGGATTGTATTAGTGAATAATAATGTTATTTCCAGAAGTTTCTCTATGGAGAGGTGGTATGCCAATCCCAATGGGTTTACTTTACTACTCCTACAGTGCCAATGCATCAACAAGGGGAATAATCCCACATACGATCTCGCATATCTACGGCACCCAAACAACCAGTTGAATCCATCTTAGTTGGTTGGTTAGTGTGATAGATACTCTCTCTATCCATTCGATATACATATGATACTCGCATCGAGACGTCCTTGCCATAGAATTTGGAACCTATGTCCTAACCCCTTTCACTGGCCTTTATGATAAGCCAGTCCGGAAGGTTTTCACCCCTAAAGGAAGAAAGAAAGGAGATGGACCCCAAGTTACCACCAAATGAGATTGATTGAGCTATGGATGCACTACCTGGGTCGGAGCAAGCAATAAGGTCGCTTGGATCGGACCTATTAAATGGATTTTATATCGAATGAAACATACCCTTTCTGATAGGTTCTCTATGATTGCCGGGTGGTGATTCAATAGATCCAGGTAGGTTTAGACCGCTGAACATCATTTGGACGGGCCGAGTCTATATGGGCTTAGGCCCATTTCGTAAGTGAGCAGTCTTTGGCAGGCCTGGAGATTTAGTTAAGGGGAGTAGAGGTCTAAAGCCCATGTTACACGGGTCGTGCACACTGGCACCGGGCCCGTTTCGTGAGGGCCACGCCCAAAGGCCCATTTTCTCAACATTTTCTTTTCCTTCTTCTTTTTTTGTTAACAAAATGAAGAGAACACATCAGGTTTGGTCTTGGAACGCCATGCTAACACCATGCTTAGCAAACCATGTTAGGACCGATCTTAAAACATCATGCCATGGGTGCGGTCACGGCTTCAAAGCCGGCTACATTCTTTCTCCGAGAAGGCAATTATAGAGCATAGCCAAACCTCGCGAGGGAAGGGGGTCGGGGACGACGTTTCAAAGCTGTCAAGCAAAGAACCTTTGCTGCAGGAAGACGGTGATGGATGCCTTGTTCGGTATCAGGCTTGGTGATGTTTCGGAAGTGGATGGCAGAGTAGTAGAGATTCAACTCAAAGCATGACTCTCCCATCTCCATCATGATCGAAAATGGACCGCATGAGTGACAAAAGATTGGTCCTTGTGGTGAAATGTCAGACCGTGGTGGGTGCTTCTCGGGTGCTGCAATCACACAACAGCAAGAGTCCCTGCCATAAGCCCTGCTACGGTTGCATCTGATGGGAAAATCCACCATGAGCATTAGCCTTAACGAGCCGCTTGGAAAACCTCAGCAAAGAAAGGTAGGAGCAACGCGCAGACGAAAAGTTGTGTTCTCCACGGATGAAACCTCATGAAAGCCAAGAGAAGAGGAGCAGCGGCCATCCTCATCATTTCACAGTCATGCTGATGACGGTGTGCAGCCTCCTCTTCGGCAGACAAGTTGCAGCAGCGGTGTGAACCCGGCAGCAATGGAGGCCGACTCCCAGCAGCCGTTCCTTGCGGTTGTGAAGATCATCTCCCTTCGCGCTTTTCTTTCTTCTGTCAGTCGTTCCAACCGGTCCCTTTACTAGTAAGCCTCTATAGGGATCAAGCATTAAGGTTTGGCTGGAAAAATGGGTCCTTGATCAACTTCTCATAAACGTTGTTCATGGGGCATCGATTTGCAAGAAAGGGTGGACAAGACCTTACAACTAAATTGTTGTTTTCTACTGGCTGGCGTCCTTAGGAGGTCTTCTTCGAGATGTAATTTACTGCTAAACCTCCTACTTGACTGGCCCCAGAGGTCTCTCTCCCTTCACTCTCTCGATTGCACTATCATGGGCAGTTGATCTAATCAAGTCCTCTCTCAAGGCAGGACAAGAAGGCCGACCTGTCTCAACCTCGCTACTTCAATCACACTTGATTTCGTTCCGTAAAGCAGACAGTCGAGAAGATAGCCACTGAACATTTACCCCATCTGGAGTGAATTAAAAACTGTAACTTGAGAATCTTTTTAACTGCTTCTAGCTCGGGGAAAGAACCGTAACTATACTTACTCTTTTTAGATCAACAACAGCTTGTAACATTAAGAGAAAACTGAAAGCTGCTTTAACAAGAAGCACTAGCAGCAAGAAGAAATTGAGGTTTGTCGCGGGCCTCTTCAACTACACGAGATGGACATAGGCTTGCATTCAACTTCATACTGAACGAGAACTTCCGGTGCTGCTAGCATCCATGCTCTTCCCTCTCGATTTCGTTCACATGTGAGACTTGATTGATCTTGTGTTTGTGTTCAGTCAATGGTACCGACTTTGTGCTATAAGTTTCGTATGCCGCACTTTAAGATTTTTATGGATAACTTTCTCCCGAATAAAGTGGTAGTCCACCTCTATTTGTTTCGTGCGAGCATGGAACACAGGATTAGAGGCGAGGGAGATGGCTGAAATATATTATCACACCAAATGGTTGGCACATGAAACAAAGGAATCTGTAAGTCTTTGAAGAGCATGCGAAGCCACGATAATTCAGCGGCAGTATGAGCTAAGCATCTATACTCAGATTCGGTTGAAGATCTGGCAACTGTGGCCTGCTTCTTAGCACACCAGGCAATGGGATTATTACCCATAAAAAGACAATAGCCACTAACCGACCGACGATCACAAGTATCACCTGCCCAATCAGCGTCTGAATAGGCAGTAAGAGTGAAAGGTCCTCTAGTGAACTGAATACCAAGTTGTAACAGTCCCTTTGAGATAAGGCAAGATACGTTTTACTGCAGTAAAGTGGTCATCTGTAGGAGATTGCATGTGTTGACAAACAGAGTTAACAGCAAAGGCCAAATCAGGTCTTGTAATATACTGCAGGGCTCCAACGATGCTTCTGTACAGAGATGGATTATGAAATGGAGTAGAAGAGACTGCAGCAGAGGACTTATTTTAAAGTTAATTGGAGAAGAGCAGGGCTTACAATTCAGCATAGCAGCTCTCTGGAGGAGATCCAACGCATATTTTTGCTGTGTTAAAAAAAGTCCACGATCATTCTTGTCTTGAGTACCTCAATGCCAAGAAAATAGTTCAAGTTCCCGAGGTTCTTTATAGCAAACTGAGCACTTAATTCAGTGATTAGAGTGGAGATATAAGAGGTATCACTGCCAGTTATAATAATATCATCCACATAAACCGCAAGAATTGTAGTTCGCAAACTGTTAGTTTGAATAAATAACGAGGAATCACTACGGCTCATAAGAAAGCCTTTACTGATTAAACAGCTATAAAACTTATCATACCAAGCGCGTGATGCCTGTTTAAGACCATACAATGCTTTCTGCAACTTGCAAACATAACCAGGCAGTGAGGGATCTTCATACCCAGGCGGTGAGGAATCTTAAGGGGAGGGGTTGGTAGTGAAGGGAAGTCCAGGGCTGTGTCTGATCAGCTTACTGGGATAATTCCAGGCGAGGGAGTATTGGTAAGGTTATGGAGGAAAGAGGAAATAGGATTTTGGGCATCTCTCGTTGCTTCGGATTTTGATGATAAATAAGCTTCTCACAGATATTTACTTTTAGATAGATACCAGCATAGTATCTTAATTAGCAGTTTCTTGAACTTGGTTGCACTCGTAAAGCAGCTTAAGAGAGCAACGAAAGACGGAGCGGTGATATTTCCTGACTAGCAAGTGGAGGATCATTCCAGGCTCTAATTCAGTCTCTGATGGCGTAGCTGATGTGTCATGCTAGGAAGCTGAGCTAGGGCATTTCTTCTTTCGGTTTAAGTGTTCTAAGAAGTGAAAACCCTCCTCTCCGCTTCTGGCAGCATAGAAGGAAGCTTGGGGGAAAGGTCTAAGTGCAAGCATTGAGTCAAACTGATTCAGGTATAGCAATGTAGTTCTTGTCTCCCTTTCCTACCTAGCGCACTAGAATAGGTAGCATGGGTCAGTAATTAAGTAGTATAGCTAGGTCTTTGAGAGCTGGGTTCGTTTGTCAGTCAGTCTCGGTAGTTCAGTCAGAGCGACATCCGTGGCATAGCTCAGTTCCTTGATGGATAGATGCTAGTGTCGCTAGATCAGTCTAGTTCGATCAGTTGACAGTGGAGTAGTTCCGTCATAGCATGGGTAGCTCAATCATTCAGTACAGAGATGAGAACGCTACAGACATTCCTTGAAGACGAAAAGAGGGTCATGGGCTTTTATTTGTATGCCAGGTCAGGACGAAGGGAAATAAACTAGCCTAAAGTTGCTGATCGAATGTGAAGTACGAAGCGATCAAGTGGAAGTAGTGCCAGCGATAACCCCTCGACCAGCCACTATGTATCCATGGCCATTAGAGATGAGAAAGGGGCTACGGCAGTTCGTTATTCATACTCATCATTTATATGGTTACAGATAGTCACATCACAGGGTTGCTTGGAAATGGAGAAGCAAAACAACAGCTTTTCTGTTGCCCAAAATGGTGATCCCTAACTTCTTTTCCCGGGAAAGGGTGTCAGATCTATATAAAAAAAAAGAGCCCTTCCTTGGTCAAGGTGACAGGATTCGAACCTATGGCCCTCTGTACCCAAAACAGATGCGCTGACCAGACTGCGCTACACCTCGTCTCACCCCCCCGGAGCATATAGATCCACCCGATCGATGAAGACTTGAACCGAACTCGCCCATCCTTTTGGACACAGGGAGGCGAGAACCAATCCGAGTAATCAACCGCTTTTTTTAGAAAATCTGCCTCCAGCAAGATATGGCGACGCCAAAAAGCCGTAGAGTGCAGGAGCGAGATTTTTTGGCTTTTTCTTTCACTTGAATTTCCAAATTCGGCTCGCTCCCGGCTACGTGTCCTCATGACCCTTCGCCCGCTTAGAAGTGGATTCGAACCACTGACACAAGGATTTTCAGTCCTTTGCTCTAACCTGCTGAGCTACCTGAACCACTTTCCTAAAGTCTGTGTTTTATTCATCGAAGAGCGCCCTACCTTACCACTTGACTAGTAAGGGAAAAGTAAAAAAAAAAAAACGCGAAACAGGCTCTCCGCTCCTAGTCACTAAGTAGTGCTATTTTGGGAACTCCGCCAAGAGGTTCTTTCTCTCACGCCCGCCCGTTCTGCCGGAGGAAATGGGATTCGAACCCATGATACAAGAAGATTGTATGTCGATTTAGCAAACCAATGCCTTAAGCCACTCAGCCATCCCTCCATGATCGGAATTGGATGTGCGGTTGGTTGCCCGAAGGGCTATCTGATCCGATGCCCGTAGCGCGCGTACTCTTCCTCTATCTATGAGCGAGACTCTATCCGGATCTGCCCAGCATCCAAGTCATCCCAATCTGCCAGGCGAGGCTCCCCACCACACTGAATGATGAACTTTGCGCCTCCAGGAGGGTCAAGCCAAGCCTGAATGGAATTCATATCTCCTTCGTCTAGTCGAGAAGGGGCTGTGACTCTTCTATTACATTACGGAGAAGTCCATTCTCGTCATGATCGATCTACGTCCTACCGTAGTGCCCCGAGAACCTTAGAAACCAAAGATAGCTTACTTTACTAAAGCGAAGGACGTGTTTTGAGATTGCACGAGCTAGCCAGCCGTTTTCTTACCCGCCTATCTGATCTTTTGAACAGGCCTTCAGCTTCAATCAAATAGGCCATAGATAGATATATATCGAGATTCACTCATAAGACAAGCGACTACAAAAATGGTGTATATAAGGTTTGTAGCACTGCAACCAGCCTCTATACCCGTCGAAGAGATGGATCCTCTGGACACCGAAGTTCGGGGCATCCCTGATGACTCAGAAGAGATAGAGCGGGGGTTGGTAGCTGTCAATAGCCCAGATGGAGATATAATGTGGGGAGACCCCGATCTCCATGAGGATGACGATTGGGAAGTGGTTACCCCAAAGCAAGAATTCGACGGTTCCGGTCACCCGTCGCGGACCACCTGAAATCAAAGAGAACAACAAAACCATTCCTCAGATGAAGACCAAGAGATTGCATCATGCATGATAGCGGTGGGCCCTGCTTTGGCAAAGAAAGAAGAAAGGCTAACTTCCCTTCTTCCTGTTCTAGAGCCGAGAGAAGAATGCACACTGCCTACCCTAATCGAGTTGCTTGAAGATTTCGAGAGAAGCCTTCCCCTTATCTCTACTCATTTGAGTGTGTGAAGCCCCCCCTTGTTCAGCCCGAAAAACCTTTTTTCCGGTCCCTCGGGAGTGATACGAGCGAATTAGGATACGCTCGTAAACTTTTTGAGTCAAAAATCCTTAACTTGCTAAACAATCCATTTTGGTCCGTTATCGGTGACTAAAATCGTCGGGTACTTCGAATCGAGCGATGATATTCTCGGGCTTCTCCCTGAAGCTAGGAAAGAGAGCTACTAGGAAGCAAGTATTCAAACCTCGGTTGAGGTATAAGTATGACCGGTTCTGGAAGATCTATCTTTCAATGAAGAGAAAGCCTTATGCTTAACACATGCAAGTCGGAAGCGAGCTACTATCTTATTATAAGACAGACTGGTTTGCATTGGTAGCTATGCTTAGCGTCGACATACTTTTTTTTTATCTTTCTTTCGCCAAACCCTAACCTAACTTCGAAGAAAGCCGGTAACCTCCCGCCTCGTGATCTAAAGAAGAAGCTTTCATCTCCGGCACCCTGGAACCATTTGAGTCTCGTACCAAAGCTCCTATCCCTGCCGCTTTAATCGGGCAAGCATCTTCTCTCTCTTCTGATTCTGATATGAGAGGAGGAGGACCACAGGATCCGCTGCAACTAGAAGTCGATCATCTTGTCCCCGCTCCCTTTTTCTTTACTCGATCTGGGTATGCCCCTTCTCTTTAGTTAGCTTCATGGGAATCCCGGATCTCTTTCTTAAGCTTCCCGCCCTGCTCCTGATTCCGTTCCCGTGGCACCTTTCTCCGGCCTGACGCCCTCTTCAAGCTTGCCTGCCCTCAGTCTCCACTCCAGCTTTAGTTCTTTCCTTTATTTTAATTTTCTTTCCTTGGGATGTCTTGCCCTAGGGAAGGTACTTTTTAGTTAGATTGATCCTATCCTATCTGCTTCTTAGCTTAGTCGAAAGCTAGAGATTGATTGCCTTTCACTCGAAGTCAAGCAAGTTTCCTCGGTCAAGCTTATCCCCCCTTTCCCACATTAAAGAAGTTAATAGACGAGGGGTGACGTGGCTTAGCTGGTAAAGAGGTAGACGGAGAGGACTGAGTGTCAGGGTTCTTCCCCGGGCATTTCCCGTTCCCCTACAAAGGAAGGGAGATGTCGCTACAGCTACTACTAATATGAGAGTAAGACTTGGCCCGGATCGAAGGATATGAGGGAGGAGACTTTCGGAAGAGGTGAAGCTTACTCGAATGAAAAGAGAAAGCTTTGTCTTTCCTCGTGGGGTGGAGGACCAGGAGTCCTAAAGTCTTTCTTTTTTCGATTTCAGGCTTTTTGGGGACTGAGTCTCCGGGTCTAGAACCATTGCCATAGAATTTATTGGTGTAAGCCTTGTAAGCTTTCCATTCCAACTCTCTCCTAGTCTTTCCCGTGTGTGTAAGGGGCTCTTGTAGGTCGATTGTTGTCTGATTGTTGTTTTCGATGTATTCGAGTTGGAAGTAGGGAATGCGGTTGTGGTTGCAGGTGGAGGTGACGAGCCCCGCCTTCCATTCGTTCGAAGCTCTCTCTCTACTCAGCCTCGCAGCTACGCTAGTAATCTGCTCAGGACCACCTCTGTCACCAAAGTAGCGTAGCCCACGGTGAAACCGTAGCGGCCTATAGTCGGAGCATGCAAACATCTCCTCACCCACGTCCTCTGGATCTATGACCTCTAGACTGTCCCAGTCAACCACAACTACCAGTCTAGCAGCCAGCCGAGTCATGAGCGAACCGAAAGGGTAAGAGCGTAACCTCTTGGTAGCCCGGACGCGGATAATAATCGTGTCCATCACAAACCCTGCTATGTCCAACTGTCTCCCCGAAGCTAGAATAAACAAAGCAAAGAAAGGTAGGGAAGGGACATCGTACCACTGAGTCGGTCGCGGGTACAGTATCCTGCACAATACCCTATGCCACACCCTGTACTAGGGAGGATTCGATAGCACTTGCAAGAGACTGGAGACTGAACGAAGGCACACTGAACCTTGAAAGCGGATTGGTACTGGACAACTAGGACATCTAATGCACTGATAGTAAGCATTCCATCTAAACTCTGAACTTTCTTTCTGTCCTTAACCGACTCAAAAGGATACGGGAAAGCCTAGGAATGGCTGAACTTAACCCAATCTTCGCAAGAAGAGGCAATGTCAATTGTATCTGTGCTCCATTAGGCTGGATTCGCTTGCCTTGCCTTACTAGCAAATGTATCTAGCCTTTGTAGGTACATAAACAAAGAACGAAAGAAGGAAAGCACCATGTGCAGATCTCTCTTTAGATGCCAAAGCCTACAGCTTTCTTATCTTACCCTAATCGAATAGCTTGTTGAACTTCAGGAAAGGATTTATCCTCAAAGACGGTTGATTCCAAGGGCGGGGAAGGTGTGCTCGCTGGAAAGGCGCGCTGCAAGCGCAACCCTAGCTTTGTTTGCTTTTCGGTATTGCTTTCTTAGCCGTGCTGTGTTCTCTTTCTTGCTGAGTTCTTTCTAGAACTGTGCTAATAAAGCACAGGGCTTCTTTTTTCTATTAAGATTTTGAATCAAAAACTTTCCTCCCTAAGCTAATGATGAAAGTCATTCTCATTCTGCTTGAAGATGGGGGATTTTTATATATTAAAAGCGAATAGTGCTTGCAAAGGAAGTAAGTGAGTTCCAGGCTGTCATTCGTCCAACCAAAAAAATCTTCCTGTTCCGCATGTTCCTCCTCCGAAAAGGCCTGGCTTCAATTGACATTACCTTTCCTTGCTTTTTACCTTTCGTATTCGGAACCGACAATCGGAAGAACAACAGGAACAGGTCTCTTGTCACTCTCCCCTCGCGCCACTAGTATTGAATGGTCCACTGTTAACTTGTTAACTAAAGGCATAAGCAACTGGATCCCATCGCTCCCTTCGGTGAAAGAAGCCTATTGTCGCACAATCGACCTCTAATGCATGATAATAGTCTAACTTTTAAGGCTTCTTATAAGCCTTATACTGATTGTTACAATAATAAGTGCTAAACCTTTCTTCAGACTTATATAATCTTAGGTTTCTCACCGAACGAGGTGCCCTTCCAGCTCTGATTGACCACTTCCAGTATAGGGCTTGTTTTCCTTCGCTACCATTCCTGGCTAAGCGAGGCTTAACCGAAGGAGAAGACATGGCTTCGCCACTTTTGACTCGTTAGGGAAGCTTTCTCCCCGGCAAGCAAGTCTCCCCTTGAAGGGTAAGACCTCTCAATGATAGCCCCTTCAACACAAGCTTAATTCCCTTTCTATGCCCATGGATGTGTACAGAAAAGATGAGTTTTTGAACGATAGCAGGTACCTTTAGCAGAAGTAGACCGGCACGAACCAAGCAAGAAGGAATGAAGTCAGGGAAAACCCTTTCTTTTCACCAAGCAAGGAGCTAACTCGCAAAGTAGGTATCCTCTGAAGTGGAATAAGTAGGTGCTGCTCGAAGAGGAAAGAAAGAGAAGTTGTTATGCCGATTGTAGGACGAGATCGAGAACGACGGATCGAGACACCTATCTGAAAGCGGGGAATGGTTTCTTCCGGCCTCGTGCCATCTCATAGACAGGAACCAAGGGGCCAGAGATAGCTATCCAGCAATGGACAGTCTCTTTCCGAAATTAGCTTACTTCTAGTGATTCTTACCTGGGGGCTACATCCTTTTATCATTATAAAAATAAGAAAGTTCGATCCATTAGGTTCTTCGATTTGTCTTATACCTTTGGCACCCTTGGTTAAAAGGGGCAGATAAATAGTTTAGGCGAAATAGAATCAAGTCTCCTTACTAGGTGAAGCTACAACAGATAAATTAGAGGAAATCCATTCCATTCAAAAGAAGGGGAGCAAGACGGGCACTTGGTTGCCACCTTATTCGATTTGCCTGGAAAGGCTTTTCCATTTCTTTCCCAGCTGGATAACCTGAATATGAGTTACCCATATGCCCACCTGTTCTTTAAGTGCCTTCCTCTCATCTGCCTGTAACGAGAGCGTAAGCCGCAATTGAAGTTCGTACTTATTTAATTTAGGACGAGAAAGACATATTACTAGCTTTTGACCTAGAAGCTGACAGATGGATTGGCCTTGCCTACTTCAATGACAATGCCTGGTAAACATGTAGAAAAGACAGTTTAGAAGGCCTTTAGGGGCGTCATCCAACTCGAAATCTCGTAAGAGAAGAAAAAGACGCCCAAAAGTCCCATGTCTTTCTTGGTTGGACCAAGCGATTTCCGACATCTTCATTTTTAGAGCAAGAAGCGGAACTACAAGAAAGCTTTCTTTATCTTTATTTATGGATAACCAATCTTTTTTCAAATATAGTTGGGAGACTCTCCCCAAGAAATGGGTCAAAAAAATGGAAAGATCGGAACATGGTAATAGATCTGATACCAATTCGGATTACCTATTTCAATTGTTGTGCTTTCTTAAATTTCATACCTATACAAGGGTTCAAGTTTTGATCGATATTTGCGGAGTTGATTATCCCTCTCGAAAACGAAGATTTGAAGTGGTCTATAATTTACTTAGTACTCGGTATAACTCACGCATTCGTGTACAAACCAGTGCAGACGAAGTAACACGAATATTTCCGGTAGTCAGTCTATTTCCATCAGCCGGCCGGTGGGAGCGAGAAGTTTGGGATATGTTTGGTGTTTCTTTCATCAATCATCCGGATCTACGCCGTATATTAACAGATTATGGTTTCGAGGGTCATCCATTACGAAAAGACCTTCCTCTGAGTGGATATGTGGAAGTACGCTATGATGATCCAGAGAAACGTGTAGTTTCTGAACCCATTGAGATGACCCAAGAATTTCGCTATTTCGATTTTGCTAGTCCTTGGGAACAGCGTAGCGACGGATAATTCAGAATCTGAATAGGTCCAGTCCAGTGTCGGACAAATCAATAGGAAATGCTATTTGCTTTGTAAGAATTAACTTCACTTCATTGAAAGAGTTTCACGGGAGTCTGATATCATTGATAAATTGGAAGAAGTGTTATCGAACGATTTCCTGCAATTATTCCCAGTATGGAATGAGTAAAGAATCAAGCTACAAGTCTCGATCTATACAAAAGGGTTTTTGTCTTTCTTTTTTTTTTCTCATATCTCATATAAGTAAGCGTTGGTTGGTAGGAGCGGCGGGATGATGATGAGTATATAAACAAAAAAGACCAAAAAGAAGAAATGGCAAGAGACATTTTATTTCGATAGAGGAAATAACCATGTGGAAAACAGGGCAGGTATTCTCTACAATGACACCCGTAGACCAATTGAAAGGGATGTAGCGCAGCTTGGCCCTTGTTTTGGGTACAAAATGTCACGGGTTCCAATCCCGTCATCCCTACCCTTCTCCTCTGGGCAGTAACGAGGAATCCATTAAGATCAATTCAAATTGGACATAAAAAATCTTTTATTTAATGAGACTATATGCATACAAATTTTGGGTAAGTAAGAAAATCATCCTTTTTTCTTTTCTTTACAGTCGTATCTACTGTGATGTGATAAGAAAACGCTCTTAGTTCAGTTCGGTAGAACGTGGGTCTCCAAAACCCGATGTCGTAGGTTCAAATCCTACAGAGCGTGATTCCGAATCAGCAGACCCCATTACCGAGATATGACAACTCTTTTTTAAAGAAATAGTCAAAAAAATGAATCCATTTTCTATTTTGGAAGAACAACGACCAACTAACACTTTTACTTTAACTTATGATTCAAAAACATTAATTGCACATAATATATCGAATGAGAAGAAAAGGAAAGAAGAAAGAACTGAAGCTGACAGATCGAGATTGGAGTGAAACAAGAAAAAAGAAGCTTACCAGGGCCCGCGGTAAGGCATGAATCAATGCAAGTGGACAGGCAGCAGCCATCCAGCTTTGCTTTAAAGAAAAGAAAGACAGAGGCATTATGAAGGCAACTACCTGGTAACACCTCTCTACCAAGGAGCCTGACGGCCTATGGTCACGCATGAATAAATAGGAAGAGGAGCTACTTCAGGGCTCTCGGACTCATTCTACCAAATGAGCTAGACCATGTTAGAATCAATGAAAAGAGATAGGCCATGGCATTACAGCGGCGGACCAATCTCCAAAGGGTCGAGTTAGTAAACTACCTTTCACCATCAAGAAGTAGAAAGACCTTAGGCAATCGATCTCTTCTTCTCATTTCTTTCTAGTAAAGTCTAGTCGGCGAGATTTCTTCACGAGAAGCCCTCCGCCCTACCTTTGATTAGAAGAAATAGGAAGAGCGATGGAAGAGATCTTCGAACTGATTGATATGCAAGTCGACGGTCCGGGTTCTATCAGCCGTACCAAGAGCTAAGCAAGCCAAGAGGAGGACCGGACCAAGCAAGCCCACTCGGGGCAGTAGCAGACTCAATAGGCGATCGCAGAGTTCTTTCTATTAGAGGCGAGAGCATCTTACTCTCTTTCTTTCTACTGATGAAAGGTAGGGCCTAATCTAGACTTAGGGCTTCCATTAGGAGATTGCATACCTTTGGGATTATGAAAGGCAAGTCTTCTGGCAGGAGCTCTACTCCAGATCCCGGTCGACTAAGTCAATTCCCAAATGCACTGACTTCTTCTACCAAATGAGCTTCTTGCCCGTCACTTTGATTCAAACTCGATAGCCGAAGTCGTTGCTTGACGCTGCCAGATCGATCCTTCCTTGAATGGAAACAGGTACCTGAGCACGGGACGGGCCTTTAACTGGTGACCGATCAGTCAATTCTTTCTATGTCTAGTATCATGAAATGCAGTTTCCATGAAAGGTAAAAGCAAGGCCAAAGGAAAGGGGTCGAAGAGAAGTTCGACCATGACATAAGAAGAGGGACAAGACCTGTAAGAGAAGACTTGGCTGCTAAGTCGAGGAAGACAGAACAGAGGAAAGGATATTGTGCGGCTCTATCTTTCTACTTCTATGAAAGGCAAGTGTTCAGGGACTCTGGGCTAAGATAAGAGACCCAGGGATCAAAGACGAGATCTATCCTAAAGAGAAAGAAGAAGAAAAGAGGACTCTCGAAGCCAAGTAGTAAGATCCCGGCCGAACTAGTAGAAGAAAGAATGCCTCAACAATCGATTGAAAGACGTCAGGCGCCTTTCATAGCAATCCATAGAACGAGCTATGGAAAGAAAGAATTCAATTCCCATCCCTTCACTTCAAAGCGGGAGCCATACTCCCGACCTCTCTCCACTACCAAAGAGAAGAGAAGACAAAGAACGAAGCCGGATCATCTCTTCCTTCTGGCTCCATCTATGGCTTATGGATCTTGGGGATGGTTTCCAATGGGCAACCCTGGAAGCGAAGAGACTTAGAGGAGAAGGCTTACTTGTCAAAGGCAGGCTTAGAGGCTCATTCAAAGTTGCAAGCTGATCCACTTCCTTTATCAATTACGGGGGAGCCGTCCTAGGCCCTAAAGCTAACCTATACCTTTCACTAAGTCCCTCTCTCTCCGCAAATCCCATTCCTATGGTCGACATTCCTATCCCTCAGCTCTAGGTGACAAGGAGCGTCATATCCTAACTATACTGCCTTTCATCCTGACGGCCTATGGTCGATGACCCCGCTCGAACTCGACGGAAGTCTCTTTCGTTATGACTGATTCTGCCAACCAAATGAGCTAAAATCATGATTCAATCAATCTAGTCCCAAAATTCCCTTATCTTATCGAATGAGCCTCTAACCCAGGCTTTCCATCCCTTACAACTACCTTCCTCTAAGGCATCAGCCATTACCGTCACTATAATATAATAGGAGGCTCCCTACTCATTCCAAGAAAAGAAGCCAAAAAGAACAGAAAGAAGTCTACGAGCGCCTATCTCTTCTCTTATCCACGCATATCGGTCTTTCTCCGGCTGCTCCAGGTAGTGCTCTTGGCTACTGCTTGCTTGGGACATTCTCTACTTACGGCTCTCAGCGGCACCCTCATTCTATCATAGATCGTAACAACCAGGCCCAGAAAGGTTGAAAACAAGAAATCGAAAGACTTAGATGAGAGCCTCGTGACCTCCTCTGAGTGCTATTCCCATCGTCAATTCTCTCATTCATTCACACGAAGGACTAACCTCTCCCTGACGGTCTGTAATGTACCGCTAACCCTCATTCTATTAAAGTAACCTTTAATCCTCTCCTTTCCTTAAGAAGACCATCCTTAGAACACGGGACTCGTGAGACAAGAAGACAGATCTTTCATAGCAATCTATTAAGAGCGCTTGGGCAGCTGGATCGAAGGGCAAGCGGAAGGTAGAACCTATACTTTGATGACAAGAAATGGAAAGAAGGATGCAATCGCGAATCTCTTTCTAAGAACCGGGGCCCTTACTCATCCAGCACTCGAAGATATCTAAATAGAAAGGGATGCTCTCGCCTAATAGAAGCCCTAGCGCCTACTTCCTTGATTACAATTACAAGAAAGGAAGATAAGGCATCAGTGCAACGGAGAAGAAGCCTTTCCAAGATTAGAAGGAAGTGTAGCTATCCAAAAGAGCGTCGGAAGCTATACAGTCCTCGTCTATTGTGGTATGAAGCGTCTGCCTACCGTCACTATAGATAGGGATAGGATAGACAAAAGATGAACGAGACCTGGATATATCTGTCTCGGCGCTTCCATGTAAGATCCTTAGCGAAAGCACCTATAGATCTGCACACCGTCCAAACTGCCTTTTGGGAATAGTTCATGCCGTGTGTGGATCGAACTCCAAGCAAGGGCGGTAAGGCGCTGTGGTCAATCTTCAGATATGGAGTAGGTACCGAACCGGAGTCAGAGTCAGCTGCGGCATTTCATTCAGTCAGCTTGGCTTTTTCTATAGTTTGCCTTTTTGTTTTGTCTACCTTCTTTAGTCAATGTCGCATTGGTCCATTCCGCTTAGCAGGCGTCTATGTTCATCGACTGGCATTCCGTTAGATTGACTTAGGCTTAGAACTCTGGCTCTACAAGAAAGGGTGGCTATCCACTCCTCGATGAGGGTGACAATAACAACACTTGAATAGAACCTCTCTTCAATTGATTTAAGAAAGCTAATTAGCCAGAACTAGATTTAAACTATAAGCTACCCCCCCGGGAAGGGATCCAAAAAGACTCATACGCTTGATGAACAGACAAACCCTCTCTCAGACGGACGGACCATAATTTGGGATTCCCATAAGACAGGGACTAATCCAAATCTGTTGCCTCACTCTTTGTTGTTGCATCGAGCAGATCATTGCTAGTGGTGCCATAATACTTTTTCTTGCCTATGGGCTTTACACTAATCTAGTTGTGTCAGACGGGTAATCGAAGAGGTGAAGCAATTCTGATTCGATAGGTTTGAGAAGCGACGAAGTATGGGCGTAGATCAGTTTAGAGAGTTAAGGCGGCAAAGTCATGAACCCCAGGGAAATCCGCCGATTGGTCATCTTAAGCTTCTTGTTTGATCGGGGAATGAAATTTTAAATTTTTATGATAGAAAAAGAATCTTCTTCGATGACTCTCTTCCACTGGTACCATCCCATCTTCCTCTCTTGCTCTCGGTAAGTCAGTCAATAGCGGCTACTAAGACTATGGTTGTATAGGACGTATGAGGAGTCTCGCTCTGTAGCCTAGTTGATCTCTACCATTGGGCCTATTTGCCAACTGCTAGAGCGTAAATCAACCCAAGCCGAAGAGCCTTCTTCTTACCTTACACCTACCAAACCTATCTGGTCTTTGGCGGCCAGACAAATGTCTGTGAAGGGGGTGTTCCAAAAAGAGTAAGCTCATTCTCAAACAAAGTCCCATATTCACCCATCGCACTAGGATAGCTTGCATCTATTAGTAGTAAGCTTTTCCACCCACCTACCCGAACGAAGGCACCGGCTCTCTCTAGCGCTAGTGATCTATGGCTCTTAGGCCCCCATCCCAAGGGGGTATTCCATGCTTGACTGAATAAGAGCTTTTCACTTTAGAGGTTCCATATGCTCATCAATCACAATTGTACGTACTAGCGAACAAGAGTGTAAAGAGAATCAACAACTGGTACTTTTTGGTTTAGCTCTATCGGTGAGTCTCCTAAATCGAATAGGTGAATAATAGCAAGAGTAGCTACAGATTTCTCTCTTAGGGTCGGGGCGTGGACTGGGGAAAGACTTGACTTAGACTACAGCTCTTGGGCACCTGCCATCATCGGCGAACGACGGAGCTTACCCGCGGCCATTGTCAAGGAACGATATCTCTTAAAGAGCCCTTATCAGAATCAGACAGGAGATCTTGCTTTTTCTTCCTAATGAATCCTAAGACCCCCGCCGACTGAGAAATCCTGCATCAAGAGAGCCGGCCATCTAGCTGCCATTAAGCTTTTCCTATTGGGATTTGGAGAACGTCGAATCAGAGAATCTCTTTCACTCCCGGCTGAGTCAACAAGACTTGTGACAACAGACGGAAGAGCCTATCTTTTCTCTATGGTCCGGGCATTGAGCACAGGGATGAAAGTTGTTCAACAAATCAACAAGAGCGGAGTCGTTCACAACTATCTTCTCTACCTAATCCACTGCTCGAGCTAAGCGCAGGGCTTCTTCCTTGCAACAGCGGAGAACAGAGCAGCAGCAAGACCATCATATTGAATAGTATCGGATTCTATTCTGTATCAGAAGGACAGTGTAGACCCTTGAGTACGAAAGTAGGCTCTTTCTTTTACTAGGCTATTCTTCCCATTTCGAAAGAGGAGTTCCCAGATACCGCACCACTATTCTATTAATAGACCTTCCCGCCAATCCCAGGGGCGTAGCGATAGAAAGTTTGTCAAAGCGAGGGATGGGGGAATACACAAGATCTTGATTTGTCTCAGCCGCTCTCCCCAGGGCAGAATCTGTTTGATATCGCCACTAGATTAGATACGTTAGTTAGCTTTCGTTTAGTAGCTTCATGCCACTCAAGCACAGCGAGGGGATCGGAGAGGAGCAGCATTGGGAAAGTCTGATTCAATGAAAGCCCTTTTGCCAGCGTAGATGAATCTTCTATCCAGATCTAATTTCGACCCGTCTTCCAATCCAAGACACCTTCAACCAACCGTAGAGATCAGGGTTGAGATATCAAAGTCGACCTCCTTGTCAGGTCAGATAGATGCCTGGCATAGAGAGATGCTTAAAACATCATTCTCTGACTGAAAACAGAAGCGACGAAGCAAGGAGCTTAGCGTACCGTTTTTGACTACCTTCTCTGTCATGTCTGAGTTCTAACATTCTAGGGAATCCGTGCTTTGCTTTGTCAATGTCACTTTCAATATGCTGAACACATACAAGTTTGATGTTCACATTGGCCATCTAGAGAGATTATATACAGTGTGCCGTTAGGGAGGAGAACTAAATTGAATAAAGGAATTCGTGTTTACTACTGATAGTGATAGGACCGGCGGTGGAATAGAACTAATTAAAGAAAGCCCTTTGAAAGCACATCTTTTCTTTAGCATCTAAAAGTTGAATGATGAAAGAGATTCCTTTGATTTCACCCTTATAAGCTTGCTAGGTAGCCCCTCTTCCCAGGACTGTGACTTGTTACCGTCCTAGCTACGCTAGGGGTAGGGAACAGCACCCTAGTATACCCGACCCAATTCACCGAATAGTTAGCGCTGGCTTTGGTTCAACTCCTCGCTCAGGAAATCCAGAAATGGATGACATTTTTTTGGTCTTTTATCTTTTGCCCGCCAGCTCTTTTTCCACTTGGCTAGGGCCGACGCGACGTATCAGAGAGAGAGAGAAAAAAGACCTTTCCCGTTGTTTGATACAGGGGCAGCCCGCAAGATATGTCCTTTCTTTTTCAACTGTCAAAACCTTGATATCTTCATTCCTTACTCCATCGTTTGCATCAAGAAGAGCATACTCTCTTTCGAAGATCGCTGAAAGGGTAAACTTTCTATGCTTCCTTTGGAGAATCTGCTGGTGGATATCTTAGGCATTGGTGGGGCTTACTGACTTATATTGATCCCGATCTACCTATGCTTCAAACCAAGTACCGTAAAAAAGGTTTCTAACCCGCGAGCTTTTACCTATAAGTGATGGGAGTGGCCAGAACACCGGTTGATTTAGTGATTTACCCATCCAAACAAGTGGATCTATCGCGCAGCATCACTATAGAGGCGAGAGAGACGGATAAGTGCCCCGCCCCTGTAATTGGCTCGGGATCCGTATTGGTGGGCACTGGATATAATGCTGCTGACTGTGCTACCTTTGCTGAAGTTTGAGCCGAAAATGACTTTGTTTTTGTCGGATATTGTGTCAGCTAGAGATGCCCCTAGGTTCGACCTGCAGTTTCTCCGATATAGGTCCTTTCTTTCCGCCGGCTTTTTGTTCACAAGGAGGCTTCCCTGACCTGGCTCTTTGCCTGATTTATGCTTTTTTGGACGCTGCTCTATAAGCGCTACCGGTGATGCTGGTTCAACTACTGGGTTTGCAATGAGATCTGAATATGCCGGAGTAAACTGCAATTTCTGCTTAGTTTCCCGGTCAACAAAGTCCATTGGCGCGGGATCCGTATCTGGAGGCCGTGATACTGTTTGTGCTGCTTATTATGTATGGTAGTGGTAGTGGCTCTGCCTTTGTTTTTTAATAATCAGCTATTGGAAAACCTTGATCCAGAACCGGAGCAATTCCTTCTTTTTCTGTCTTGGTCACGGGCCTACCCCTACTCGAAAGGAAGTGAAGAGCAATGCCTTTGACTTAGTCTACCTCCTCACCCCTATTCCCTTTATCGGTCTAAGCCAAAAAGAAGAAAGCTTTCGATTCAATCCGTCCTAGCTCTTGTCTAAGGATTCGAAGCTGGCGAAGTAGTAGAAGTCGTCTCAGGCTTGTGGTAACTCTCTTCATTTGGTGGTGCTCCGCCGGGCAGTCCCCTGAGTTCGGCCGATGCTTGCTTTGTCTTTCTAGGTTCCGCCTTAGATTCAATCCCGCAGAAAGATCTTTATCCTTAGCTTAGCCCTTTACGAAGATATAGCTTGCTCACGCCTACCTAAGAAAGGGAGCTGCTAGTTCTAGGGCCCTAGCGCGAAAGCCAGCCCTTGCGAGGTAGGCTAAGCTAGAGAAGTAGGGAAGTCCTTTCTTCACGCGCATGCCTTTGAGTGCTTACCTCGACCCCTAAAGAGAGAGACCCGAAAGTCAGCTTTTCACATTTAGAAAGGACATTCCGGACGAATCAATCATTAGCAGAAGGAAAGAGCGGAAAGGCCTTTTTCGATAGAAGATGAGACGAAAGAAAGGATCACGACAAAAGAATAATGACGAGGCCAACTGGGATTCAAAAAGTTACCTTCCTTGAACCGCTTGCCAGCCTATCCCTATATAGAGTCCTTATATTTAGATAATAATCCAAAGTAAGCGTAAGCCTCCACCTAGCTAGAGGCATGAAAGAACCCGGCAAGTTCCGCATCTAGGATTATTCTGTAATCACACCCGGCGATCCTTAATAGCAAGATTTTTGATTCAATCTGGTCCTAAGGGGCGGGGCTAGCGGGTAAGGCAAAGGCAAAAGGGGTATCAGCAGTTCGAGGAAGAGTTCCATAAGGGGGTTCCCCACAAGCGTTCTATAGAAGGGTTAAAAAGGAGCTAATGGGCTAAAGGGCAGACTCTCAGTAGTAAGACTCACTCTAACGTGGTGGATAAGGCGCTAACAATCTCTAGTTCTTATCAGTGCTTCGATGGCGATCCAGATGAGCCAACCAACGAGTAAGAGTCCCTTCAGACTAGCAGTTTATAATCAAGCAGTTGATTCGGGCAAGTTAGTTTGACAGCAAGCTGACAAGGGAAAGAGACGTCAGCTAATCTAGCTTAGATCTTATCTTATAAAGCTTAGGAAAGTGGTGCCTTACGCAAGCAAGCATCTTTTTTCGGCAGGATAATATGAATATAGATAATTCCCTGAGAGGGCTAACGATAAGAGAGCTTCGACGAATCCGCACTTGGCCTTTGTTTCCCTGGGAGCCTGTTCCATTTTCAGTTTTGTTTGAAGGTAAGCCTTACCGAGACCCGTACATACAAAGTGTAAGCAATTTTTTTAAGGGAGGTAGGAGTTCGTTACAGGGAGTGGTGCTAAGGTTTTCATTCTAGCGCAAAGTCTTTATTTTAGTAGGTCTAGGAGGTTTTGAGGATATGGATACGAGCAAAGAAAGAGGGTTTATCCTTGGGGTTTGACCATTGTGAGTTTAGGGTAATCCTGTTGAAAGCCTATCTAGTTCTATTTAAGTTCTCAGCCATTCAGTATGAGTTGGATTCCTTGGTGTGATGCTCAGGTCTTCTTTAAGCGAGTGTGAAGTTCAGTGCCTTTTTTAAGGTGAATGGAATGCTAAGTGCTTCCCCTTCCTTTCGAGACCAGGTGAGCTTTTTTTTGAAGGGGCAGTTCAGTTCAATTCCTTTTCAAGCTAGGTTAAAGAGCAATCCTGTGCTGTGATAAAGTAAGTAAGAAAGCTAGAGATAGATATAAAATAAAGCTTAGACCAGCAGGCGGCCAGTAAGGATGATATTTTATAAAAGCAGGCGCAAGGTCGCAGGAGTCTTAAAATTGGACAATAAGGTAAGCTATTTCATTTAGAAATATACGTTATTCGAAGCCAGCCCTTCCTTCGCTCACTTCTCAGGGCCTGCTGAAGGAGTCTTCGAGAGCCAGATCAGGGGAAAAGAGCTATTTTAAGCCAGTAAGCTCTCCGAGCAATGAAATCAGGAAGTCAAATGAAAAACAGTTTTCTTTCCGGAAGCACTCTTTCTTCTTAAAGGACTGGAGTCTAAGTTAGCCAGTTTAAGCATGGGCGGCAAGAGCAAGAGACAGCGCTGGGATAAAGCCAGTTGTTGGAGGCTACGCACCTTGAGTTTTTAGATCCAGGGGGAGTTTATAAATTTGAAATCTTTTTTGCCTAAGTTTTTTCCAGCAATCTCTAGGTCTTTCCCCCAGGAAGTGAAATTGGCATACTCTTGTCAAGCATAACCATAACAATAACATAGATTTCATTGAAAAGCTTGAAGGCGCAAGTGAGAGTTCAATATTTTAGTGCTAAGAGTGACATAAAGAAAGAAGACGACATTCGACATTCATAGTTACTCGCACGTAAAAGCGAGTTTTCCTTTTATTTAAAGGAAAGTCAGCTATTTTTTTTTTCTCGGGGCCGTCACTTATTCTGTTCAGGGGGAGATGAAAGACAAAGAAAGAGATCGGGGGACTTTATGATCGGAGAAAGGAAAGGCGCGTGGTTGGTGTATCACTGGGTCGGTGGGGGAACCCGTAGGAAGGGGGGACGACCCGACGAATTCACATCAGAAATCGCCAACATGAACACAAACTCAATCTTGAATTGCGTATAGAAAGAAAACGAACCACTTCTATTCTCGGAGCTGAAGTATATGAAGAATGGCTTGTTGGTCCCTTTCGTCCAGTGGTTAGGACATCGTCTTTTCATGTCGAAGACACGGGTTCGATTCCCGTAAGGGATAGGTACGTGTTCTCGGCCGCTTTCAGTTAGTGTGAATTGCTGAGTCTCGCTATCTGGCTGGAAAAGGTGGTCCGGAAGCTTCCTTTCTCCCAGCAAGCAAGACGAGATCACCACTTCTCTCAGTAATGGACTTTATTGAATTCTTCCTTAGTCTTAGATGTCCTTTCATAGATTCTCGAACCTCCGACAGACAGAATCCAATCCCCATTGCATGCGTTCTTTCTCTCCTCCCCTCCCAAATACCTAAATACATAGTTCCGTCTATGGAGCCCAAAGCTCCAACCATGGCATTAAAGTAAGCAGTGACGTTGGCCTAGTCTCTCGCCCAGCCTTCTTCAGTGGCCAAGTTGAAGCGTTCAACGGTTCTTCGGCCTACCACCTTTCTTTTTTTTTTATGTTCTTAGAAATTTTTTGATTTTGCTAGAAAAATGTTTTGATTGTGTCGTGCGATTCAATCTCTTTATTTCTTTTTTTATTTCGATTGTATCTACATAACCTAATTCTTTGATTTTGGTTGCTAACTCAACGGTAGACGGCGTGCGGCTAACATCTTTCTTTTACGCATTTGTATGAAGAAAGGGATTTGTTCATACCATCGGTATAGTTTGTAAGACCACGACTGATCCTGAAAGGAATGAATATGAATGGAAATGAAGGGGGGAGAAGGTAATGAACATTAAGAAAAGGTTCGCTTCGCTCTCAACCGCTACCACTAGCCGGAAAGGAAAGTCGGTTTCTTCTGAGCTTGCTTGCCGACAATTTTATCTGCGACACTTGTACCTCCCGCTTGCCAATAAGCTATAGTCAACTGAACTTTCACTTCACTCGCAAAAAGAATTCTGCATTGAACTTAGGTTTCAGTTCCTTCTTTCTGATCCGCCCTAACGTGCTCCCTCTATCTCCGAACTAAAGGACAGGAAGGTTCTCTCTTCTTAGGTGCTGGCTTTCGCTTTCCCAGAACAAAAGAACAAGGATTTATACGACCGGCCCTAGTCATTAACCTAGCATCTTTCTTTAACTCATAAGATAAGATAAGAAGAGTCTAAATTACTTAAAAATCTTCCCTATCCATACACATACAAACCAGAGAGTGCGCTTCTTTCGAGGCCCCTTCTTCGAATTGTTTCTCTTTGGGGCCTGGGCCGGTTCCAAACCGTCTCTTTCTTTTCTGTATGTGTACGAGAGGCGGGACGGACCCGTGACTTCTGCGTACCACCCAGGGATAGCGACTGAAGACAAGGGGTTCTGTCTCCGACATAGGAAGGAAGGATTCTTATAAACGTTAGCAGTCTAGGTTCCAGTCGTACTTTCTGCTATCGACACAGACAGTGGCAATCGCAGCTGCATTTCTCGAGAGGTCTCTTCCCACCATCAAACCTTACCAGCCCTTGACATATGAGGAATATCGCGTGAGTGAAAAGCCATCTGAGTCGAGATCACAGCCTTCTAGCCCTGTGCTAAAGCAAAAGGGGCCTCCTTCTAAATGAAAAATGAAAAAAGACTTGTCGGAAAAGATCGCATTTTTTTTTTGGACCGCAATTACAATGGGAAGGCATCCCGAAACATGGTGAGAATCTTCCTTCCTGACTGAATCGCTGCTGTCTTCTTCATTCTAAGTAGCTTACGTCCTCTCCACCTCTGATCTAGCACTACCTACGATAGAATCCAAAAGTTCTAGAACGTACCTTCCACGGTTAAGCCAACTCGTCCCTGTCTAGTAAGCCATCTTCCCCCTCCCGCTTTCCCTGAAAAAGGATCGATGAATTCCCTTCTCTCCACCGCTCGGTTACCGTAACGGATCACGATATAGAACCGGCAACCGGGACGTCCAGGGTAGAACTTTTGGGAACTTTCCACCTCCTGTTTCAATATTTAAAAATATGAAGAAAGAGTAGTGAGAAGGCAGAAGAGAAAATCTCTTCTTCGGAATAAGCGAATATGCTTGCCTCTCCAAGGAAAGCATGGAAAGAGGTGGCCCGAAAGGGCTCCTTCGACCAGCTGAAAGAATTTCTTCCAAGTTAGTCGCCACTGAAATTAGGCATACCAAAAAAGATCTATGGCTTCGGCCATGCAAGAAATCCGAGTCCCTTTCCTCTTATTTTCCCATATGCATCGGCTTTCCTAAACGCCCTACAATCAAACGTGAGCCTAATCTCAAGAAATCTTTCTTTTCTCCTAGGAAAGGCTAATCTCCGCTCTAGATGGGAAATTGATCAAAAGTCCGTCTTTCTCGTGTGATCTACAAGTAGTGCTTGAATAGGACTTCTTAAGAATTCAAAGCCAAGCCAAGAGGGAAAGAAGTTTGCAGGTAGCTGTTAGACGTCGCTCCTAGAGCAGAAAGAAGTCAACCATCAAGAGATCCTAGAAGATCAAGAGAAAGAATTTATCACAGGACTCAAAATCTTCCCCTTCCGATTAACAATCTCTTCCTTCCATTATGAAGATTCATTTATGAATTCTGAACGTTCATCTCTCTTTTAGTAGTAGTCGGAGTACTGGGGAATATCTTATCGTCAGAGAAGTCAAAAAGGAAATGCCAACTTTCCTTTCCCTCCTAAGCTCCTCATTTCACACAATAAACTATTTTCCGACATTTCTTTTCTTTACTTCACTCGCTTTCGAGTCGACGAAGAAAAGAAGATTAACAACACCTTATGGAGATAGCTTGCCTTCACTCTCACAGCTTGTGTGCCGTGGAAGGGGAAGGTCTTGCTTCCTCTCGTGCCTTTAAAAAAAGTACCCATACCATTATGATCACCTTTAGAGTAAAACTAATGTCGTTCTCTGGCAATGCTATGCTGGAGGGAATCTCTGGCTATGCAAATGGTGGAGGGATTATGAAGTCTTTGGGTAATGGCACTAAGCTTAATACACTTAGGAAATCCCTAGATAGAGAATGACCTTAAAAGGAACAAAGCTCTATTAAATCCACGGATAGAGACCTTAAAAGGAACAAAGCTCTATTAAATGCCGGTCTCCTGCTGTATGTTTTTCTTTTTATTCTCTTACATAAAATTAAGGACATAGTGTCCGAAAACCTCTCATAGCAGGTGTTAAGTCTAAATCAGACTGAGACTGATGGTCCAGGGTAGCGACACCTGAAATCGTATTAATAAGCTCAGGGTTTCACTCAGATCTTTGTGTGGCAGAACGCCAAATAGGGTGGCTTGCCACACCTGAGCTCAGGGTTTTACTCTGATCTTTGTGTGGCAGAACGCCAAGCCAAGGGGAAGAACGCCAAGACAAGGGTTGCGACAACTGAAATCTTATTAATAACCTCAGGGAAAGCCAGGGTTTTACTCGGATTTTAAAGAAAAACAAAAAAAAATATGTTATATAATATGAGGAAGAATGCTAATTCTTTGTGTTGCAGAACGAAATTAAATCAATACATGAGTATTATATATAAGAGGGTTTTTTGTGTTAATAACTTCCAATTGTTGAATCGCAAGGTTCATATAGAATGGCATAAGCATAAGTGGGATAATACTTTATTGGGTATGGAACAAATTAATTGGCTTGCAATGAAATTATTTTTGAATTATTTGTTGATACCCAGAAAGGTGAATGACCCCGCTCAAAGGGCTCAAAGGATCTTATCCAAGCATCCAGGAGGTGTCTTATTCACCAAAGTGAAACACCAGCACTTGCGCAAAACGCCTGACAAAGGTCTGGCCGACGTATTAACTTTTTGGGTCTCAGATTTATTCGATTCTTCTTTCAAGACACGAGTCGATTTAATGCTCACTATATCTTTTATCTTTGGAGCTATCGCTTTCTGGCAAAATGCACCCAGGCAACTGTTAGAGGTGGACCCATCCCTGATCTTAGATCCCTCAAGGCTTAACCTTTTAAAAGAAATCATAATAAATAATGGATGTCTTCTACAGGATGAAAAGTGGATCTGTACAGGTATCGAGTTTTATAACTACGGATTTGCTGAAGAGTTTAAGCAAGAAAGTTTGATGACTACAGAAGCTATGAGAGCGAAAAACAGAACTGTAGCTTTAGCAATTACCGTGACATCCTTCGTAATAGTTTTCATGCTTAATTCTGTGTCAATTTCTCATGTCTTGTAGTCGATTCTATTTATTACCTAATGAGGGCGGGTGACTCCGATCCAATGTAGGGTGCGGATGCATTTCACTTGTCTGTTCCATAGGTATGGGAAGTCTTTCCCCCCCCGGATGTAGGTCGCGACGAACCAAAGTCACGTTCAAATAAAAGGCAGGTTTCATGCCTGAAGTCTTGGTTCAAATCCGTGATAGTTTTATCCCTTCCCTCAAGCACAACACCAAAAATTTAATAAACTTCAACCTCTGAGGATTCGTAGCTTGAAGATCGGTCTTCTCAAGGGTTTCAATGTTTTAACACAACCCCTGATAAAGCAAGTGGAAGTTCCGTGAGTGGTGCCGTAGAACCCTCTTTATAAGAAGAGGCCTTGCTCTTTTAATATCTTAAGACGTTCATGACAGTGGGAACTCCAACGCAATTCTTTTCTTTGACTTTTGAAGCAGATAAATTCGTTAAAAACTACGGAGATATTGGTTCAAATCCGTGAGATCTTTTGCTTTCTTTGGCTGAGGATGTATAATTTATCTTGACCTTACCCGGCCCTACCTTTACACTCCATTCTCAGTGCGCGGGTCTGAAAGGCGAATGCGCCCTGATTTCACAGCTCGAGACAAAAGTAGGGCGCCCGAGATGTAGGGACTGGGCTTAGTCGGAAAGAAAGTTCCGGAGGAGTGGGGAGAATGACAGGAGATCAAAACATCAACGATTAATAGGACTGAGGAGGAATAGAATATAAGATTTATGAATTCAAGATTTTGGTTGAATTTTTTGCATGAAATTGAGAACCTTCAAATGTTTGCTCTATGTAAGGACTTCGACGAGCTTTCTTTGGAGGACGACAGATCCAAATCTGGTTATCGTGGTAACATTGATCGTTTCAGTCGCTATTGGACACATGATATTTGGAGCGTTACTCTTATTGAGCAACTTCGAGCTCCTTTTAAAGAGGTCCCTCGGGGTTTAATGGATTCATTCCAGTCGTATAACATTCGTATGTCTTTAGGTTTTCGCTTTCTTCCAGGTCAGCATCAGTTTCTTACACAAGAATTGAAGTTACCAGAAAGCTTTGATAGGTTGTCTTTTTTAAGTCATTCTCTTGGTTTATCTTATAATTGCAGACCCATTTCTGCCCATTCGTTGCTTTCTTTTAGCAGTTCCGGGGCCGGTTTGCGTAGTTTGGTCAACAATGGGTATACTAAAATATTGGTGGAGATCATTACTCATTTTGAAGGTAAGTATGGGCGTTTATTGGTTCTGGTCTGCTTAGGCATTGGTTGTACTGTCTGGTACGGGTTTGCGGAAGGCTTAGCCAATCATGCCCCCCAGGGCAGCTTGTTCGCTCCTATTGAATCGTATGATCCTTTTTTTAATATGGATTATTATGCGCCTGGCTTTCGTAGGGCTACTTTTGTAGAAAGAAACGACGTTTCGGAATCGGTGGTGTCTGCCTTTGAGAATGATCTTCCTTTTGCTGAGATAACAATCCCGGCTAGTGGAAATGTTATTAAGGCGGTAGGTCTTGGGATAATGGTAGGTTTCTTTATAGCAGTTGGTCTGGTTCCTAACCTTGGAGTAGATACAATACAGTTATAAGAAAAAAAGAAAAGTTAACCAGAATACTCTGTTAAGACGTTAAAACACCCGATCCCATTCCGACCTCGATATGTGGAATCGTCTTGTGCCATATGTACTGAGATTGTTCGGGAGACATGGTACTGTAATCCAGAGCAACGAATCCTGCACACTTTCTAACGGCAAATAGGGATGAAAGTGATAACTTATCTGCAGTTTGTCTCGTTCGTGCCCCAGGGTCACTTCCTCATTGTTGATTTTCATAAGTGACCATTGAACCTTACTGAGCTCGTTTCCCCTGTACTAATACTACAGGAATGGTACCTGAACGAATTCGCATTCAGTGGATTTTCAGGTGGTATCCAGTTACTCAGTAAGACGGCATAGGAAACAGAATAAGAAGATTGAAAATGGAAGGAAAGATGAACATCAAGCAAACGGAGGCTGAAAAGCCGTAGTGCGCTAGAACAAGCCTCCGTATAAAACCGTAAGCGAGCCGTTTTGCTTCCTTCAGCAGGGTCATCACTACTGAGCTCGGGATGGATGGGATCCTATTCTGAAGAGGGCTGATTGCTCTTTTCAATTATCTACTATGCTCCAGAAAGCTATTTCAGATCGAAAGAAGGAGAGGGATAGAATCCTCTTATTCAAATTAAAAAAGTGGGCTGGTTGAAAGCTTTAGCTAAGCTCAATAGTAAACCAACTTAGGAGACAGCACTTTTTTATGCATCCACAAAGGTTGAAAGAATTCCACCTTGCTTTTGAGAGAATTTGCCCTCGGGCTAGGCTTGCTACAGGTACTGCTACTGGCTTGGGACACTTAATACTGGCTTAGCTGCTTGGAGCAGGATCACTTGATTGGGAACGATCCTCCCTTGGTGGTATCATATAAAACAAGAGGGAAGAGACGAGCGAAAGTCTGATTAGGATTCTCTAACTCAAAAGCTAGTTCAGTCATTTCCGGATTCAATGCTTTTTGAATATCAGGAAATTCCTTATGCTAAGAGGGATCCCTTTACTTTAATAAGAAGAAGCAGTTCTTCCATTCCTCAGAATGACTCTATGCACTAGTCTAAAGGGAGTGACGAAAGGGAGTTCGAGAGGGAGTTAGCTCAGTGACCGAGAAATTCTGTGTTGAAGAAAGAACCAATGCTATTTCCGCTCTTGGGGGAATAACAGCAGTTGGTGCTTGGGGAGGGGCATTCTGTTTCAGAAAGAACTCTGAGTGAACAAGGCAAACGCCTATCTTTTCTCAAGCTTGATTCGCAATAGCTATCAGTTATGGCAGGAGAGCTTTACTGATAGGGCTTTCCCCCACTCTTCATCAAAGAAGCCAGATTTGCCTGACTTTCCTCCAGGTTGATCCTTCAGATCTGACTCACCGCTCTCAACGATTAGAGTAAGTAAAGGTGCGTTGTCACCACCGATTGATGCTTCTTTTCCTCTGAGTCAGCATTCCCCTAGAAAGCATTGGAACTCTTTTCTTAAGAGCCGTCTCCGAAACACCCTTTAAAGAGTTATAAAAGAGTGCGATTCTTTGTAACGGAAAAAAAGATTCAATCCAGCCCCAGGCGTACCTAGGTCTACCCTGTTTTTCCGGATCCTTAGAGGTCAATAGTCCGGCTTCTGTACCTCATGTCATAATTAGCCAAAAAGAAAGAGGTTCAATTAGATAGACCAAAGTTTGAAAGCTCCTCACAGAGGCATGAAACCTCATCCTTTCGATCTATGCACTATACATGTATCCACCAAATAAGAAGAAAGAGGAATAGAGAATCAGATGTTCAAAAATCGTCTGTTGCTTCATTATCCGCTTTTGACTCGTTGTCTCATCATCAGTTGTCGAACCATCTGGTGGGGAGTTTGTTGCTCCAGTAACTTCGTTCCTCCCTTACTTGGTTTTTGGAAATGAAATGGATTCCCTCTCCGAGCGGAGCAAACCCCCTCCATCATATGCCTTTTAGCTTTTACGATTTTCTACTTTCTAGCTCTTAGCTTGACTACCTCTACCGAGAAGCTCTCTCTCGCTTCAGGTTTGCCTAATCGAATGATTCTTTTTCCTCCTCCACTTTTGAAACGTAAGTCACCTGCACCAGGTACTTCTTTCTATTAAGGATATATCCTAAATTGAATCAATGTGCGCGTTAACGGCCCCTTATTCGCCCTTTTTGAGAGTGTAAATGCCTGGCTTGATTTCAAAACCGGGCTGCCAATTTATTTTTTAATATCCTTGCCATAGAATAAGATAACCGCTTAGTTTATCACACTCTAGTGATAGCCTAACTATAAGCTAATTACTTTATGAAATATTCAACATTCCCTCGGCTCTTTTTAGGAGTGGGAGTTAAAATAGGCTGAAAACTGGTTGCACGAAGGTGTAGCACTTCCCCAACCTCCGCTAGCAACTTTATTATATGAAGAACTCTTTCTTGACCGTGAGGGTTCACTTTATTCTTAGGAACGAAGTAATAAGGAGGTAGGCTCCCACTTCTGCCCCCATAACTGATACAGGTGAGCGGCGTACCTAGCCTGTCACACTACGGACCTCTCGTTCTTGCCTGGCCCAATCTTCATCTCCTCTTGCCCTGATGTTCAATCCCCGTGGTGAACACAACACTAGAAGAGTCAGCAATCGGGTCTTTCGTAGAAACCCCTGCCTGAATGAACACTGCTATCTCGCCTTGATTAAGATATTATAAAAATTTATTTCCTACTTCTGTCTATTCTACCGGGAGGATTTCCCTGATTGGCTCTCTTGCCTGGAATGACTTCCCTCAGTCCCGTCCCTACTTCTTCTCATGCCACTAATGGATTTCCACTTCTGAACTCCACATATTCAATCTTCATGGCTCGCAGGTCGGAGAGAGTCCACATCTTCCATTGATTGGGACTTGACTACTTCAGGTGGATCCGATCCTCTTCTTTCTATTTAGGGCTTTTCTATTGATTGCTGCTCGTGAGCAAACTACCTATCTATATTACCATTCTAACCTGTCTTTGCTGAACCGTTGTAATATGGAATATTACCCTAGCTCACAGCTTATCCTTCTATGATACATTGGATTCTAAGTTCGGTTCGACTGAGTGAGCTGTCTTTGAACTTGGGCTGAGAAGAAAAAGAAAGCTTAATAGAGATTCTCCTCTTCGGATGGAGGCTCCTACTACAATATTACATATTGCCTACTTTACGGGTTACGAATGAGCTACGAGCAGGCTTGATACCACTCCTTCGGACTCCAGCGCTTAGAAGAATCCTTATTAAACTATTATTACATAGATCCTTCCCTTGAGCAACAAGCTAATTCCCTGACTAAAGAAAGAACTTAGACTGAAAAATATTATACCCCTTTTTCTTTGTAAGTCAACTTCCATCTTCTAAAGGGAGAGTAAACTCACCTTAGCAGTTTGATTATCCATTTTATTCCCCTTAGATTTAAGTTGCTACTGTACCGGTCTTTGAAGAATGCTTCGAACCCGGCCTAAACGCTTCCTGAGACTCAACACTACTTCGGCTTCGAGGGACTTCCCTTGTGCTGACTTCTCTCACGTCAGACTGATGCCGGCTTTCTCAAAGAAATTAAAAAAACCAATTGGATCAAATCCCTTGTCAGAAGGAAGCTCTCGCCTGTGCGTTCCTATCGATTAGTAATTGATCGGATCGGAGCCTTTGAATTGAAGGATTGAGCCCAGCTGACAAGTGACAAAGCCTGCCCGTGAGCCCTTGAGATTGGAAGAATCTCCCATCGAGCACGATTGGTTGAGGGTTCCACCTCATCTGAAAAGAGGTTCATCTCTGGGCAGCTTCAATCGAGATATCGCCGCAATGGCTATCTTTCTTTGGTCAATGTTGTCGGCCTCGCATATCTTTACCTTCCTTCCACTGGAACCCCAAAACTACGATTTCTGCGCTCTCAACATGCATTTGAGCAAGCTTCCGATCAGCCTTGTAGCCGTCTAGCTCCTTCTTCGTACTCTGCCTTGAGCCTTCTCCTCAGAGATCTGAAAGTGGAATCAGGGAATGAGTCGATGGATGGGGAGAGTCACCCGCTGATCCTTGATCTGAGCCTGTCGAACTCGTTCCGCGGAGTCTAAAGCGAACTGAAACATCTGAGTATAGAACTACTACCCTATTTATTAAGTCTACTTAGCGAACAATCTCAGTCATATATAAAATGGGATAACCACTACTAGATCTCTCATTAAAGTAAGTAGTAAGAGAGTGGAGCCTGTCCCGCGGTTTCGGTAACGAAAACTATAGGAGGCTATATTGAACAAACATATTTTCTGGACGAAAGAAGCACCGGAGTCTCTATTTTCTAGCCCCGGTTGGGCGAACGAACGAACAAATCCTCTTTTATGTCTATAAAAGAGACTGGCTTTTGTGTTCAGTGTACCGCTATAAATTACTTTCCTAATACCGTACGATTTGCCTACCGGCCAGTATGAATCTCTTTCCCTCTCGGCTTCGTCAACTAGACTTGAGAACAGCGCCTGAACCCCTTTTTCCTTCTACGAGGTTTTCCCAGTTCCGCTAACACAGGGTCCTCTAAATTATGTAGTGCTTGTCCTATCGAACAAGCTTCCTGTATTCCATAACCGAAGCAATTGACACGCTAATCGATTTCTTTCCTCCCGGGCAGAAGCAAATGCACTTTTGTAACAGAGAAGAAATTACACTTAATGGGCTTCCGGTACTCCTCTCTCCACTCCAAAAGGGACGAAGTGACTCTCTAATTGGAGAAGATTTGATAAAGCGACCAATGGCTAGCCGGATAAGATCTTTTATTTGATTAGGACCGGCAGGGTGGAAAGCCTTACTACTTGAGGGGTGAAGGAAAGAAAGTAGATGGCTTGCTAGCTTTCCCGAGAAGATAATCCGCTATCCCCGCTTTCAATAGTCCTTCTTTTAAACTTGTCACAAGACGGGATTCACTCAGATAATGAATAATGCTTTCAAAGGGGCTTCCTTACTTACTGGTACTGGATTAAGCAAGGCGTCGCGTTATAACAACGTTAAAGGTTTCAGTTGAGGTTTCTTCTAATAAATACGAGAATTAAGGACATACGACCATACGAGGCCCTTTCTTTGTTGTGACTCTCTCTATACGCCAACAGGGAAATCGCTGCTTGCTAGATCCTTGGCGAAGGTCACTCATGATATGCTTGAACTATACCACAATCATAGGAATTGACCGGGAGAAATGCTCCTAAGGCCTCGCTGGCAACTCTTTCTTAATATATAGATATTAGATAGTCTACGTACGAAATATTGAACACAAGGCCGGGCCCTCCTATTCCATTAGCCTTGTCACCACATGTCATAGACCGCTTATTCCCTTGCAGTTCTAAGCCTTATATTTGCTAAAGATTCCAATCGGGCGGGCATAGCGCAGCTACTTCTTGCAATCGGACTCCGCTTAGAGAGACTGGAGGAGGCACATTTATGTGAAATGTTAACGTAGAAGCTCCTCTTTCATATTCTGGTATAGACGAAGCTCTTGGAATCTTATCCGCTTCGGAGGTTGTAGGAGGTTAATCAATAGGGGAATCAGCTGTTCCTCTAAAACTTTTCATTTACTGGAAATCTGATATTCATTTGTTAATCAAACAAAGATCTGACTCAATTCAATAGAAACTTCACTTCTACCCTTATTCCTAAACCCTAGCCTAGTTAAGGGAGAAAATCCTAAAAAAAGCAGCTAATGAATCCGCATCTGTTGTCCTTGGTTGTCTTTCGTACTTGCCTAAGGCTGTTGTGGTTGTAGCTCAATCAGTTAATGTTTAAGTTCCTGTTCACAAAAAGAAAAACAGATTTTTCCGAAGACTAGTTGTTTATACAAAGACAGGCTGATTCAAGCGCATACGCTACTTCTATAAGACTCCGCAAAGACAGTATTACCTCAATAGATCAACCAATCACAATACTATAGCATCGCTCACTCTCAAACACGAGCTACAACGCGGAACTGCATGCTGAAGTGGGGATCCTTTCAATTATTAAATTAACGCTTTTTATGCTAGTCATCCTTTACCTCCTAATCCTAATATTATTGGGTAAAATATGAAATGGCTAGCCGATTCTCTCAATATGCCTTGGCTTATGCTCGGGGACTTATTCGAGCTCGAGCTTTTGTCCCAAAGAGAGATGGAGGTCCTCCGATCTTTACTTTAGGTCTAGGCTTTCTTTCCGCTTATCTTTAGTCTAAGGCTTACGAAGGTGGTGGCTCCATAGACCGAACTCCCTCCTTCACGGGTATAGTATCTAATCCTCTCTCTCCTTTCTGACTCCCGGTGTGGGCTCAGGAATTGGATTCTTTTCTGGTTACTGCATGGCATCTATGTCCTCATTGTAAATAAAAAGAGAGTTCTATCTAAGTGGCCAAGGAATCGAAGTTTAGCTATGTCTAGGTGAAAATAGATAGCTAATCGGAGGAGTTGCCCTCAGGTTCTTTTCGTTACGTCTTCTGTGAGTTAAGGAGTGCCATCGTGTCATCCTCAGCAAGGAAGGGTCCTCTTGGAAATCCTGCTCCTTCTACGGCTGCTAGTATCCTTGTTCTTCTACTCGCAGGCAGGGCTGCTCTTGCTATTGTTGCTAGGATCCTCTTATCCTATTGGTTGCTAGTCCCGGGCTTCTAGGACAAAGTGTAAAGAGAAGAGTTAGAGTTCTTCCTCTTTCTCCCCTATCACTTAAAGGGAGATGGCCTAATTTCTATTCTATCTATGGATCGAGAATAATCGTCAGTTTGAGGCCTGTCTTTGAACATAAGGCATGAGAATCCTTCTCAGCGGAGTCTCTGTGTGTTGAGATCGAGGGTAGTTTGATTCTGGGAACCGAGCCGGCTTCGGCCAACGAATGAAGTTCTTTAGTAGGTTATCCGGGCATAGTTGAGTTAGGAGCGAGGGAGTTCCATTTACTAGCTATATCCTCTTATTCTCGGGAAAGGGCAGTTCCAGCTAGGGCTAGAGGACAGTCACATTCCTATTAGTAGGTTGAGGCCAATACCCGCAATCAAGTCATACTCAACAGCAATCAAGTTAAAATCACCAGCAATCAAGTAAGCATCAACTGCTTTACCGTATAACAGTTCCTTGAGCAGATGTGATTGCAAATCTTCTACTACCAAAGAATCTCTATCCGTCCCCCATATGCCCTTCGTTCTCCTGTCGTATGGATGTCTGTTTTCCCCCCCCCCCTTCAATGCTGTCGCATTCTTGCCCCTTTTCGGTATGGTCCTTTCATTCAGGCCTTTCCTTATGCACCGATGGTTTCATGATTCCTTGAAAAAAAAAATGTTTGCGAGCGTCAAAGCACCTAACCATACCTACTACACCATGCACTCCGCCGGTAAGCAGCCCGGACATGAAAGAAAGTGCATTTGGAAGCATATGTGTGCCACTTTGGCACGAGATTTCAGCTCTACTTTGACTTTCATGGTTCCACTGTTCGTCGAGATCCCTTGAGTGCTACTAAATGTAGAGAAAGACATTCATAGCTTGAACCTTCTGGTCACTTCATTCCCTTTACATAAAAAAAGGTTTTGCTTGCTTTTCCACCTACCTCCTATGAAATCGTGACTATTTATATAAATCCAAAAACCTGCTGTCACTCCACTGGCTGTTAAGAAAGCTCCCATGAAGGCTTTTCCGGTTGCTAAGGCTGGATCAATTACTTCATCAGGATCCACCTCTAAAGTCGGTTCGCCCAAAGCCGCAGTGGCTACTGCAACAACTCATCAAATCGAAAAGATTGGAAAAGAAGATCCACGCCGACGGCTGTTATCTCCAAAGGTGAAATAAAATAAAGCAAAACTCCTACTTCTAGAAAGAAAGTTGCCGCTCCGGGAAAGAAAGGCTTCACTCCCTGGGAACAAAATAACCCTTCCTTTGAGAAATTCAACTATTAGAGCCATTTCTTTCGGGTGATTTCGACTTCGAAAGCCATGAGCCCCATTCACGAAAGCCTACGGAACAAACTTTCTAGTCGATTCATTCTAATTTTGGTTTTATCCTTCCTTAAGAGACTCCGGACATTGTCCGGAGCCCCAGGCATCCGGTTACCTTTCTTCTCTTACGCAATTCCTGACTAGTCGTAGTTAGCCTAAGGACCGGAATAAGAGGTTTCGGCGTATCGGGGCTGCTAGGCTTCTTTCTCATGGGAGGGGTTCGCGTCCAACTCTTCTCGAGACCCGGTCATTGGCAACATCTTCTAACTCGTTAAGCGGCCTATATAAGATAAGTCTGATCGTCTCCTACTTCTAACTCAATAGCCCCCTACTCTCCTACCGGCACCTAACCGGGTGACGAGTCGGATCTCTAAAAAGACTGGCATGGGCCTCTACCCCTGTGTAGTCTCAGCCCGCCAATAAACCATTACCAGGAAAGATCAGATGCGCGGAATCGCAATTGGTTAAAGATCACTGAATTACCACTCCGTGGGCTATTGATAACTGAATACTTGTATGCCTCTATCAATGTAGTAACCCTCTTTCTATAATCTTAATGTGAAAGCAGAACTAGCGCTTAAATGGTCAAATCTTGGTCTCTGCCTATCGCCGGGACGTGTGATGCGGAGGCTTCCGTCCCAAGGACGGACTGGGAAGTTATTCCCCTTCAACTTGACCAGCTTAATCACCTAAAGCCTATGAATGAATCGTGACCGTATCCACGTCACATTCGACGGTCGATTAATTAAATTGGCTTATTTGAATGCTGAAAAACCGACTTTTCGATGCTTGAAGTATGGTGACACTAAACTAAAGCGTTCATAAAACGAAAAATGGATCTAGCCAAACGATCGTAGATTTGAGTTTTCGCGTACGCCCTAGTTACTCACTTTCCTCCCTTTCTTTTTTATTGACTGGAAGGTGGAGGTCCCTGCTCGCATTAGCTGTGGATCTCGAATGGCTGGGCCTGTCCTAGACAAAATCGCTGGTCTCTAGTGCTGATGTGACTGTGCTTGACTTAGGCTTTGGCTCTGCTCTTGTGGGTTCTGGTCTTGCGTATCAGAAGTTGCCTCCTTTCGACTATTTTTTTAATTGGCAAAGAAAAGACAAAAGATTCTTGCCTATAGCTATAGAAAGAATGGGGTGACTGATGTACTTGCTTTGCCTTCAGCCTTGCTCTTGATGCGCTGTACAATCTAATCTGTCAGGAGATCACGTCGTCTTGCTCAGTCAGGAGCTGATGGTCTAATAGAGGCATAAGAAGAGCAAGAATCTATTATGCCTTTCGCTCAGTTAGGAGCCTGTAATAGAACAGGAATTTGACTGGATTGAGACTCGCGGTGCTTACACCTCTAAAGTCAGCCTCGCTCAACAATTCCTCGAGACCAAAGCAAAAGTTCTCTTTCGATCCCAAGGAGTTAATTACCTATTATTGTTGGCTATTCCAATGACAGAGAGATTAGGGGAATATACTGACCGAGAAGAGAGAGTCAGAGCCATTGAAGGAATAAATGCTTACGGGACAGAGAGGAGATGCGCAGGTGTATGAGCTCCGAGATGTGTAGATAGAAATAGAAGAAGCCGTTCCAACAGGTCCAATAATCCTAGGGTAGTAGGTGATCCGATGTAGCTAATCCGACCGGCATTAGTAGACGAGTTCCAATGAATATAGTAGCCCTATACAATAGACGGCAGTTCCATTATATGTCTTGGGATTGGCTAGGTTTCAAAGGCAGGACTTCGTTCGAAGAAGGAACTGAACTCCAACTTTCTATTCTATCCCGGACCCTACTGAGAAAGTCTCAGGTAATACTAAGATTCAAGGGGCAAGAGGACTAGACCTCAAAGACCAGTCACTCGAGACTGGGAATCCTAAGAGAATGAAAAGAGAGGACGAAAGACGGACACGCAGACACATAGACGCGCTATAAAGAGGAGATTCCTTCGATTCTAGTTGAAACTGGGAGTACATACATTCCAATCCCAGCAAATTCCCTTAGAGTGACTTGAGTATACATACGTATTCTCTTTCTATCTGCGACTACTTCCGGGGCTAGACCAAGAAATGCTATTTCCGGGGCCCTCACTTTATTTAGGGCTATCTTTCACCGTTGACAGACATGGGCCCGGTGAATCAAGCGACGAAGTAGACCTTCATTCCGTCGATCGAGGAACTTTTGAATGCTGGCTCTTGCTGATTAGTTTCACTGTAGGTATGCAGCTTTCGCTTCTCGCCCCCTATAGGCCTTGCTTGCCTTAATTTGAAGAGGATGAAATCGGTTGCGCAGGTGAAAAAGAAGGTCTTTCTGGGATGTGAGATTTCCGCCCTCTTTCTGAATGAGATAGTATTGGCTTACCCACTTGCTTCCCTTCTATGCTTGGGTTCGCTTCCGGCTAGCTTTCTTGTGCGGTAAGAATGAACCTCCCATTGCTCTCTCTCCGATAGCATGCAGCTTCTAATCTAATAAAGATAGAAAGTGTGCAGTGAGGTAGTGTAACTAGGTAGCCATACTGAACTCGGCTGGACCGACAGCAAAGAAAACTATAGTTGTTACTGGCCTGCCATCAAACATCAAAATAAGCTTTCCTGGACCGACATAAACCCTCTGCTCTTTTCTCGGCATCTCTCTAGAGGAATCGGAATAAGAGCTTCTTCTTCCTACCCCTTCCCTTGGTCACTGAATCCTAATCTGACTCCCTGAGGTCACTTGGTCTGGGATCGACAATGGCCTTAGTTATTTATCTTAAACCTGCTACGTCATCGCCTTGGTGTGTGGGCTACACAGAGGCTCCGACATTACCCTCTTGGCCTATTCCGTTCTCCTGTTTTCAAGGATGGTGAAAGTTTGAAAAGAAAAGCCGGCACTCACCGGAAGAACTCCCAGGTGGCAACTCCTGTTATCAGAGTTCCACATCACGTACGTCACTCATAAGCCCTTCCCTTAAAAAGGTTGGCTTGGGACGAGCTCTAGCCGACCACTTGGCCGCGTCCCCACCGCAATGCATTCATTGATCTCTTCGTTCGTAGAGACGAATAAAAAATAGGGAAATCCTGTTCTGGTCTATTGTGAGTGTGCTCTATGGCCTTTAGCGGTAAAAACCTCTCATGAGATCTAGTTTTTTTGCCCAGAGCAATGATACAGTAAGAGGAAAGCTTCTGAGCTCTAATTTCCGACTTGACCCTGACCCACTTGGAATGCTAGCCTGTGCTTCTTCTGCCCTACTCTATGGCATCTATTGCTATATGAAAGAGTCCATCATTTCATCGCACGCTGTTAGGAAGAAAAGATATGGAGCCCTCCTGAATGGAAGACTTAACGAATCTGGATGCAGCATTTCTTTTCTTTAACTAAGACTTCTCTTCCCTCTGTGCCATTTGTCCCTTCTCCTATTGATTCACTTCATCTGCACCTTTCCCCAGCAGTAGATTCTTCTTCAATTGCTAACGATGCCCTTATCCTTCTATCTGTAACCCTAGCAAGGGAAGCCTAAACAAAGCGTCACACTCCTAGTAGTGCACTCACTTTCACTTCCTTTTACAGAAACCTATTTCTTTCTTCAAAACAGCCGAGTCTATTTCCTTTTCTTTCTTACTTGGGAAGCACTAACTCACAGATGGCGTGACCACGAACGTCCTTTCGGGGGAAGAGCTCGAGGTTTTGTTTTTTATCCCCTATTCCACTGCTCTAGCCCTTAGTACTTTTCCTTTTGCACCTGCCTTGTCGAGAGGCATTATTTCGAAAAGACTTTATTAAAGTGGCGAATCGGCTTCTCCCTAGCATTCTACTTCTTAGAGATCACTTGTTCTAATAAGACTTTAGCTAGCTTTCCCCCTCTTCGGGTTACGTCTTGCACCCTTACTACATCTGTCGTTAGATCTCCTTTAGTTCGAGAGTCCGACTTATTTGATCAGCCGCCCCGCTATGGATTAAGGAGCTAATGTTTTCTGCAGCACCCCTGCCATGTAAGTTTTGTAGGAAGTTTCCGACCTCCTCTATGACTATTTCGGTACTTATCCTCCTGTTTTATGGATGCAACAACATGGCGAGCTGTGCGTTCTGGAGTGGGACCTTGCGTAATCCTGCCTGTCCCCGGCTAGTCCCTCCATACCAGCTAGCAGTTTAGGGACTCCCCTTCTTTACTGAGTAGGGTTCCCGGGTGCCTATGCGATTATTAAGTCAGGGTGCTACTGTACCAGAGTCATCTATCGTAGTAAAGGAAAAGTGCCTACCTCGCACTCTGAGGCAGTCTTTCTATCGTAAAATCCTTTTCTTTGAAGCACCCTTCGTCAAGTCTAGTACGAGTGGGTCGAGAGGGCCATTACGTTCCGTCCGGAGCTCAAGAACTGGCAATCCGCCGTTCGAGATGGTCTCTTGGAGGCCGGCATCAGTTCCTACAACGGGTTCAGATTGGATCATGCTTTGGGCACCAAGATCGAAGGCAAATGGTCTACAAATATATGAAAGATGCTCGTAAGATTCATTTGCAAGCTGGGCTGGAAATGGTTTTCTCACAGGATTTGATGGATTGCTAGCTGTCTCACTGTAAGGCTTTACAGGCTCGCTTTCTTACTGGATGGGAATGCCCTAACTATGTGTCACTTCTGACGGGGAACTCCAATTGAAATCGCCTGGAAGAGGGGAAGCCCTTCTTTATTAGCTTATTAGCTAGCTAAGTTTAGGGTTCGGCCTTACACTGGAACTATATAAAGTGTTTCCTTAGACTGCTACTATATACGGGCTGCGGGCCTTTGAAAAGGATAGGAGACTGGTTGAAGAGTCAACCTTCTTTGCAAGGGAATCTGTCCATCAATCCCATTCGGGTTCATATGCCTCTTCAAGTAAGTAATTTACCTAGTCTGTTGACATGGATAAATTCCCATTCCTGCTTTCAGTTATGGATTGACTAGTTATATTTAGGCTCTAAGCCCTTATTCTTTCAAAATGGACATATTCTATTGGGTTGATTAGGTCAATCAGGTCCGAAAAGCTGACGAGAGCTCTTGCAGCTGCTACTCTTTCTGGAAGAGCTTATTTTAGCGGCAAGTCTAACAGCGGAATTGCCCACTTCTCTTCCAAAAAGCCAGCCGATTATCTGTGATGCGTCGGGCAATCACTTTTCCCTCTTAAGTGAGAGTTCAATCCTGCCAGTCACGCCTTTTCCCCTTCTTTTTATTGGCATAATCTAAACGACAAAGTAGGATCAGAAGGCTTACGCACCCTGGCGACGAAATGAGTTCGCTTCGCACCTTCCTCAGCTTTCAGGAAAGATCCGACGCAGCTATCGAGAGATATAAGCTTGCCAGCCCGGAGTGGAGGGAAAGAGTAGCTCCTTGCCAACAGCTGAAAATTCTACAGAAAAAAGAAAGGTTCTTTGATGCGCTCGGATAAGACTGAAAGAACAACTTCCCACCTACTGACTGAGTAAAGGCTTGTGCTATACGAAAATAGAATAGGCATTCGCCTTTCGAGTTCTTGTCTCTTTCCTTACTCTAAAGAGTCAGCTATAAATTACCTTAGTAGAAAGCTATAATGATAGCAAGAAAGGCGACTAGTGAAGATGCCGAGAATGCCCTTGGGAAAGAATACGCTCTTTTCGCAATTGAAGGGCTTGTTTCTTCTCTTTGCCGGATGGAGCTTTTTAGCCACTTTTCATATCATAAAGTCGGCCTGCTTCGAATAAGCAATCACAAAGAATGGTAAGCGCTACGAACCGTCGCCTTACTAATCTCTTTCGAGATAGAGGCAGAGGTGAAGGCACCCATCTGGCCTTTGAAGGAAGGCTAGTCACTCCCGCTCGACTTCCTGAAACTAAGGAACGTCGCTTTAGATCGGCTCATTTGGAGGCGATTTTCCTACATCTTTTTTGTTCTTGTTAAGAAAGTCCCGAAGATCCATTTTTTTTTTATTGCTAAATTCTTCTTTTTTATTGTTCTGTCAAAGGTTTCCTTATCGCTCGGATATCTCTTTATGGACGAACTCCAGAAGGCGGTTGCGCTATCCCTCTTCCTTTGCTCACGAGTCTCTGTGGTTCGTGTTTTCCTCGCCCACAGTTCTTTTATGGTACCTTTTGGTATGTATTGCCCCCTAACTCTATATCAGATCCACCAGACGAGAAACGTGATTCCGAACTGCTGCTGAGTCGTCGGACTTATCCACCAAGGGATTCGTGGAATTTCTGTGGATTGCGTTGGGGGAAATCTACCAAAGCTAGGCAGATAGATAGACTCCTTTCCTGCTTATAAGGGAGAGCAAGAAACAAAATCAAATGATTGTTTTTTAATCAGCGTCCCCTTTTCTTTGGGGTATGCAGATACTAAGAGTCCTCTCACTACCAACCAGTAGACATCATCTGGCTGGGTCTTGCCGGTATCAACAACGAGAAAAAAAAAAACAACCAAATGAAAACAGCAAATAACTATGGCTCTTGGCCCAGACAACGTCCTAGGCGTAGGGGGGATCGGAGCAACAGGGAAGGCCTAGACGGACGTTTTTATTCCTGGGCTGCAGTAAGTAGATCGAGAGGTCGTTCCGCCCCTTGTCCCCCAAGATGGGTAATATGTTCTCAATAAATGTTGCTCCAATCTGACCTAGCTGGCGAGCGATCCCAGTTTAGGCAGAGAACAAGACAGCAAGCGAGCGTACCTTTGTTCGCTTCTTCTCCACCAAGCACGGAAGTTTAAGGATAACTGTAGGTCGGTGGATACCTAAGGAAACTCCGATTCGATCCGCCCCCCGGCTGGGAGGCATTTACCTCATCCCGATCACAAGGAGAGGTTCACCATGATGGGGGGGTCCTCTCTTTTTTTCCCTTCCGGAAAGAATGAAATGCATAGGGGACCATCCTTTTGTTGCGGCATGCTCTTCAGATTTACGGATTCGTAGGGGGCCTCAGGCCCTAGCTTAGTTGACTGACAATGACAAAGGCTTTCGAAACTAAGCTAGGGCCTTTTGAATTGAATCTTAAGTAGTCTATCAGTGGGGCGAAGCGTGAATGACCCTTTTCAGTAGGGGAGCGAAAGGTTAGACCTTCTAAAGGCAGCGAACAGCGGTTCTTCTATGTAGGTATGGCGTTCCCCCTTGACTCTCCTAACGTCGAGCTAAGTGACTTCGTAACCTTTGCGTAGCGTAGTAGAATGAAGGCTACGCACCGACGCTCTCTTATCTATTAGCCTAAGCGTCTTCGCTAACTTGCTCGCCTATTATACTACACCCTACTATACAATACATTAGTAGGGTAGGCTAAGCTAACGCTTACTTCTACTAATGTATTGTATAGCCTTTTCCTTTTTGAAAAAGCCTTTTTTTTTTTCTTTCATAAGTCAAGTAGGCGAACCTAAAGATCCTTAGTAGCGTTGACAAAGAAGAACAGCCGGGACAGCGAATCTTTTTTTTTTTTATATCCTTATAATTGTTCTTATATATATGCCAGCTTGACAATGACATTGCCTCTTGATTTGATCTGAGGTGCGAAGAGAAACATCTCTTTTTTATGACTTCCACTTATCGATCCCGGCCCGGAAAAGTGACCGACCAGGGCCCTATTGATGAATGGAAAGGGTTTATGAGCCCTAGCCCTTGTAAGCCCACACCTGTGTAGAGTAGATCGTTCAACACCTGCGGCACAAACCCATTTTTACCTATTGGTCCTAGTATCATAGGCGACCGAACGGCCGCCCCCTAATTACTAGACCGACCTGCTATAATAATTCCATAAACACCTAGCGAAGATATGGCAAACAAATAAAGTAGCCCTATGTTCGGATCTGACAATACCATACCATAATCAAAAGGTACAACGGCCCGAGCGACCAGACTTAACATAAATGTAGCCACTGGAGCTATTCTAAAAAGGGATAAATTAGCACTACTTGGTGAAATAGGTTCTTTTAGAATCAATTTAAAACCATCTGCTAGAGGTTGTAACAATCCGAACGATCCCACTACATCAGGACCCTTTCGACGTTGCACAAAAGCCATTACTTTACGTTCAGCTAGCACTAAAAAGGCTACTCCTAGTAGAAGTGGTATAATTATTCCAAGTATTTCAGCTGGAACAGCTATGTACGTTTTCGATTTTCTATTCACTCATGATCTGGCCTGGTCGACCCAATCATGATATTGAAGGATGGGACCTTTTCTCAAAAACCCCGGATCCCGGGAAGAGTGGAAGATGGTGCAACATAGAATCTTGTTACGTTACTTCGAATGGCCCGCCTCACTTGCTTTCTTTATAAAGAAATAAGCGAAGTCAAGGGATTTTATTTCCTTCTAACTAGTGGCTGAGAACCTTCATTCAACAGATTTGTGATTGAGTCAATAAGGGTCTGGAATCTTTGCTCTTCTCTTTTGCATTTCCGCTGCCTGCGTTCTTTCTTCGTGTCCGTTCATATCGCAAAGCGGGGCGACGCCAGGTTGGTTGAAAAGAGCGGGGCCAACCAAGACCCCCAGAGAAAGCTTTGCTCGATAAAGCAAACGATTCGTTCCGACAACTTCGGACCAGATCTTTGAATTAGCCGATCTTACAAAATCGATCGGGCGGGCTGGTTGGGAAGGCTTTATTAGCGGAGAAAAGAATCGCCGAGAGATATATTCTACTATTTAGTCAGAACGAATGAGTGGCTGTGCAGCATGCTCCGGAGGAGATCACCCCTTCCCCGAGTCAGTCCAGTCAGTAAAGGGGAAGGCCTGCTGACTGCATTTCGGGAGTTTGAACACCATCCCATTTCAACCAAAAATACAACCCTGTCAAAGGTATCTAACCTTCCTTCCTTATGAGTGGAAATCGAATCCCGTTTTGTCTTTTTTTGCATAAAAACCAGCCTCTTATATATATTACGTTAACGTTACGAAATTTGTTACATATCTCGTTGGGGAGTCGACCCCACACAACAACGACCATTCACTTGAACTCTAACTGTCGCCCGCTAAACCACTTAGCTACCGGGATTTCTTCTCACACAGTACCAATCGCTACGAGATTCTCTAAAAGCTTCAATCGCATTACATACTAAGGAAACCAAGAAGGAGCAATTGACGAGTAAGCGGCCTCACGATAGACTGTACATGTTCACACTTGCACGCTTACTGCTCGGAATCTTATTAGAGAACTCATTCCCCGCGCGTAGGAAGGAGTCGAGTTCTTCGAAGTCAGAAGAAAGAGTCATGTTCACAGCAATAGGCCTAATAAAAAACCAGGATCTGGGCTTGAGCTGGACATGCGCTCCCATTCCGGTCCGGCTCTAGATGTTCAACACAGTGCCAGTCTTTCCCTTGGAGGGACATACCTGGTGTGCCATCTGAGTCAAAGTAATTGAACACTTTGGGCTATGGGGACCGGCTCCTTTCTCTCCTTACTCTATAATCTATAATCACGCTAGAATTAGACGGCTGAAATGCAAAATTTCAGTTTTTGCGCTTTTAAGTTAAAGTTAAGCCTTTTCTCGCATGGCTCTGACCCCTTTCATTTGATCATATAGGGAAAGTTATGAGATTTCTCCGATCCTGTCAAAGAATGGCATCTCTAATGCTTTGTATCAGTCTTTCATAGACCATGGGATTCTTCATCAGACCTCATGTGCGTGCAAAGACTCCTCCACAAGACTGGGTTGTAGAAGGATAATGGAACAATCGCTCAAGAAACTCGAGGACTTATACTGGGAATGAAAGTTCCCGATCTTTGGCCCTATGCCTAAATTGAATGATGACCGCTTATCTGAGCTGAGTAAAAAGACGATGGCTCCTAGGCTCTCCCCGAAACGCTAAAATCATTGCTTTCTTAAGAAAAAAACGAGTAAGAAAGTGAAAGAAGCCCCATGCCTACTCTTCTTTCCTGCTTCTCAACTACAACTAGGATGGAAGCCTTTTCAACATCAACAGCTCTCTTTCTCATTAATAGGCTCCCTTCACCTAACCTTAAAAAAAAATCTCCATTTGCTTAATTAAGAAAGATTAGCTATATCCCATCTCTCCCCAACTCATACATATTAATGCCTCTGCTCTATACTAATATGTAATGTATGCTGAGGGATAAGGACCTTAAAAGAACAAACAATTCTTTTTTTATGCTCCGGAAGATGATTTTCATTACCTACTGGATATCGATCTAAGAGGTGCCTACTTCCTCGAAAACGCCCTATCTATAGGTTGGGGCCTTTTCTTGCACTTGCAGGATGATAAAAGTGGAAAGGAGCGTCATTAAACTAACTTAGACAGGAAAAAAGAGCAGCTCCCTTGACTTTGACAACTGGGGGAAGAGGATCTGGCTACTGTTTTTGCTTCTATCTTCGTTCATTCCCCTTGGGTTAAATGTCGTCTTTTGAACACCTCCTAAAGCCGCTTCTGTAATACCGCTTTATCTTTATCCCACTCCTACTTTCTCTTGACTATGGGTATGGGACACTCCTACACGAGTATTACACCTGAAATATCGTATCGGGCTGAAGGTTCTGTGATTGTGATCACTTACGACAAGCCTTCTGATAAATGAAAAATACGTTTTATAGTTGTTGCAAGAAAGTAGCTGTGACGTAAATTGCGCCTTTGTTTTCGAGTCTCCTACTTCATTTTATAGGTAAGTGTTAAGTCTTGTCGCAATAGCATGCATGTGATCCGCGAGTGACTTCTATTCTTTTTCCGCGTTTCCGCGCCACTTTTGCTCATAAGTCAGTAAGCTCTTCTCCACGTCATATTTGTACTCTTACTTTCGCGTCCTTCATTCGGTTTCTGGATGAACCATTAGTATCCTTTACGGCTTTAAGCTTAAGTAAGGGCTCTCGGAATTCCCTTTCCTTACGGGGGCATGCTCACTTGCTACTTAGCTACTAAGGGGTGGCATCCCTTTCTTACTATGTAACCTCGTCACCGGTTAAATAAAAAAGGCTTATGAAATTCATGGAATTACGGCTTTCTGTCAAAGATTCATAGGTCTTACTCGTACTAGTACTACTACTATCGCATATCAGCTGTTATGATCTAGTGTCGCAGATCCGCTGTTCACTACCAACCCTCTCTCTTATTATCTTATAAGGGGTACCATCATGAGTTCCTCCTCGTTCTCGCTATTGTATGATTTTTGGTCCAACGAATGTAAAGTAAAAAAGACAATGAAGAGAAAATTTCCCACTAGTACTAGTGTCCGTAAGTTCCTATTGATTTCTATTGAAGTTCAACTCTTGAATTCCCCTGCTTCAAAGTTCTAGCGCGATCGCTCGTCTGAATAAGATCTTCCACCGCTGTGGTGATTGTAGTTGAAGGGCATGCTGGTGCTTTCCGATACCATCTGGCTGTTGAAAACAACAGTGCTTCAAGGTATACGGCGGTTAGGCTCATCCAAGACGCGTTTCCGGAAGTCGTAGGGAAGTTGAAGGTCCAATTTGCGAAGAGCTGGGGGTGGCTGTGTGACTTTGTTACTTCGGGTGACAGGGAAATAAGAGTGGTCTGGGGCGAAGGACCAGATCGTTGAAATCGCGACTTTAAATTTAAAGAAGAAAGGAAGGGAGAAAAAAGGTGAGCAATGAAGTAGGCAAGGCCAATCCATCTGTCAGCTTCTAGGTCAAAAGCGAGTCTCCATTACGCGGTGATCTTTCCGAAAGTGGAGGTCCAGTCCAGCTCTAATCCAGTCTCTGATGGCGTAGTGGGCTAACTGACTGACCTAAAGGACTAGGCAGCTTCGGCTCCTATAACACAAGACCCGCATTCAATCAGAGAGGCTTTCACTCCCTCGTGCATCTCTAGCCACTTCCTCAGAGGAAAGCGTAAGCCGATCTAAAAGGCCAACTAGCTGCCCGAAAGCCTACCATATAATGGAGCTGGTACTTGTCTCCATCCCACCTATACCTGAATAGATTGAAATCCATTTCAGTTCTCCAACCCGGGCTAGGAAGTAGTGCTTTATAGAAGAAAACCGCGCCGATCTTGTGTGGTCACTCGCTTCCTTTATGCTTTCTGAATCTGTTAACGTATTAGAATCCCCTCTTTCTCGCGTAATGTACTCTATTTCTTGATTCGCCTTAGATAGACCTTTTCGAAATGCTGTACTTACTTCATGCCAAGCAGTTGCTTTGAATCGAAAAGAATGCATTGCGTTTCAACTCCCATGCTTTTAGTTGGTCAACAACTCTTTATACTTCTTCACTACGGCCGAGGAAGGGATTTCTCGTAACAATAGGAGACAGACAGATATAGAGCACTAATCCTACTAACTGGGGCAATCCAGGGTAAATCTCATTGTGCATCTACTTCTGCTCATCGAGAGTATACCCCCTACCAGAAAAAGGCTGAATCAAGATCTCGTTCGTATTCCCTTTGCTGCCACGGAGAGCGATGTTCCGCCTCTTTCTTAAATTCAGTTCACTGAACCTGAACCCTTCCACCAAGAAGACAAGCGGAGCGATCAGTGTGATCAAGCGAGCTATCATGCTTTTTCTGGCTTCTGGCCTACACAGATCAGGTTGTTTTGTTTGGAGGGCGATCAGTGGGATCCCTCAGTTCAGCTATGGTTTTTATTCTTTTGTCGAATCCGAGTTCCTCATGCCATGAAGACCAGCCAAGCAGAACTAAAGCTCCACAACCCGTTCTTCCCGTTCAACCCTTCTAGTCCTGACTTTGCTTTCAATGGACCCCATCTGTATCCTTCCCAGCGACCCTGCTTGTGTCGACCAGCCAAGCAGATGTGATTCTGTCTCTTCCTTTCCCCCCTTACTTCCCTAAAAGGTTTACTCTCTCTCCTTGCTCGTTTCACTCCTTTCCGTGAAGAGCACACTAGGCACCAAGTCGCAGTGACAACGCCTTCTAGCGGTAGTCCTCCGGTAATCAAGCAAGAACAAAGAATCATTCATCGGAGGGAGCGTGGATTGTTTTCAAGTCAGGCAGATACGTGCTCCTTTAAGACCCTTGATTGTCGCTCTTTGAGCAGGCAGAGACGAACACACAATTCCAACGGCAGCAGGAGCAGGAGGAAGAGAGACTTTCGAACCCGACACATCCACTGCACGATGCTTTGGAGCCGTAGTTCCGAGATTTGATTGAACTGGACTTTTCCGAAAAGGTGCTTTGGCTGACTCTTGGCTAAAATTCGAAGACACTATTACCTATGAAAAAATCGAAGGGCCACTGAGCTTCACTTTCAATAGCGTTTGCGTGAGCTATCGCTTACTCCACTCGCACAAAGTTACTGAAGTTGCTTTGCCTTCGCTACCCTGCGAAACCTGACTGACCTGTTAGGGCCTTGAATGCTCTCCATAGACATAGAAAGAAGCACAAGCCTCACACCGCTCTTTAAAAGGTCCTGTAACTTTCCTGTCCCTATCTAGTTCACCAGCCAAGCCCTGTAAACCAGTCGATCCTACTTTGAAGTCGGAGAAAGACCATTTTCAACTTTTTATCAAAGTCTCGTGGAGCTAACTAGCAGTGACCAGGACCCGTCAAGCGAACAAGCCCAGTTGAACAAAGAAAAGTAGGCCTGTCAAGAAGACAAGCTCCACGCTCAAGCTCAAGCTCTATCTCCTTCCCAACCCAACGCCCTCCTTGCTGCAAGATTTGATAGTAAATCACTGAGGAGAGATAGCTTTCCTCTTATCCATGCCGACCTGCATTGAGAATCCTGTTTTCTACTTGCTAATTAATGGTTCTCCACAGGGAGACCTCCGGAGCACAAAAGGGACACGAGAAGGAGATCCCTTATCACCCCACCTAGCGAGCTTAGCACGCATCTTTAGATGATTCATAGGTCACAAACAACCATTACAAGTAGTTCGTCTATCATTTTTCATTAACTCAAAATCGACTGAAGCAAGCCTAGATGGACTAGCCTAACCTACAAGAAGGAAGGATTCCTAACAGGGAGTAATGAAAGAGGCTTGGTATTCAGTATCAAGAACTCACGAAGCCACTTCCTCTTGTCACCCTATGGTTACACGGTCCCGTGATGGAACCCGTAAGCCTAAAACTTATTTCACTATCAAACATCCCCTTCCCCAATGTTTTCATGCTGCTCTTTCTCCCTCAGAACCTACATGTTATACACAAGCAACACAATAAAAATAATGGCGTGCAGCCATGATGGAAGAGTTTGATGCACTACTTAAAAATCAGACCTGGTCCTTGGTTCCTCCTTCTTCAACAATGAATGTAGTGGGCTGTAAATGGCTTTTTCGAGTAAAGCAACGGGAGCCATCAGCTCTCCATTGAACGCTATAAAGCGCGCCTTGTCACCATAATAAAAAACCCGGTCTTGATTTTGATGAGACCTTTAGCCTGGTTGTGAAAGTCTGCACTATCCGTTTGGTCCTTTCCATAGCCATTAATAATGATTGGCCTGTGCGCCAACTTGATGTCAAAAATGCCTTCCATCGTTTGCATCAAGAAGAGCATACTCTCTGAAGAAGTTTTTATAAAGCAACCACCTCTTCCAGAGCCCGCTCATCCTCATTATGTATGCAAACTACATAAAGCTATCTATGGGCTACGGCAAGCTCCAAGGGCATGGTTCGAAGGTTTTAGCTCTTTTCTGCTTGAAATTGGATTTGATTAATAATTGCTCCTCTATGTTCATTTATCATAGCTCACATGGTATGGCACTTCTACTTCTCTATGTAGATGATATAATTTAAACTGGTTCAAGTTCACTTGTCATTTCCAATATTATCCATCAGTTACGATCTAAGTTTGATATCAAAGACCTTGGGGATCTTCATTTTTTTTCTTGGTATGGAGGCCCATCGAGATTCTTCTGGTTTAACTCTCACACAATCAAAATATGCCATTGACTTGCTCAAGAGATCTAATATGGCTGCTGCCAAACCTTCCCCTGTTATTTCAGGCACCAAATTATCTGCTCATGACGGCTATTGCTGATGTGTCCTCTTATCGTAGCATTGTGGGTGATCTTCAATACTTAACAATGACGCGCCGCTTATGTATGCTGTTAACCAAGTTTGCCAGTTCATGCACCAACCCCGCACCTCGCATCTTGCTGCAGTCAAGCGCATTTTACGTTATATATAAAGGCACAGTTTATTTTGGTTTACGTATCACCACAGATCGCTCTTTAATTGCCTATTCTGACGCCGATTGGGCGGGTTGTCCAGATGATCGAAGATCTACAACTGGTTATTGCATATTCTATGGTCCAAATCTGATCTCATGGAGCTCTAGGAAGCAACGAACTGTATCCCGGTCTAGCGCCGAAGCTGAATATCGAGCTCTAGCTAAACAAGCTTAGACCTTCCTTCTTTGTGCTTCCTGCGCTCGGAAGGGTGAAGACTATGCCACCGTAAAAAAAAATAGGTAGTTTTCTACTCTCAGAAATGGCTTAATCGTTGGATTACCGCTCTTTAGCAGGATGCCGTAAGAAGTGCCCTTTTCATGCCCTTCTTTAGTCGAAGGCTTCCTACCTACGTGAAATATAGTTCATAGCCAGACTTGCTATCTTAGGCCTCACCTAATTCGCTTTCTTAGGTCTGACCTTCTCTTCTTCGAGGCATAGCCCTTGATCCTGGGCACGCACATGGATCAAATGTTGTAAGGCTGAGTGCTCCGTTCTCTTCTCCTTTCCTTATAGCTCACAGTCAGACTAGTATTCAAGGAAGGAACTCCAAGCTTCGAGTAGGGCTTCGGTGCCTTCTCTCAATCGGCAAGGAAGCTAGCAATGCAATGAAGGGTATTTTTCCAATTTCTCCTTTACTGCTGCCGGTGGATTGGTCTTTCTTTCCTTTCCAATTGCTTTTTTGAATGGAATCAGAGTTCAGGTGAAGAAGGTGCTCCCTCATCAAAAGGTCTCTTTCAAAGAAAGATCTTCCAATTTCTACTCTTCTCGCTACAGACTCTGATCGCTAATCCATTCCCGGTTCCAACTCCGGTGTAACTCATCACAAAATTGCGTGATCTAAGATCCGGGGACAACTTCTACTATAACCAGGCTGGGAACTTTTTGTCTCAGACCTGACTTCCCGACCATCCCAAGAGAGATCTACCACTCAAATAGACTCAGAGACATCTAATCTCGCTTTGTGGCCATCCGCTCCCCTCGCGAATAAAGGAGATGGAGCAGCTCCTCTTCTTGCTCCCAGCTTTCCCGATTAGATCAGGTTTCCTGAAACTCCGCTGCTTGCTTTGTTCTAAGCTCAGCTGGAAATCAAGGACTTTCAAAGTGAAATAGGGTTTGCTCCTTGGCTAAGAGCCTATTCCGCTTCTTCTTTATTAGGTTGGTGCTTCGTAGAAGATCTTCCGTCTTACTATGTTAGAGGGGCTTTCATTGCTTTGTTGAATCAATCAATTAGAAGAAAAAGACAAAGCCAATGTGAATTGGAAAGGAACTCGAAAAAACCTAACTACAGACTGCGATCAAGAATCCATGAGAGAATGCGCGAAAGAAGACATGCTCTTGAGCCCTTTCTATTCCACACCCCTACCTTCCAATATGGTGACATCTAGAATAGAAAGAGAATTTCCGACCTCGGATAGAAACGGATCTTCTTTAATTTACCGCTAGCTCTTGGCCATAAGCTGCCGCTCTTCCTAATGGACTTAGAGACCTCTATTCCAATAACGTCGATAAGGTCACGGCTTCTTGAACGTCTGCCACGTTTTCTGGGCTTCCTTGATTCAAGAGAGGTGGTCAGGTTCCTGACGTTCTCCCTTCTTCCATTCTTGTCCTGAAACTGAGGAAAAGGCTAGCCCCTTTTCTCTTTCTTTCTTGGCCAGGCTAATGATATTAGTAAAATGCGGACGGATAGCTACTCTTCTTCGGACTTTCATTCCTCGGTTAGGTTCAGTTGCGCCCGCTGCTCACCTTTGAAATAGAGTTGAGCTGCTAGAAGCTGGAAATCGAAGACTTGAAGATTCCTTTCCCGCCCAAGGAGTGAAGTTGAGACCTCAGAGTCTATGATGATTTTCTTTTCTTTTTTACCCTTCTTTCTGATCTTCTTCTTTTTCTACTTTCTTTAGGGTGCTCCTAAAAATAGGATCTCTTGCAAGCTCTTAACCATACAGGGTTGTTCCTCTTCTAATTTTGCTAGATTTGTCACAAACCTCACCCTCGCTCTAAAAGGTCCATGCTTTGACATTGTTTCAGGAAGGTTGTTTGCGACGGGAACGTTCCTCTTTTTCTTGAGGGAATACTTGGAGTCTAAACGACATTCTTGGCCATCTAAAACTTTTAAGATTGGCAAATGCTGTACCCTCCGCGGTATAACTTTAACCTTTTTACTTTACCCCCAGATGGATGAAAATCATCAAAGACCCAAACCAAAGGTGAAAATCATTGTCCGCCCCTGCTTTCTTATCATTGAAAGCCTTGGCAGCAACTAAAGCTGAATCTCGCCTAGCAGGTCTCCGCGAACAATTGACCAAACTCGTGACATGCTTTCTTTATCAAGGAACTGTGTGTCAACGTTGTGCCGTCTTTTATCTCTGAACTTTAAGGTTTTTAAGTCTTTGTTCAGTGTGTATTGTATTTAATTCGCGGAACACAAACTTAAACAAAAAAGTAAGCTGGTGCGAAATGCAGACCACCGCGGTAAACTGCGCATCGTGTTAAGGCTAGGGCCGCTGGGTTTCTTCTATATCTATAATATAATAGACAGGAAACATCCGTTCTACTTACTATAGGATAGGATCGTTGGGGGACGACGGTTCAAGCGACATCCATTCCCCCGGAGCCAAATCTTCCTTCTATAAAGACTAAGTCAAAGTGGGGGAAGGGGCACAGTTGCAAGACTAGCCTCCGGCCAACTTTCTAACCCCGGCTAGCTAGGTTAAACACTAAAAAAGGTATCTTCAATCAACGAAACGTAATGCGTCTGCCATTCGACAGAAGAGAGAAATCAAAGATCACAGAATAAAGAGAGCACTCCACAAGCCAAAGATGCGTTGTAGATGAGTCGGTTCGATCGCCCCACATATAAACGGTTTTTTAATGCCTTATCCTCCGCCCATCTAGTTGAGCAATTGAGGGATAGGAGAAGAAGAGTGGAAGGGATTGAGAATCTTTACGCTTGGTTGGGGGCTGCCTCTTTGAGGATGGCTGATGGTGGATCACGGAATGTGCTAGTTTGACTTAGATGGATCCCGGGGACTGTTGCCAACAATCCCATCCATCTTCAGTAGCGGATGCGGACACGAGAGATCTCTTGTCCGTTCTTGCCTTGTAGATCGAAGGATTTCAGAAATTATCCGTGGGGCTTACGACTGCTTCCAGAGCATCTAAAGCAGGGCATTCTAACAAAGGCATTCGATGTAGTGCCTTACTTTTCAACTGCAAATAGCGTATAAGAGAGAGAGAGTGACTCAAACTGACTCTTCTCTTGGCGCATCTCGAAGACGGTGTCACTTGGGATCGTTCCTAACTCAAAAACCCTTCCCCCGGAACTCCTATCAAAATTCCCGGCGTGAGAGACTTCTGCAAGTCGATCTCCACACAGAGTTGCATATGACCTCTTTTTTAGCTTATCTTAGTCAAAAGAGCGGCATTACTCCGAAATAATAAAAAAATCGAAATGAATATGCCGTCTCGATTGATGGTTCTCCTTTATATCTTCGGATTCAATCGAGTCCTATTTCAAGTAAAATAGGTTCGATGGCTCTTGTCTTTTCTTTAAAAAAAAATGGAATTCCTTTTTGGCCTTATCAAACTAAAATCCTTTGGCCAGAGGTTTCCCTAGCGGGTTTCCATCCGAGTGTTTACTACCAAGTTTCTTTCCGTCGAAGTGAATAGTTGCCCCTCTTTAAGTAGGTTATGAACTAGTTTATCCTTTTCCTATTCCTATCCTAGGACTGGTTGGCCTTCTAATAAAGCCCTTGTACTGCGCTATTGCCTTTAACGCCCTAAGGATCCTAGAGGGCGCTATTATAATCAGTGCTTCTATGACGATCTAGGCCAGTTCCATTGGATGGAGTTTATTTCTTTTTTTTCTGGTCCGTTCTTTAAATTCTCCAGCTCCAGTTGGAGTAGCTTTACTACAAGATCAAAGATAAAGTGGTTCAAAGATCTCATCTCCCCCGATTGGAGAGAGGGCAGCTAGGTTAAAGGAGAGGAGGTTATAGGTCCATTCCTGCTATTGGGATTGTAACAGTAGTGGATAGTGACATTGATTGCTGGGTCTAAGTCCCCATTGGAGGGTATGAAGGAGGAAAGGAATAGCTTTTTTCTAGCAGAGAGGGCAATTCCAAGAGGCTAAACAATGGATGAAGGGGCTGGCAAGACAAATTAATTAAATATCTTATCTGATTGCTTAAGGGACAGAGACTGCCAGAAAGGAATTAGGATTGGTATCGAGAAGGAATACAACTATTGAGACATATACTGCTACTGGGAATGCCACTCTTTCTGATGGCAATATTTACTAGGCGAGCTCTTTGGGGATATTCTCGAATGAGTCTATTTACTTACTTTTCACACTTACTTAAGCGATCAAACTTCAATCTCTAACTGGCCTGTTGAATTGCATTGGTCTAAAATAAAATGCTCGCTTTCAAACCTGATGAATTGATCTTGCTTGCAGGAACTGAGAATCTCACTTTTGCCCTAACCACAGATGGAAAGACTGCTACTGTCACTATTGGCACTGTATATTTTACGGAGACTACTACTACTGGTATTGGTAGAACTGACCTAGCCCTTTCCCCTTTAACAAAGATGAAGTTCTCTTAACCTCCTTCTATCGACATCGACGGCTCCGAGGAAAAGAGCATCTTATGGCCATGACCAGCTAAAGATCACTGCCATCTCACGAATTGGATTCGAACCAATCAAGCTACTTGCCCTTTAGTAGATCGTGAGGGGGGTCTGTCGTCCTCCTCATTATAGTCCTCCTAAAAGAAATAGCATTTCGTCGAAATATATCTTGTCTTTTCACCTTAGTAGTCCTATGCATAGTCAGTACTATAGCCCCAATCATGGCTACTAATAAAATCAGACTAGGAACCAAAAACCAGACGAAATAGTAGGTATAAAGTAAATTTCCCAATGTTTCCAAATTAGTCCAACTTCGTACTTTTCCGGCATAAACCGTATATCTCAGAGAGGTCGTCTTTCTTTGGGTTGGTAGTAATGGAATGCTTTCATTATCTAAAATGAAGAACATTTCCCACCAAAAGATCAGTCCAATAATAGCACTAACTGGTAAATAGCGCAAGACTTCTTCGTGAATCTCCGCTATTTGAATATGGAACATCATAACAACGAATAGGAATGAAACGGCTATAGCTCCTATATGAACTACTGGGAAGATCATAGCGGAGAAGTCGAGACCTAACAAAATAAGTAACCCTGAAGTATTGCGAAAGACTAGGATGGAAAACAAAACGGAATGTACCGGATTCTTAGCACGTGCAACCATCAAACCAGAGACCAAAGCAGGGCTCGACAAAACAGAAAGTATCATGGTACGTCGTCCTTCCCTGAAATGGAACTTTCATACTGGAGCATGAAAGTATTACGACCAGCGCGGTTGTTCGTCTTTCATTTTCTTATCTTAGAAAGCACTGAGTAACTTACGAAAGAGACTTCAGCATTTCGTCGATAAATTGAAGAAAGTGCGAACTGTTCCTTTTGGAGGTAGAAAGATCCACGCATAGCCCGTTGACAAAGGCACGCCGCGTCTCCGGCTTCACTCCAAGTTCGGAACATATATCGTCACAGACCTTTCTTGTGACGTTCAACCACTCTTTCTGGGAGGGGGAACGAGGGAAAAGGTGGTCGTCCTTTGTGAGGTTGTGCAGGAGCTCCGCAATCGCTTTCTCAGCCTTTCGGATTTGGAGTCTGCGATACGCTTCATCTGCCTCCTTCCTCTTCCTCTCGTCGTCGCCATCCCCGTTGTGCCCACCCTGATTTTGAGCACTGGTTGTAGCGACGGCTTTTCCCTTTCGTTCCATGAAAAAAATATAAAAAAAAAGTAGTCCAAAAAGCGCAAAAAATGCAAGAGAAACAGTGTCATAACGAAAATGACTTGTAACTGTGAAGCTATAAGGTATCCTACCCAGGAATAAGTATTCAGTTAGCATATTGGTGTTTCTTTTCCTCCGCTCCCCCCAAAAATGAAGAGAGACTTGTCGGAAATCGCTTGGTCAAACCAGCATGGGAATTGATCGATCTTCTACCTTAATAGTAGTGCAACGACATCAAAAAAGTCGGATAGTCTTTAAGCATACCGTCGAATCTGCCCTAGGCTAACAACTTTCTTCTCTTACGAAATTCATAGTTAGAGGCGTGATCTATTCTATTATACGAGAATTGCCTCTGGGCCATTGGGACCCTCTGAACGATCTCACATGCAAGAAGATTGGGACAGAGAGATCACTCCACTCATTCACGCAGAGTCTTCAAAAAGGAGTTCTCGATCGTCTCTTTTGAGCGATCAGCCTCACCACGAGCCATTCGGGCGCTTTTTGCCTTCTTCTCTTTTTTCTTTTTATTACATACAGTTACATCCTTTGGAGGAGAGAAAGGATTCGATTTATTCCTCTCCCGTTGGTCGAGCGTCTTCAAACCTCATTCTAGTTCTTTGATTCTTGTCTTGAAGAAGGTGCCCGTAGTGCTAGCGGATGCATTGACTTCGAGTCTTTCTTCTCTATCTTCTTCGAGAGTGTGGTCTTCGGGAATCAGAAGGAATCTACCTCCGGTACTAGCGGTTCAATTCCCTAGTGATCTAACTTCACCGGCTTTCGGATAATGAGTAAGAGAGTGGATAAGAAAACCAAGGTAGTCGATTTCCTCATAGAGGCGGTGACCGGGTGGTCTAAGTCCTGATCTTAGTTATGATGAGAGTGCGCACGAGAGTTCCACCTTTTCATGGGAGAGCAAGTCAATTAGAAAGCGTTAACAGAGTAAGGAACCCAGCCTTTTTCATCAGACTAGTAAAATCGGCAATTTGCACTTGTCTCAATCAAGATGAGCTGCAAGACTTCCTTCATTTCCTAATCCAAAGAATAAGGAAGCTAGAACAGAAGCACCCGAAGCATACGAATCCGCTTAATCAACTGTTTTAGAATAATCTGCTGAAGCAGCTCTTTAAAAAGCATCCGAATCGGAAGCTGTTCTTTCAACATCCGCCTCAGATAAAGCAGATGAGGGAGAAGGCCTTTGGCCTGATTCCCAGAATCGAATCGAAGCAGAGGAACGTTCTCTTCCCAGAGGAGAAAAGAACCAGAAGAGGAAAAGTAGCCAACGAGCTCAGCCCTTATACGATACGAGAAGTTCCAACTGTTGTTTTTTCTAAAGAGAAAGTCGAAGTTCCAGTCTCGGTTGCTCTCATATCATAGGCGATTGGGCAGTAGATCTACCATCCTAGGCATCAGAGCCATCCCTGAATGTCGTTCACATTCAACAAGATGCCCTTTCTTACTTTAGGAATAGTTGCTTGGGCAAGAACGGTGGCCTTTTCGAAGATGAGAGCAGAAAATGTGAAACGGTTTTTTGCGTAAATCAGAGGGCTGTAGTTAAAACGATGTTATAATAAGAATGTCTGTCTATTAATAAATAATAAGTTTCGAAACATCCTGTGCTCTTTTTTCTTAAAAAGAAGGCCAATCGTCAGTTAAGAATCTCACGTTATGAAACTATCCCGAAGTGCTATCAAAAAAAGCTGGTCCAATCTGAAAACGGATGGAGGTCACGGATAGAACTCATCGGCAGTCATCTTGTGTAGATAGTTTATAGTTATGCCGGCAGCCTCGGTGACTGCTTGATAGAGATTGGACAATGAACTGAGAATCGACATAAAGAAAATGCTTTGCTGACTATAGTGGGAACGACCCATCGATGGCATATTTCCCTAGCCCGAGAGACAAGTAAAATCAGGATTTCGAAATTATTCTTGCTTAGCTGCCCTAGTTGGTGAAAGCGACCTGAACGAGTGAATTACTAAGAAGATTAACGCTTTGTCCTCTCGCGAAAACTGGAAGTGTCTTGAAGAAAGATCCATTTCCAAAGAAAGAGGGGCGGCTAGAGAGAGTAGCGTCGTGCTTTAATTGTCGGTCGATCATTCTTTCTACGGAGAGACATGCAGAGAGTGGATTGCATTTGAATGTAGAGATCTTAACGAGGGATGCCAGACGATAGACCGAGAAAAAAGAAAGTAAAACTTCTGAGTCCTCTACTAAAACTACTCCTCTAGGACTAGACTAGCTTTCCTAGTTTTTTGCTATCTGAGTAGCTAGTTAGTGAGCAGACGCAGACGAGAAAACGAAGATGATAGCTTCAGCAGCTTCCTCTTGCGTCTTATCCTATAGGGTTTTGGGGGTTATATCGGCTAGCTAAGCTTGGTCTTCTATCTGTAGGCGGGGAAATGGAATTCTTTTAGTAGACTCGTTTTAGAGCTCGCTCGTATCTGAGCTTCAGCCCGAAGTCTCCTTATCATGTAAAAATATACCTATAGCATAGACTTGCTCGATCAGAGATCGGATATCTCTTTTAATTGTCTTCAAAGAAGAAAGATGAAAATGAAACTTCCTTCTCTTCTTTATAATATGAAATTTCCTTTTTCTGTGTTAAATTGGTTGTCAAACCCCCCAGATCCCCTACTTAGCACCATTTAGTACCTGTTATAAATTCCCAATAAATGAAATGATACCTAGCACATACCCGACTACCCATAAAATAATAAGAAAGAGGATCGATCTAGAGGAATAGAAAGTCAGGTAGTAGCCATCCCAATCCCATCCAAATCGGCTTTTTTCGAATGCTTTTTGTCCTTTCTACTACTTCTCACAGGTCTGAACCAGGTCTTGCCCAGACTGAAAGTCGACCAATACTCTGTCTAGTTCTGCTTATAGGTCCAGGCGCCTATTTTCTTACTCAGCAGTCGTATTTTGGCATCAAGAGAGGAGTGAAGTGAAGCTGCGTCCCTCACAGCATCTGAGCTTGAGACAACTTCATCTATAGGAAGGATCGGGAAATGATTCACTATCTCCCAAACTTTGCGAACATCTGCAGCTGAGGGGAAGAGGCCTCCATGAGTAGGCCCAGTCATTTACCCACCTCTCACAAAGAAGTGTACAGCATCTCCATGGAACTGATGATAGGCCCCAAGCTCGGTATCAGTCTGCACAAAGAGAAAGTTGGGGTTCAAACCTTACCGTGACTTTGATGAAAGAAAGCATGGCGTTCTCTGTCATTTTATACGATAACTAACCTAAAGCAAGGTCGAAGTACCGCGGGGAGTCCTTGGAGTTGAAGCTCTTTCCCTGGGCCACTGCTCTATACATTCAGATCTATTGCCAGAAGGGATGACGAACCAGTACCACGACGAACTCATTTTGAAGCAGGTTCGCCTACAGAATCTACTGGACAAAGCAAAGAGAGTGCCAGTATAATAAATTCATGAGCGAAGCCTCAGACGTGGAATTATGATATGTAACTGAGTTGCATTCACCGGCTCTTGATCCACCAAGTACAAGTACCGGGCTTACCTGGCCAGGGAGGAGTCCTTTTATAGAAAATCATCATGATGGAAATCCTGCAAAAAAGAATAGAAGACATGCTTACCGCAGTCTAGCCATACGAAAAGAAGGGAAGAGCCAAGATTGTACATCAACTTACCGAACGGCTGAATCGTTATCTGAGATTTATGAGGAAGAAGCGGGAGGCCTTAAAATACCTTTCTGAGAAGCAGAAAAGAAAGTCAATCTAGAGCAATCACGATTATTCAGCCATGAGCTTTCTCACACTTACCATCAACTCTTGAGCCTCTTTTTCTTTTGCCTGCCCTGACCATGAATCAGGAAGTTACCCTAGATAAGTCAATCCCGCGTCTTTGAGGTGAAGCTACCTTTTTAGCTGGGAGGACTATATATAGGCCAGCCAATATTGCTATTACGTAGGGGGAAGCCCCAGTTTCTTGATCCCAGTTTCCAGCATAGATGCCCTGGCTAAAGCGCTTAGCTCATCAAAGAAGTGCCCCAAAAGTTGAGAAATTTCCCATTCTTCCCCCAAGCCGTTGTGCTAAGTTTTTTCCGGCCCAATTACCCTTTAAGACAATTGACCTTATTGGAGGGTTCGAAGTATTAAATGGTTAGGAATCGGAACAAGGCGATAACCTTTCGTTTTCAATTCCCCGGCATTTTCCACAAAGAAAGAAGCGGAAGCGCAGAAACCTACTTTACCCTATTCTCCTTTTATGACCCTTACTTCAAGCACCAACCCAAGACTCTGCTCTTACTACCACCGAAAGGGGGTCAACCGAAGCCAGGGGAAGTAAGGTAGCAGGTCACTAAGTTTTATACTATGCCTTTCGCCCCTTCCGGGTTCTGTTAATTTAATAATTTTTCCTACTTCACTCGCCTAAGCTAAGGAAGGGTCGTAGCAAGCTATGGCCGATTCAATACAATAGCAGGGGTTAGTCTTCAAAGAGCTAACTCGATGTCACTGTCACTTGGGATCAGACTTAAGGAAGAACAGTTACCGATTCTACCTAATCCACTGCTGACCACGGACTGACTCAAGCACCAAGGCCTACTGCTCTTCCGACAACCGATGAAATGGCTGTTTTTTCTCTGCCTCCCCTCGGCTCCCTTAAGCCCGGAAGGCCCGACCAAACACTGAAAGCCCGACCCGGGCAAGCAATATTATGGGAACTGATCTGACCGAACTGGGTCTAATGGAACAAGATCTCGATTTCAATAAGGAATTTTAATCTGGGAGGGCCGGCAAGAATCAATGCGATAGCGAGGTTGAGCAGTAGCGAGGGGCGATAGTAAGCCAACAAATTATAAATTATATAAATATTTATATATTATGCCATATATGAACTTCTCGTTTTAGAGAAAGAAAGACGGTGGAAGGACAGCATTCAAACAAAGAATTTCCTGTTGAAAAAATCCTACGTTAGAACCAGACTTTCAGCAATCCCAGAATGCGGGTGGCAGTGGGCTTCTATTGATTCAGCGGGTGATTCGGCGAATGAAAGAGCTAGTTCTGCAGCTAAGTCTACTCATCACCTGTTTGCTTTTTATTTTTTATCCCCTTCCAGGCACCTTACCAGCGGGTCAAGGTGCTCCAGGGCTTCATAGGGGGACAGGCATTTCGATTAGCTGGTTACTTTCTATACCTTGCCCACTCGCTTGGAGCCATCCCCTTTGTCTGTCATCCTCTCTCAAGCCCAAAAGAAAAGAGATCTCTCCTTTTTCGCCTGAAAATCTTTATTTATTCGTGCTGATCCTATTCGCCTCTGTAGGCCCAACAAAGGCCCTATACCCGCTCCTCCCCTGTGTTGCGATTGATTCAGTCCTATCGGGCAAAAAGCTTATTCAGGCCCTTCCTCGGCTAACTATTCGCCTTTTGGTTAACGGGCTTTGGGTGCATCCAACATGCTGAAGTTTTAGACTTTGCAAACCTCGATAACCACCCGCCCCTCTTTGAATGAGGAGCGTCACTCTTTAGAAAGGACTCCCACTCCTAAACACGGAAAAATCAGACAAGTTAAATTCCACGCCCAGTTACTGATCTCAACTTGGCGGTTCAGACCTGTTCCTTGCTCTACTTCTGAAAAAGATCCTGCGTAAAACCTCTTAGCTTTCTCTTCTCCAAGTTGCTCCTATATATGGCTGAGTCTGCAGCTTCAAGCTCGGATATTTATAAGTCCGTTAAGGGACCAGGATTTGCTAGTTCGAGATGAGAAACTGAACCTTGTGGTCCACCTGAAAAAACGGATGCAAATGCTTTTGGATGGTCAGTTTAGGTTGGTTCATGCCCGGTATGAAGACCAATGCCATCGGTGGCTAGAGGAAAGGAAATTATATTACCACAGGCAAGGAAGGAAGAGTAAATCAATATAGCTAGTTAGTTAGTGTTAATGCCTAGATTCCCTCTGAAGCTATAAGCTAATTCAATGGTAAATAAAACCTGACATCAGAAGTGGATTCCTTGTAAAGAATAGGGTCGGAAAGGGGACCTTTTTTTTTTCTCAAAGGCAAAGACTCCCTTTTGTGGCAATGTCCCGGCAAGCGGTAATGAAATGAGATAATTTTAGGGCAACTCCTACCATTCCATTCCCACATCAAACATAGAAAAGGGTGGGAATCCAGCATTACGAGAAAAAGCTCAGAAGGAGCAAGTCACAAAGATCTTAGCGCAAATAAATGAAACAGTGACAACACAGGTGATTACTTAGAAAAAGGATAAGGATAGTCTAAACAAGGATGGGACCAACCAAACTGCACCAAGAACTGAAGCTACGAGAACCCAGCTAACAACTAAAGCCTGGACCTCATGCAACAGGTAGCCTTAGCGAAAAGAGTATTACCCTTTGAGACAATATTATCCATTGCTTCTAAAAGAAAAGAAGCAAGACTAAGGAAAGCAGCGAAGGTAGCAGTGGTTGATCCCATTGGAAAGAAGTTCATTCATCCAGTTTGATTACGAAGCCGGGTAATCGACTGATATAAAATAAACCCCTGTGTTACCGCTACTAGAAGAGAATAAAGAAAAAAGCGTGCTCATGAGTACCGACACCCGAACTTTTTTATTGCCCTAGAACACATCTTAAAATGTATATGAGAGCCATGCATAGGGGTCTTCAATGAAAGGATGGCCCAAATGTTTGTTCAAACTCTCACTGGAAAAAGTTCCTTTTCAATCAACTTTGAAATAGTGAAACAATACCTTATCTTTTTAATACTTAGCTGGATGTGAAAAGAATCCAATATTGGACGAAAAAGCAAAAACCTAAAAATTAAGAACTCCTTTCATTACCCGCTGAACGGAAAGAGGACCACCGAGAAAGAGCAAGTGAAACTGGTGCAAAGTAAACTTATTCTTCCTATGTACACGAAGAACTTCGTGGCCCAATCTGTACCTACTCTACTGAATTTAGAATGCTATCAAGTCAAATCAATAAGATCAAAAGGAGCTTTATATCTACTGCAATCCCAATTCCAAATCCAGCAGCTCAAAAAAGAAGAATGCCTCTCATAAACACCGTGTCACCCCAGCCCGTAGTAACAAGGACCGTGGACCAATCCAATTCACTGACTCTCCCCTTAGCAAGGTCCTTGACAAAGAACTCGAACAAAATTGTCCTCCAAGTTAGTTAGGCTTAATCGGGAGTAGGGATCTTAGATAAGACAAATCTTCTTTCAGAGGTCTTTATTGAAGCTTCTAAAGCACTAATAGGGTACCAATAAGGTAATCCCCAACAAGACTTTGAATCGTGAGATTGGGGTATAGGATGGGTTCTTTCCTCCGGAATAGAGAAATCCTGAGAGATTTATTCAGAGAAAAGACTGAATAGAGTTAGCCGAAGAGAAGCTTTTCTAGTGAGATAGCGAAAGCCGAAGGCTAAGAAGAAGAAGAGAAAGGGGATGCCGAAGGCTAAGAAGCCCAATGAGAAGGGACCAGGCTAATAAGGAGTAATGCAGACGGGGCTATTTACAGATACGGATCCTCGCTTTGGGAGGAGGTAAAAAAAAAGGCTATACTACTGTTGCTGGAAAACCCTGCAATCAGTGGAATGTCATTTTCTGGGTTTTCTCATGGTGGATTAGTGAATCCGAGCTGGATTTGAACCAGCGTAGGCATATTGCCAACGAATTTACAGTCCGTCCCCACGCTCGGGCATCGACCCAGGAAGAAGAAATTCCAGACTGATAAAGAATCAATCATTCCTGATCAACTTCCTTTCGTAATACCCCCAGGGTCCTCGCTTCCTCCTTGAAAGAGAGATTGAACCACTAGACGATGGGAGTTTCCCGACCGTGGCTTGATCTTGTTCCTTTGGTAAGGTTACACTTTCGCGTGTGAACTTCATTCTTTTATAGAAAGAAGGTATCTTATCTTACCCTTCAAGACCAAGAAGAGCTGTGTGGGATTCCTCCCACAGGAAAGAGAGCAGCAAAGGCTGTTCGGGATTAACCTGATTGACCGAATATTGCCCCTTGGACTGATTGCCCATTAGTAATAGTAAGGGGAGCCCCGAGTAGTTTACCGGACAAATTGAGTTGTCGTGACGATACCTTTCTTAGTGGAAGATCGGAATTCTCTTCATCACGAGACTGATCGGATCCGCCGTAGACACCCGAGAGACCTCCACAAGGCAGGCTAAAAGAGTCAGAGGACAACAAGCAAAGAGTTATGCTTTCATTTCTTTGTTGAGATTGAAATCAAGTTCTTTAAAAAGGGGTAGGTATAATGCACGCAGGCCAAGTCAAGAAAAGGACTTCCTTACTTTGATTTCATAGTTGTCTTAATGACTAGTAGTTTGAAGCCTTTTACTTTTTCGATTCGGTCGGCGAGATATAATTTTTGTTCTAGGTTAAAGAGGAAGGAGAGGAACCACCGCCCATTTTACGAAAGTACGGTCACCGGTGGCTAATACCTTCTCGACACTATCGAACCTGAAATCAACTCTCAAGGGTAGGAATCGTTTTCGCATCCTGGACTTAAGGAAGGCAAAAACCTAACCCTAGCGAAGCGGTATCCGGGGCTCCGTAGATACCTACCGGCGAATCCGTGCTTCCGGAAGGAGGGTCGAAACTAGCCAGGCAGGTGAGTTGTTTACTATACTGTACTTATTACGCGACTCGACTTTGAAAAGGACGAGAGGACAAGCTCCCGGGAGCCTCCGCTCGTCAGCCTAAAAAGAGAGGAGTTCCGTCACTACGAAAGATATAGAGCGGATGGCGTACTGATAGATCTCCTATTCGTTCTGGATCCAGCGGAAAAAGCCCTTTCTATCTTATTAGTAAAGCGCTAACGAGCAAGAAAACGGATGCGCTAACGCGCAACGGCTTTCGCGCAGCTCAATCCGTTGCTTGTTGCCCCTTATTGAAAACTAAAGCAAGAAACTTTACTTTGCGAAAGCCATGAGAATAAGTAAAAAATCGATTCATGGCATTCAAAAGCAAGGAGAGAGCTTCCATTACAAAAAAAAAACTTCCTTATATGGTTGTGTGATTTGGCGCATCTTTCTGTTTGTCTTAGGAAAAAAAGATCGATCTGGGAGAAAGAAAAAGAAGAATGAAGTAATAACCTTTGAATCTCCGTAACTTTCCTAAAAAGCCAATTTTGTATAAATTCTATGCTCTCTTGATTTTGTTTTGAGTTTTCACTGCGCCACTTTTTCGTATATAAAAATATAAAAAGCGAAACCCTCCGCCGCCTATGACAAAGGAAACCTTTCCTCTCCCATGAAGGTCAAAACCTATAGGCTAGAGAGAGGGAAGAAAGGCCTATTTAGGAAAAGGAATAAGGGGTAACAGCTCCCACACTAGACCTGAAACTCGAAACAGGAAAAAGGAATTCTATATGCGATGACAAAGAGATGGAATGGTACAACAACGGAAGTGAATTGAAAGCCAAGAAGAGTGCTTTAGCTCGAACTACCGCTTGAACTCTTACCGGAAGATAATGACATCGCTTTCCGCAAAGAAGTTGTTTTGCTCCGACCGCCCTTCTGCTACTTTCCCCGCTCCCTAAGTCTGATTGAAGCTCTCGAGCCCGTTCCGAAGGTGAGGATTGGATGAAGCTTCCTATTTGGTTGGCGTTAAGTCTTTCTGGAGATTGTTCTGAGAATGAAAAGAAGAAATCAATGCTGCGAGGCATGGTTTGGTTACCCTACTAGAAAGCCCTTACATGCTTAGGTCGAAACCTAACCTGATGGATAGACAGATTACTTAACCGAAACCGGATCGGGAGAGAGAAATTCACTACTATGTTCCATCGGTTTATCCTTAAGAGCAATCGGCTCCTGGTGAGAACTGAAATCCTGATGCAAACTGAGATCTTGGAGCTAAGGCTGTAGTTCAAAATTAAGAATCTTATTAAGCTTAAAAGAAGAAAGGGGCATCTGCCCTGGTAAGCAGATATTCCGATGGCTGTATGGAAGAAGGCTAGCGGTGTAGCGCACATCATTTCTCAAAGAGAGTGAGGCTCATCAGGCGGCCAACCGTTGCGTCCTCGTCGCTGCGTTAGGAGACATTGGATGGTTTGGTGTTTTGATGATTCCTACTTTATTGACCGCAACTTCTGTATTTATTATCGCTTTCATTGCTGCCCCTCCAGTAGACATTGATGGTATTCGTGAACCTGTTTCTGGATCTCTACTTTATGGAAACAATATCATTTCTGGTGCCATTATTCCTACTTCTGCGGCTATAGGGTTGCACTTTTACCCAATATGGGAAGCGGCATCCGTTGATGAATGGTTATACAACGGCGGTCCTTATGAGCTAATTGTTCTACACTTCTTACTTGGTGTAGCTTGTTACATGGGGCGTGAGTGGGAACTGAGTTTCCGTCTGGGTATGCGTCCTTGGATTGCTGTTGCATATTCAGCTCCTGTTGCGGCGGCTACTGCTGTTTTCTTGATTTATCCAATCGGTCAAGGAAGTTTTTCGGATGGTCCAGTCTGGTACTTTGAACTTTATGATTCCAGGCTGAGCACAACATCCTTATGCACCCATTTCACATCTTAGGCGTAGCTGGTCGGATGGATGTTCCCTATTCATGGTTCTTTGATCTAGTTTGATTAGGGAAACCACAGAAAATGAATACACTAATGAAGGTTATGGTCAAGGTGACAGGATTCGAACCTATGGCCCTCTGTACCCAAAACAGATGCGCTGACCAGACTGCGCTACACCTCGTCTCACCCCCCCGGAGCATATAAATCCACCCGATCGATGAAGACTTGAACCAGGATGTCCCTCGGAAGGGTTAGCTACGTCCTGAAAGAACTTGCTACAAGCGGGCAACTTACTACCTCTCTGTCTCCTCTTCTTATATAGTGGATGGACTTTGTTTCATCGTATAAGAGACGGGTCGGTGGGCAAGTGAGCTGATCTCGCCTTTGTTGATCCGCTTGAAGAGAGTTATCACGACTCTGCTACATCGCGATCGTTTATTCCCAAGCGATAGAGAATACAAAGCACACAAGGCGCATGATGAACAAGAGTAGCTTCCCGTCCCTTACTCCATTTCTTGTTAGACAAAATAGTGGGGCTTACTTCTTCTATGAGTCGAAGACAGCCTCGAAGCGCTAAACGAACTGACCCTACCCAAGCCTTTTCCAGGCTTGATCTCAGCCTGATCGTAATTTAATTAAATCAATGGGACCGGCTTAAAAATATGGAGATTTTCTCTCTACTAGCTGCCCCGCTCATAGAATGGATCGCTCAAGAAGAGCACTTTTTGGGAAAAGAATGAGCTGAGCACTTATATACGCATTTACACGCTAGTGAGCCAAGGAGTTGGTTTAGAGAGAAAACCCGCGAACGGGAGTGAGCCAAGTAGGGTAAGATTTTCTCTGCCTCGTTCGGTAAAGGAGCTTTTTATGACGTTATATAGGCCCTGCCCTAAAGCAGGCAGAAGAGCAGTAGGGGCTTGCTCTATGGGGAAAAGGGAAGCCGGCGACTCATAGACAGGGGAAGCCTTGCCTATAATCTTATTTATTCTAATAAAAAAAAAAGAGAGAGATAGAGCTCAGCTTCTTCTTTTAGAGGTCTGGGTGAATAGACACTTTCAAGCAGGTAGTTTGCTAATAGCAATATCTCTTTCAATAAATATACTTAAGTTAGCTTCCAAGCAAGCTGCTTTAGAAAAGAAGGTAAACTTAAAAGCAGGCGGTTGGCATTAAGATCTCCATCTTTCCAGCCAGTCTCCCTCTCTGCAGAAGGACTATACCAACCCCCTCTCCCTGATGCTGCACACTCAATCAAAATCTTAATGTCAGTTAGAAGTAAGCTATCATGCGCTAGATAGGCGCATGGCATGGCTGTTACTGTAGCCGATAGGCGCGCTTGCTAAACTAGTTATCTAACTTACAACCGCTTCTTTCTCGTTACCATGCCCTGCTTATGCTTCGACCCGGCTTCGCTTACGTGCTTAGCTTAGCCGTCAGTTCCTTTAGCACAACCCATTACTATTCTATTATATGAAATTTCTATTCCTCAAGCAGGGCATTCAATAGAAACTGGCGTCTGAAAAGAAAGATACTCACGCAAAACCAGCAGCAACCTAGCCCTTTTCTTGCTAAGATGGGACGGCATCCCACACTGAGGTAAGGAATGCGCGGGAAAGGTATCCCAATAGTCAAAAGAAGCCGTCAACGGCATTACCGGTTTTAGGACTCAGAGCAGAGGAACTCGAAAGTGTCCAAAGAGCCTTTTTTCCCTGGGAGGGAGATTAGGTGCCTAGCCTCAGATGCAGCAAAGTTCCCCATCCATATCTTGAAATAGGGTCCGTGATGCTTGCTTGATGTCATATAGGAAGACAAAGAGCTGTGAGTTTTCTTCCTTCTTTGTTAGAGGGCAGGTCTACTTGCTCTTGTTAGAGAGAAGGAGAGAAGTCCTTTCATAATAAATCTCATGTTCATCAATGGGGCCCAAGCAAGGAGTAGCTGTGCTGTGACTCTCTAGTCTGTTAAAAAAAAAGACAATGTCTGTCTTTCCACAAGCCAGCTTTTCTACCCGCGGACTAAGATAGCGACTTCGTTCCAGTTAAAGTGAAAGAGTCCATAAGCTCACTCTTCGCGCAGAAGCTATAACATAAGAGAAGTCCCATACGCAAGTGTCCGAGATTTTATCCTTCGCTACCTCTTCCCTCAGGAATCCAAAAAAAGTCTTAGGAAAGTAAATCACCAGTCCCAGCTCCAGTGATCTCGCTTCCAAGAGAAGAGTCTAGTCTCCAGGGATCTTTTTTTATTATTTATAGGTTTTTGATGGACTTGGAAAGGACAGTTCTTATCAAAGGTGGATTCACCAATAGTAAAAAGCCTGTCCGAAAGCCTGTGCCCGATAGAAGTTAAGACCTAATTATGGCCTGTCGGTTCCTTTAGTCTATAAGAATAAAAAGAAATCCTATTGATGCCATGTTTCGAAAGCCAGGGAAGTGAAAGTGGGAAAGCAACAAAAAGAAAGAACTTGGTTCCACGAAACCCCTACACCCTTTCAAGTACATATGGCCCGGATCCATTAAAGTCCTTTTTAGACCAGCTGTCTCATAACGAAGCGAAAAGTCTAAAAAAAAGCTTTTCGTTGTTAAGGGTAGGCAGGCATCCCAGCCCCCGACTGTTCACTCAATCCAGTCTATAAAAGAAAAAAAATCAGAAAGAAGATAAAGTACATAGAAGATAAGGGAGCCCTTGTATGTTATGTTCGGATCGGATGGCGTGTGTTCTGAGTTCAAGCACGTAAAATGGTACAACAAATCCATAGCGTCCGTTGGCTCTATATCCGTTAGAGTTTTTGTAACCCGATTAATCTAATATAGGGGGATAGATTGCTTGCAAGACGGATGCTGCAAAGAAAGCCTCTTTTATTTAGTCGGAAATCAAAGTATGTACGAGCATCAGCGAGGGTCGATGCTTTCTTAGAGATGTTAGGGGTTCTATTAAAAGCCAGTCTTACAGGATAAAAAAAGTCTTACCGAGTGTGACCAGCCAGTTCCAGCAGAAGTCCAATCAGACTATCGGATGTGACGTGGAAGCTTTCCTTTATTAAAAGAAATACATTTACCGGGATGTCTTTTCCAATCTCCCAGATCCTATCAACATTAACCCATGCAGTAGGTCACAGCCAATTTTTTTCTCTTTAAGGTGGAGCTCATCAAGCCCGAAAGCCAATACCCGCGGAAGTAAAGTATGTATTCCAGTGTTATCAAAGTTAGGACAGATGTACAAGGTCTTTCTTTATATTGAAAAGTTATATTAGTAAGCCGACCAAAAGAGTTTGAAAAGTTTTTGATCTACGCAAGGCAAGCCAGCTTCAGTAAGACAGTAGTGGCAGACCAAAAAGGAAGAGTGGATTGGCAGGTTTTCCAGTTAGTGGAGAATCAAATTTTTTAATATGAATTTGAATGGATTCTCTTTCTTATTATAGGTAATTTATCTTCCACCTTCCTAGCCTTCTTCTAGCTATTTTACTCTCAACTCTAATGGAAATCAATGTATATATTAGCGCTTGACCTAGATGGATAACTCCCACTAAAATAAATCTATGTCTTATCTGATCCTTCTGCTTGCCTAAAATCTGACGCCTAAGAGACTGCCACGAAGGCGAATTCAATGCGGGTACTTTTTATGCTTGGAATGAAACTACTGGAATGACTCCTACAATGCCAAGAGGGGGAAACTACCTTTATCACAGGTTTGTGCTTACTTAAGATCCATATCAAAAGCTTTCAGCTATCCCACTTGCTTACCTGATTACCTACGAGTGTAAACTATGCCCGCATCCATCATACCATACCTCTGGCTTCTATGGGAAAGTCTTACCGCCTATGAAACGAAACCTAGTCGCTTGCTGCCCTTCCTGTAGGTGCCTTGGAAAATCCTCCTGCTTCAAGATCAATAGGACTGAATGGAACTAGATCGCTAGAAAATGTGGTACTGCAATTGAAAGGCTTAAACACTAACTTTTTGAAATAGGAGGAAGCATAATTGGAAGGCAAAGGCTAATTGTAAAAAATCCGACACTGAAAAAAGAACTCCAACTAGACTAGATAGCATAGCTTACCACTCTAAGGTAGAGTGATAGGGCCCTATCCACTCATACTACAATGGATGTCAGAGCACCTCCACTCGCAGGAAGAAGCATTTCTGCGGGCTATAGATTTTATTTCAAAAAGATTTTATTTTTCAATAGTAGCCCTCTCCAATCTTAAAAGAGAGAAGGACTGGTCGGGACGGATGAAAAGCTTTTTTCACATTCACAGGCCCAATAGACTACTTGAAAAAAAAAAGGAATGCTAGACGTAACTAAAGGGAAAATCCCCACCACTAGGAGCAATGGAACTAAAGAAGTTTAGTTTATGACTCAAACCCTTAACACTCCCACACAGGGAAGAAATCTCTATGTTAGCCATTCCAGGGAAAGATATAGCCAGCTATACAGGAAAAACAAAAACAAAATGAGCTCTTAGAGAGAATACACTTTTATAAAGTCAAGAAAGTAGAAAAAATCATAAGAGAAGAAAGATCGGATTTTAGGCTAGATTCGGGGTATGTTGAAAGGGAATAAGCGGGGTAGAGGAATTGGTTAACTCATCAGGGAAGAACTACACGAAACCCACATCAAAGAAGCATTAACTTCAACATTCTCATCACAAGAAGAGATGAGCAAGAATATACATTGTATTTAAGTCACTTCAGTGGATAATAGTTGAATTTCGTAAATTTATATTATGGGTGCTTAAAAAAATTCCACCCGGTGTCTGAAATCAAATGCCATTTTACATCCAAAGTCAGACCATGTAAAGTATGATTGGTAGTTTGAAGCCGCCAACTAAAAATACTATTTGTGCTGCATTTCCTTTCTGCTGCTTCATTATCCTTCTAGTTGAATCTTGTTTCCAATCCAATAAATTCGTGTGAAGGAAAATCCACTATAAATTTCCTACCATAGCCTTTCCAATAGAATTATCTATTTGAAGCACAATTTCAATTTGGATCGGTATTCAAGGCCGTTAGGTCATTCTCACAGCTTTCTTAAACTGGAAACCTGATCTAGACAGTCAGGGTCAATTGAGCTAATGTGCGTACAAGCATCTTTTTCCTTTGCACCATTGAAATGAAAATAACGTACTATAACGTTGTGTTCCTGACACTAACCTGGCCAAGACCCACCATTATGGTAACTCCGCCGTGTGTTTTTTAGATCAAATCCGGCCAGAACTGGGTAAGTGATCTTCAAGGGCATCTCCCCGACCTCCCAGCGCTCCTTAATCAGATACCCTCCCCGCAAGGGCATGAAATCCAACACCCGGATAGAGTCGAGGATGACATTAAACTTGTTAACAGCTGTGTGGGAGTACTCCTCCGTTTTTGTAGCGGTATATGTTATTTAATTGAGTGAAATTCAGCCAGTAGTCTTTCTGAATGTGATAGCTGAGAGCTGTGATTCGCTTATCAATTCGCTCGATCAACTCTTTGCCATCACGCTCTGGCTTTAGCATCTGCCGAGCACACCTAAGCGGAAAAAATAGAAGAGTGCCTGGATATCAATTGGATACCCATATTCCCTGTTTCAGGTACAAGTTAAATTTACAAATTATTTCAAGAATTATTCAAATCCATAAATTCACTACGAAACAAGGCTGGAGCCAACCCTGTGGAAAACTTAAAGTATAAACTCACCATCCTTCTGTCAATCATGCTACATCCATCTGCACATAGAAGTGTTGGAAAAGTGTCAAAGCCATCCGAGAGGCAGAGGTTGAGTATCAACTTCATCCCTCTCTGGGCCTCAGGGAGTTATGCCAGAGCATAATCACGCGTGTACTTGGTGTATGACCTCAGCAGTATAATCCACCAGAACCCTGAATCGACAGGCGCAACTCTTCCTATTGCACTGCCACCAAAATCGGCAACCAATATGTCCTTTTGACGATGCGAGTCATAGAGAACCTTAAAACTTGTAGGCATTACTCCTTCTCCAAGAGTAAAGTTATCAATCCTTTTCTCCGGTTGGAGAGTTTTTAACAGATAATTCTTCACAAGCTCAGGTTCTGCAGGTTGCTTCATTAGGTAGGCTAAGCCGCTAAGAACAAAGTCTCTCACAAAAACCTTCAGATACGACCCTCGGGGAGGAAAGCTGCTCTTGGTGCTTTAGTTTGAGTAAGGACAGTAGGAATTACTTGCTGTTCCCGCTCTTCTGTTAGAGCTCTTTAGTCCCAAAGAAGATCTCCCCGGAGCGAGTGACTCTCGTTTCGTTTTTCTGGAAATGGAAAGGTAGTTCAGTGAGCTATAAGGCTGAAAGCAGTACCAAGGAATCAGAGTAAAAAGCCCCTCCAGATGGAATGGTAAATATCAGATCTGGATTAGATCAATGAATAGATGAATGAATTGAGTTACTTTCTTTCTTCTACTCGTACTCGAGGAAATTATACTAGTGAAACGTTAGAGTGACGTGACTCTTTCAGGGGAATTCCGGGAGCCTTTAGTTTAAGTTTAGGGGAATCTAGTTGGATCGAACGAAAAGCAGAAGTCAGAATGATGGGATTGAACTTGAACGAGCAAGGATTGGTTCGACAGTCTTTAGTACGCATCGCATTCAGCTTTGGCTCTAAGTGCTATAGGAATTTCCTTTTCAGAAGGATTGTTTGGAATCGAACTCTAAGGCTCCATGATTGGGTTAGCTAGACTAATTGCGCCGAATAGAATAAGTTGTTCTAGTTGCATTGGTTCATGACTTAGTAGCTGGAGCTTCATATGGTTGACTTGATCTTTTATAACGTAATTAAACTTTCCGGAAG